ATTTGCCCAATCCGCTTTCGCTCGCCGCTACTAACGGGGTCTCGGTTGATTTCCTTTCCTCTAGCTACTTAGATGTTTCAGTTCGCTAAGTCTTGTTTGTGGACACGGTTTCCCGATCGGAGATCCATGGATCACGGACGGTATCTCCCCATGGCCTTTCGCCTTTGGAAGCGTCCTTCCCTCTCAATGCCCGGGCATCCATCCGATGCATTCCGATACAGTAGGCATTGAACCTACCAATATCGATATTGGCACAGCCCCCCCACCCAATATAGAGAATCGATAAATCAGGGGCTATCTACCTATCTATATATGGCAGGGCATAGATTTATCCGCCCCACTCAGATATAGAGCAGAGCAGAGCAGAGCATAGCATAGCATAGCATAGCATAGCATAGCATAGCATAGCATAGCATAGCATATATTTCTCTACTCTACAGATAGATACTCTAGGTTCTCTATTCTCTATGCCCTCTATATTGATCTGGCAACCAACCCGATACCCGCCCTATCTATAGATCTAGGGGCGCCCTATCTATATATCTGGTTAAGTTCTATACGATCGATCTATAGGGGAGGCCATATAGAATAGTCTCATTCAGGCCCTATCTATCTCTCTATTCTATGGGGGCCGATATATAGATAGAGAGAGAGAGGGATAGATAGGGGTGAAGGGGGCACCAAACAGAATAGAATAATGATCTATCAAATATGGATAGGTGGCCAGACGATCTATATTACATTAATATTCTGTATGGATAGGTGGCCAGACGATCTAGAAACCATATGCCCTACCCTATAGTTCTCTCTATCCGGCAAACATACATCTATATATGGGCTGGGCGGCCCAACCCCCAACCATATATAGACTATACCATACTATACCGTCGCATCCCCTATATCGGGAGGGCGATAGGGGTGAGTATGATCCGATACCCATATATCTATTCTATTCTCTATTATATATGTAATACAAATAGATCTGATCTAGATGGATAGCTATCAGATCGCCCCCCCCCTCTCTCCGGCGAGAGAATAGAGGGGGTCGCCATAGACCATATAGTTCAGGGCCCTCCATATAGAGAATTGAGAATTCTAGGGGATCCGATACCTATATATCTATTCTATTATGATTCTGGGGGGCCCTGAACTCTAGTCTGCCAGGATCAAACAGTAGGCCCCCCCTCTCTCCGGGTGGGACCTACCAATTGTATTTCTATACTATAGATTTCCTCCTTCCAGGCTAGGCTAGGCTAGGCTAGGCTAGGCTAGGCTAGGCTAGGCTAGGCTAGGCTAGGCTAGGCTAGGCTAGGCTATAATAGAGCCGAGCCAGGATCAAACAGTAGGCATTGAACCTACCAACCGATACAGATATTCAGATTGGCTCGGCCCCAACCCTAACTCTATAGAGATCTAGATGGCATACATATCTATATAGATGGCCCCAACTCTCTAGATGGAGATGGATGGGGCCCCAACTATCTAGATGGCCCCAACTAGAGAGGAGAGTCTAGGCCCCCTCCCCTATATTGATTGATATCTGTATTCCATCTATATATACCCGAGGGGCAAACAAAACAAACCGGGACCCAACAACAATATATCTGTATTCCATCTATATATACCCGAGGGGCAAACAGGACCCAACTCTCCGTATTCTATATGCCCTATAGAAGCAGAGGGGCAAACAAAACAAACAAACCTATATGGCACGGCACTGCATAAAGGAAATGCTCGCCATAGAATATAGAATAGAGATAGGGGCCCTCCCCAGATATGGATAGGCCGCCCCGCCCCTATATAGATCAGATCAGATCAGATCAGATCTTAGTTCTGCGATAGCCTAGCTATATATCTCCCCCAGCCGGCCTACCGCCGTTCAGGGCAGATAGAGATATAGGGCCCCTGCTTTATCTTTATGATATCCCGCGGATCAAAAGGAAGAAATCTAGGGGATCACACCAGATCCGCTGATCCGCCGCACCCCTCTCCCCCAGCGCTGCACTCGCCCCCTATGACGATATGGGATAGCCCCTATCTAGAACTCTCTATGGGCCCCGAACTCTCTATCCTATCTGGTCGAGGATAGCTATGGGCTCCCGGCCCCCACCCCCCCACTCTCTATATTGTATTATATATCTTATCTCCCCATCTAGAGAAAACTGTTGGCGCGAGGGGAGGCAGATCTCTATAGGCTTGAATACCTCGGCCTCCTTTCTTTCGTCGGTATACTCTATCTCTATAGAAATCTAGCTGCCCCCCCCCTATCTAGATAGGTATGGAGATAGATATGGCCCTCTATATAGAGTATATAGATACTCTAGATATGGGCCGCTTCAACCCCGACCCAAGTAGATATAATACATAGCCGGTCGACTCGAATCGAGCCGGATCTGCCAATCAATCAATAGGCCTCGCCGGCCCACTGACTGCTCAACCATACTGTATTAAAACAAACACCGACCCCGGTAATCCATGTTCGAACTGGAGATATCTATGGCTTTCATCCGGAAAACACACCCCGGTGATCGATCTAATCTGAACTATGGGGAATCTCCCGCCCTCGCCTGCCCTATACATATAACTGATTTGATTTCTATGGGTTTCGACTGGGCGCCACGCCGATCCCCGTCTGTTCGAACTAGAAAGATCTATGGCTCAACATGACGTCATTGCGATAGATCTATTTAGTGAAGGCGGTGAGCTGCCGGCCGTATCATATCGCATAACCGGTTGACTATCTAGATCTATAGCTCATCCGCCCGGCTCGACGACTATCTATAGCTATAGTATATGGCCCATCTCCCAATATGGCAATCGATCATGCATCCGGGTATTATGTATGCATCCGCCCCCCCCCGTGAAACAAAGATTCATTCGGTTCACAATGAATCATGAATGGGTAGGTGGTGGCACCAATACCAATCGACTACCCAATACCCCGACTACCCAATACCGGTAGGTGGGTGGTGGCGCATCAATGGGCCTATATATCCATGGGGGGCCCGTACTCCCGGAATCGACCCCCCCATATAGAGAGTATAGATACGAAAACGATACGACCCCTCGTGATACATTGTTCACTGGAGGCGGTCAACGATTTCGGTCGCCCCTCTATATGCATCTGCCGAGTGCCTCTCGGCCCTATCTTAAAGAGGAAGGCCGAATAATCGAATCATATTACGTATGGTTTCTCTGTCCTCTGTTGCCAATCAGAGAAAGTATATAGATATATCTCCTCCCTTCCCTCCTCCCCTTCCGAACCTGCCCCCTTTTCTTTTGAGCTCGACTTGGCTCGACCTCCCAGATAGATCTATAGGGTCGCCGTCTATATGTATAGGGTGCCAGTCATATATGTATAGATATATAGGCTAGGCTCGACCTCCCGAGCAGAACCACCCCCTATGAATTGCCCTATCTATAGATATCTGCTGTCGCCATATCTATAGTTCAGGGTAGGGGACCCTCCCCTCCAGATATAGCCCCTAGAACTCTATCTGGAGGGGAGGTTGAATATAGAGAGAGGGGGGATCTCCCCCGGCCCTCGACCCAACCCTCTCCCGTTGGTCGCATGGGTATATAGGGGCGGCCCCCCTCCCTCTATATCTTCTCTCCCGGTGGCCGGGGCCATCTCCCCAGTTCTCTCTATAGGGCCCATCTCCCATCTCTATTCTCTACGTGATACGACTGATATCACGCCGGGCTCTCGACCCCCCTCTCTCCATATGGGGAGAGCCCTTATTATATCTTATCTTATCTTATCTTATCTTATCTTATCTTATCTTATCTTATCTTATCTTATCTTATCTTATCTTATCTTATCTCGAGGGGAGAGCTATATAGATAGATATATGGCGACGGCCCCCTATCTAGAATTGAATTATCTCGGTATTCTCTATATCTTATCTATATGGGGCGGGCCCCCCCCCCTCCCTTATTATATATATCTCGGCTCCCCCGGCCCTATCTAATCTGAACGGTCGAGCTCCCCTAGATATGGATATGGATATGCCTATAGTTCCCCTAGATTCTATAGTTCTCGGTCTATGACCAGATAGGGATGGGTTTAGGTTTCCGCCCAGGGACCCCAGACCGGGTTCTGATTGGGATTAGGTGGTGTATAGGATTAGGGACTCGAAACCCCCTAGTTAGATCCATTAGCTATATGGTTGCCCAAGATTCATAGATAGGGTCGAGACCCGTTGGAATGGAGTAGGCCCTATCTAGAACGGCCCTATCTAACTACATGGGGATCGGGTTGCAGCTAGACAGCCCTGCTATCCTGCAGGGCAACGACCGAATGAATCTAAAGGAAAGGCGGTCCGGTCCTATTTATGTCAATTTCTGTACAATTCAACTCTACCCAGAGAGTACCGGGCCGGGTCTAGATAGATAGATAGAGAGTATACCGCCCCATCTCTATATCTAGATCTAGATTTGCACAGATATTGTCCTGTCCCTCTATCTAGAATGGGAGATCGTACCGTACCATTATTGTCCTGTCCCTCTATCTAGAATGGGAGATCGTACCGTACCATTTATGTCAATTTCTGTACAATTCTTGTCAATTCATGTCAATTTCTGTACAATTCTTGTCAATTTCTGTATATATTCTGTACAATCTATAGGGGTCTCTATAGGGAGGGGGAGGGCCTCCAGATATAGATAGAGAGAGGGGGGGCCTCGAACTAGATGGAGGGGGCCCTCGATAGAGAGGCAGGGAACCTCTATCTATATGGAGGGGGGCCCTCTATCTAGATGGAGGGGGGCCCTCTATCTAGATGGAGGGGGGCGCTCCCTATATCTAGAGGAAGGGGGGACTCTAGAACTAGATAGAGGGGGAGGGCCTCCGGATAGAGAATAGAATAGAGAGAGGGGGGCCCTCGATAGATATGGAGGGGGGCCTCCGGATAGAGAATAGAGAGAGGGGGGGCCCTCGATAGATATGGAGGGGGGCCATTCGAATAGAGTGAAACCAGATCGAGGTTGAGGCGAACTGGTATAAAAACCACATACTAGAGGCGAACCGTACTATATTTATTGATACAACAGGTCTTTTCATTAACAGTAGGCACTGAACCTACCAACTCTATTTCATACACCCCCCCGTCTTGTCTGTTGTTCTACCCCCCCAGGGGGGTCTAGCCCTATAGGGCTAGGGGGGGGATCCGTTAAGATGAGGTACGGTTGTCCTTCGTACCAACGGTACTTCGGACAATACAATACTAAGGAGTTGTCGTTTGTTTGTCCCAAGTCCCTTCGGTCCTTAGGACAAACAAAAGTTGTTAACTTTGTTTAGTTCTCATTGTCCTTTGTCCCTTTGGGACTTCGTATTGTCCCTTTGGGACTTCGGACAATATAACAAGGACTATGGTGTCGAGACAACAAGGAAACTGACTTGTTGTTTTGGTTGTCCCAAGTCCCTTCGGTCCTTAGGACAAACCGAATGGTTTTGTTTTCTTGTCCTTCGGACCTAAGGGACGAAGTCCTTCGGACGAAGTACCTTATGTCCATAGGATCAAGATGTGTTTAGTTGTTCTTGTCCTTCGGACTTAAGGTACGAAGTCCTTCGGACGAAGTACCTTATGTCCTTAGGATTGTACCTTATGTCCTTAGGACACGACAAAGGGGGTCTTTGTTTTGATACGGGGGTCTACCCCGATAGGGGTAGGGGGGGGACCACGATCATCTCTGTGTTAATCTAGAGATCTGTATTCTATATGCCCTCTCTCTATATTGATCTGGGCTTGATCTCTCTATCTCTCTGGGATAGATCTGTATTCTATATGCCCTCTCTCTATATTGATCTGGCCTCCACTTATAGAGTATAGAGGGCTCCACCCTCTCCTATAAATTGAATTCTATATAAGAGTTCTTCTAGCATCAGTCGCGTATATTATATAATGAATCTGATCTGATCCCATATCCCATATCTGTTTCATCTATCTCCCATGATTGATATCAGTTGTATCACGTATATAATCAGATATGATCTGATCTAGGACCATATATCTAGGGGGGATGCTCCACCTATATCTAGCATCAGTCGAGGGTTGGGTTTCTAATCTCTGATCTAGGTGGGATGAAACAACTAGATCAGAGATTAGAAACCCAACCCTCGACTGATATCACGCTAGATAGAGATAGAGTGGAGGCCAGATCAATATAGATTAGATAGAGGGCATATAGAATACAGATCTCTATCTATCTATCTCTCTATCTATCTACATGGACTACTCGATGGAGGCGCTACCTTACAGCACCGGGCGGGGAGGGTGATAGATAGGGCGGGCCACGGCCGGTGGGAGGTGGGGCCCTCCCCAGAGTTCTGTATTCAATGAATCCCGAGGACGAGCCTGAGAAGAATCGGCACTAATGAAACTACTGGAAGGAAGCGAATAATCGGCACTACACTCTACACTAGAGTATCACATACGCCGGGCCGGGGTACCCTATAGTTAGATATGGCGACCCAGAACTATAAGATAAGATAGTTCAGGGAGGGGGAGGGGGCCCGCCTCTAACTAGATATATCCGCCGCCAGATAGAACTCTAGGCCGCCTCTATCGGGCCCCTAGAAACTGATAGGCCCGGCCAAGCCCTATCTATATATGGTGCCGGGGTCGAGATCAACAAATCCCGGCTCAACCCTTATATCGGATCGGGCCCCCCTATCCTATATATAGAACTGTTCCCCTCTCTAATCCATATGGCCAGATGCATGAATAGTTCCCAATCCGATCGGTTCAATGTCTAGTTCGTATTCACTCCCAACTAGATATATACGACTGTCTGAGGTGAGGAGCCCTATAGTTCTATGGGGGGGGCAGACTCTAACTATATATAGCTTATGCCCATATATAGATAGGGCCCCCTCTATATAGATCTGGCAGATAGGGGCCCGACGGAGATAATAGATAGGGGCCTACTCTATATAGCTGTAGCTGGGCCCCGGGGTATATATAGATATATATACACAGAGGGCGCCGAATCTATACTATATGGGCCGAGGGAGAGGGACTCTACTATCCCGACGGCCTATCCTATCTATCTTCTATATAGAGTCGGCACTCCCCCGACCGATTCCTGCACTGCAGGGGGAGGCAGCTATATCTAGTCGGCCCCCTATATCTGAACTATGGGGCACCCTCCCCTCTCCCTCTATCTAGATATGGGATATGGACCGATAGGCCATAGGTTGAGGAACTCCCCCGCCCCTGAACTATCTGGAGGGGGAGGAGGACGGGAAGGTAGAACTAGATAGGCATATATACAGATAGGGCGGCCTACTCCAATCGCCGGGGCCCCCTCCCTGAACTATCTTATCTATCTGGGGGCAGCTATATTCTATATCGGCGGCCCTATCGGGCCCCCGCCCCCCCTCTCTCTCTATTCTAGAGAAAGGATAGAGAGCGCCCACCCGACTGTCTGGCCCCTATCCATATACGGGGCTCGAGAACGAGGGAGAATCTATAGCCAGGGCCCTATGCTGGGCGGGAGTCTATATAGAGAATGGGGGCAATGAGGCCCGGGGGCCCCCACCCCTATATAGAGAAGGGGGGCCCCCTATCTAGATAGCTGCCCCCCTATAGATATAGCTGCCCTTTCGTGATCTATATAGAGGGGGAGGGGTAGGGGGAGGGGGCCCTATCTCTATATGGCGGGAGGCCTATCTATATATGGGGCCATAGAGAGCCGGGAGATAGGGGGGCCCATAGAACCCCTCTAAATTGATTGTTCTCCCCGGGCCGACCCCTATTGATTTGATTTGATTTGATATGAATGGGATGGGGAGGTATCTCTATAGAACTGGGGAGAATAGAATAGATTCTATCTGGGGGCCCCTATCTATATATTGTTGGCCAACCGGTGATGGCATCTCGTCGATCGATCAACCGGCCCTCCCCCCTCCCTATTCTATTCTATTCTATCTTATCGATCCGAGAGAGAAGAAAGAGCATCGATCGATCGCCCTATCCATACCATATACTAGATCTATATGGGGCCCCCGCCCAAACTATAGATGTAGATCTAGGCTCTCCCCCGCGCCATATGGAATAGATATCGCCATATGGAATAGATATAGAGAGGGGGGGCAAGCATCCGATCCGGCTTATGTGATTGATATAGGGGCCGCCGTATATAGATAGGGGCCGCCATATAGAGTCTAGATAGGGATATGTATATGGGTTAGGTGCTGACCGCTTCAACCCCCCATAGAATAGTTCAGATAGGGGCCGCTCCCCGATACCTATATATCTATCCCCCACCCCTTCCTATCTTATAGTTCTAGATAGGGACCAACCCATGATTGGGACACCTATTCCATCACCCACTATGATTGGACCAACCTATGACCAGACTGATCGGTATGAGATGAGACACCCGGACTGATTGGTATGAGATGAGACACCCAGACACCTCGGCATTGAATCAACCCAACCCAACCTACCATACTCCCCTCCCCTCTTTTGATATGGGGGGGCCCATAGATTCTATGGTGATGGTGCCCCCTAGATCTCTATGGGGAGCCCCCCCTCTCTATAGTTCTTCTCTATGGGGGCCCGCCCCTATATAGATTGGTCCTATACCATAGTGATGCCATACTGCCATACTATAGTGAAGTGATACAGTCCATTCCCGCCCTATAGATTTCTATTTCCCAGCTAACGCATGAAACAATGGGGCCTCTTAATGCCAACTAGATCTGTGGCCGTGGCCAATCCCAGATATATGATATATAGGGCGTCTGGGTCCTTCGCCATTTCATTCATGGTCGGTGTATCAGAGATAAGATATAGATAGGGCATGGAGACCCGCTGGGAGCTTCTCCCTCTGCAGGAGCTTTGTCCAGAGATATAGATATATGGACCCGAGCCGGACCCGGATCCGGCCATCCAACTACACTTGATCCAGAAGTAAACCATGGAAATCTATATGGTTTGGTTGATACCACCTGCGATTCATAGATCTCCGATCGGAAACCCTGGATGGGGTGGAATCCAAGAGAGTAGGGGGCTCCGAGTCCCTTCCACGCGGCCAGAGGAATAGTATTCTAGAATTCATAGTAGGCTCCGTCTCCATCTGGAATTGGATGGGGCCCTACCTACAGAACCGGCCATAGATTGATTGGCCGGAGGCCCTCTCCCCATCCCCATCTACTAGTGAGGGGTGAGGGCCCTATATATCTTATCTGGCCCCCTACCCTGGCATTTCTGCACTCGACCAACGGAAGGAGATCGACCCGACTCGACCACCGGGAGAGCCATATATAGATAGGGAAGAGATCTATATAGGGAACACATGAACCGATAGGTCGAGGGAGATAGATAGGGGGGGCCATAACTCTATCTATGGTAAGTCGATTCCGAAGGAGTGCCCCCTACCCCCTATATAGATCTTATCTGGGGCACTCGACCTACTATCTAGATATGGGTTGGGTTCGAATGGCTCAGCAGGCAGGTGCCTTGGGTTTGGAAGGGTCTCCCTATCTATAACTAACTATATGGAGGGGGGGTCCCTATCTCTGCCTATAGAGAGGGGGGGGGCCGGTCTTAGGAGTCATAGGATTCAAGAGGGAGATAAGATCTATATAGAGCCGCCATCGGGGGGTCCCCCACCTACCTTCTCAAACTATAGATATGGGGAACCTTCCTCACACCAACCCCAGAACAAGACTGACTCTAATCAGAGGGGAGGCAAGGCATATAGGGGAGGCCGGCACCCCTCTCAACAGATATCTATATATATATATATAGATATAGATTTCTCTCCGGGGAGGCACTCTGAGGCAAGCAAGGCATATAGGGGAGGCACCCCCGGGTGCGCACCACCTACCCTTTCTCAGATCTCTATTTAAAGGACGGACGAGAAAGGCGGCAACCCATCACCTATCTATAGATTCTATGGGGCCCAGGACAAGACAACACAACACAAGACGAGGAGGGCTTCCTGAGATATAGAGATATAGGGCCTCCCCAGAACTCGGGTCGGTGAGGAGGGGCAATAACAAACCCACCCTAACCCCCCTCCCCCTCTATATACTCGAATAAGTATAGGGGCGGGGGGGCACCCCATACCAGCCAGATAGATATAGGCTCGGAAGGGGAGGCCCATATACCATCAGCTTGTGTGGTTAGGCAGGTGGGGATATTGTTAGTGATGAACCCCAGAACAAGACAACACAAGACAATATTCGAGAGGGGCCCCTGATTCTATACGTAATATGTCTGTCCGGTGCCCCTCCCCTATATAGATATATATAGATATATATCAAGGAAAGGAAGCAACCCTGCCTAACCAGAATAAAGGGAGGAGGGGAGGTGGTGAGGGTGGGGTTCCTTCCTTTCCTAGCTCTGCTCTGCCTATATAGATATAGATCTGGCTAGGATATCTATATAGATCGGCGGCCTATATATAGATCTGGGTGGGAGATCGGCGGCCTATATAGATATATATCTGGCGGCGGATAGATAAGATAAGATAAGATAAGATAAGATTCTATCTATATATATATCTATATATATAGAGGGGGATCACTATTCTATACGTGATATGACTGATGACTGAGGGAGAGCCATATCTATAGATAGGCCCCCGGCCTCCCGAGCATAGGCTATATGGAGTGGAGCCCTACAATTTTTCCGTCGGCCCCCCTATCTATAGTTCTCCCAACTAGAGAGAGTCGCCCCCTCCCCTATATAGAGATATGGGAGGCCCACCCACCCCTCCAGCTATCTCTGCCTCCCAGGTAGAGCTATATAGTTCTATAGAAGGCCTCTGCCAATACCCCAGAAGGCTTATATAGATAGGGGCTCCCCCGTGCCATCCGAACGGGGACCCCCCGTGAAATGAAAGATATCCTATCCCCCGTGCCATCCGTTAGATAGATAGGGGATAGGGAGATCTATATAGATTCCCCTGACCATCCGAACTCTAGATAGGGGATAGGGCCGATAGGGGATTGATAGGTGGCCCCCCAGTGCCATATATCGATAGGGACCTCTCGCCCTATATCTAGATAACTGATAAATGCCGGCCCCATATATAGATAGGGGGGGGCACTCTAATATCTATATATTGGTACTAAAGATTGATGGTACTAAAGATTGTTGCCTGCCACCCGAGACGAACGGAGAATACAACTATATATCTTTCTTCGGAGCGGAGTTATGCGAATCTATATATATCTCTCACTCGCCGGCGGAGGGCCATATATATAGATAGGCGGAGAATCATCAATCATCCATATATCATCCCGAGATAGGAGATAGGGAGCCTATATATCTACGGGGCGCCGCTCACCCCCTATCACACTCGACCGACTCGCCATATCTATATATAGGGGGCACTGGCACTCACTCGGATCGGGGGTAAATGAAGATTCTATTTTCATTCCATTCTGATTAGATCTCGAGTTATAGAACTCTCGGGGGCACCTCGCATAGAATATAGGTGCCGGAAACATAATAGAGTAGAAACATAGCTATATAGAGTAGGGTAGGGCCCATATAGAGTATCTCCCTATCCCTATGCCTCTTTCGTGCCCACCTACCCTACCCTACCCTACCCTACCCTACCCTACCCTACCCTATATGTCGGTCGTCTTGTCTATATGGCGACAGTTCTAGTTAGTTCTGGGGCGACTCTCTCTAGTTGGCCCCCTATCCCTATCTCTCTATGGGGCCCTATATCTATCGCTCGACTAGCGGCGCCCTCCCCTCGATTGAGCCTACTGATGAGATGATATTCTCTCCAGATGGATAGAATCTATAGGGTCGAGGGGGTCGAGCGCCTACTCCTACTCTATAGTCTAGAATAGAGAGTATAGAGCTTCCGTTCAGATAGGGCCTCGGCTATATAGAGTAGGCCGTCGCCATATAGATATAGATCTATCTGGGAGGAGGAGGGGGGCGGTCGAGCGCATATAGATAGTCGCCCTCCCCGACCTCCCCCAACTAGAACTCTAGAGAGTTGTCGCCATATAGATCTATACAGGGCGCACCGCACCATATAGAGTCGAGTCTAGATAGGGCGTTAGATTCTAGATCAGATAGGCCCCGCCCCTACCCCCGCCCCCACCCTATAGATCTGATCTATCTGGCTATCGAGAAGAGAGGAGGGCCCCCGGCACTCGACTACCCTATATCTCTCGAGAGGAGGGCGAGGGTTTGATCTCAGCTTAGATCGCTGTGGTGTGATAGGGGGTCTATCCCATATCTATCTATCTATCTATCTATAGGGGGAGCATCAAATCTGGGGCGGTCGGGCACCACAGACATGGATGCCCACCGAGTGCAGATAGAATAGATAGGGGCGGCCATATATCTATATCTCACCACATACACATATCTAGCATGGATGCATCCATTCTATCCGCCATTCTCTATATCCAAAGGAGTGATACAACCAGTCACAGTCATTGGTCCATATCCATATAGAGTAGGCCGTCGCCATCTCATCTCTATATAGATAGATAGAGAGATAGATAGAGGTTGGGTTGGCGCCTCCCCTCCCCTCTATATAGATATGGCGAACCCAACCCGGCCCTGGCCTGGTGCAAACCCGGCCCTGGCCCGATGCAACCCCGGTTGGTAGTGAGCCAACCCTCTAGATCCGAACCGAACCCGGTTGCCCATATCTATATATTGGCGCCTCTAGAGGGACTCTTTCTCTCCCCTAAGGATGAGCTAGAGGGACTCTTTCTCTCCCCTCGAGATGCTATCTGTGGATAGATGAGTTGTCTGTACGAGATGAGTTGTATCTGTGGATGAGTGGGGTGGATAGAGTTGTATGTAGGTATGAGTGGGAAGGATAGAGAATAGGGGGAAGGGGACCGGGCACCCCGCTAACTCCAAACGAGGGGGGGGGGGGCGACCCCACCGGCTAGAGGATATAGATAAGCCGACCACCCGAGAAGACCCCCTCTTCTGATAAGCCGACCACCCGAGAAGACCCCCTCTTCTGATAAGCCGACCACCCGAGAATCTCTATGGCTAGGGCTAGCTACTAATCTCTATGGCTAGCTAAGCTACTGATCAGATATGGGCCATATCTAGAATCTAATCTATATATAGGGGGGGGCTACTGATGAGGAGAACACACTGAGGAGGCGACCACTCTGAGAAGCCGACACCCGAGAACACACTGATGAGCCGACCACTCCGTCTCTATTAGTCTATAGAGATCTGGCCACTGCTCTACTGTATCTAGCATTATCTGGGGCATGGCCATAGATCTATCGATCTCTAGATCGGACCCCCCTCTATTCGATCTCTATCTCGGCCCCCCCCCTATATTCTATCTGATCAGATCTCTATCTATCTCTCGGCACTCCCTCATCTCGATGTCGGGCCCCCTCTATCTCTATATCTATATCGGAGCTGGATAGAGAGAGCCCAGATAGATATATAGGCCTGGCCATAGAGAGATAGATAGATCCCAACCCTCTAGATCCCTCCCCTCGAGCCGCTCCCCTCTAGAGCCCCCCCATATCTATATATTGACCAACCAAACCCTCTACTCTAGATCCCAACCAACACCAGCCACCCGTGGATAGATATAGATGGCCACCCGTGGTATCCCGTGGATAGAGATCCCCGTGGTATCCCGTGGATAGATGGGCACCCGTGTATCCACCCGTGGTATCCCGTGGTATCCAATCCACCCTCCCGTGGATGGAGATCAATGCCGGCTCCCCTCTCCCCCTTCGGGAAGTCTATATTGGCCAGGCCAAAAAACTCTGCTCTATATTGGGGAGGGCGTAGTCCTTCATCTGGATAGAGAGATGGATAGATAGAGAATCTAGAGAGAGAGAGAGATATAGAGAGATAATCTATAGATCTGGCCCTCCCTCCCATCTATTCGTCTGGTCCCCCTGGTCTGCTTTGGCCAAAGCCCTATAGAGTCTGGTCTGGCCACTCCCCAGAGTATGTAATACATGTCTGCTGCTTTGATGATAGTCTGTATCTCTATTCTATATGCCCTATCTCTATCTCTCATGTGTCTAGGAGAGTAGAGAGACCTAAATAGAGAGAGTATAGTTTAATTGGCCCCACCCCACTCCACTGGATTGAAAGGGGGGGTGGGCTAATGCACGGCTCCCCTATCCCCGGAGATATAGGTGGGGGGGAGGACGCACCCCTTCATCTGACTAGACCAACCCGGCCCACTATTCTATACCCGGCCCTCTACTCTATATCCCAACCCGGCCCTCTACTCTATATCGCCAACTCTCCCCGGCCTCTATATCTAGCCAACCCAGATGGATAGATAGAGAGATAGATCTCTATCTACCTGGCCTGGCCATAGATGGATAGATAGAGATCTAATCTACATGGCCCCTCCCCTCTAGAGTCTAGTCTGGGCACATTGATATCACTACTTCGTATATAGATATAGATAGATGGCCCCCAACTATCTTAAGATAAGATATAGGGCCCCAATTCTCCCAATTCTCTATAGGACCCCGGTTACTCACTCACCTACCTACTCACTCCATATAGATTAGAGCAAGATCTAGAGAGAGATATAGAGAGAGGCCCGGAAGGCAAGATATGGAGACGAGACTATTATCAATTCAATTGGCGGTGGGTTTCGGGTTGGCCGGCCGATAGGGAGATAGGGAAGAGATCTAGATAGGGGGCCACTATAGAAAGTCATAGGGGAGATATAGATCTATATAGAGATCTATAGATATAGAGATCTATAGATATAGATATCTATCTATGGGGCCCTCGATCGGGGGGGCCCCTCCCCCTCTATATGTCTATAGAGATATAGATATGGAGTTCGGATCCTATAGTAGCCTATATATCCATCCGGGGCCGTCGGGCCCCTATCTATATATGGCGTCAGTTGAGGCGGGCCCCTATAGTTCTTTTCATGCCCTCTCCCGACGGCCTGGTCGGAGTTGGGGGAGGGCCACTCTACTATATAGGTATAGAATCCTCTCCCGTTGGCCTATATATATAGGGATAGGGGCCCTCCTCGAATTCTAGATAATGACCTCGACTATACATGGGTTGGCCCCCCAACCCCCTATAGTTCTATATGGCTCAGAGCGCCATATCCATATAGATAGAAAACCAACCTCCACTCCATAGTCCAGACTGAACCCCAACCCGTATATATGGGATGGCCAACCCAACCCCCAACCTCAACCCCAACCCCAACCCCAACCCGATGATGCCCCCACGAGAAGCCCCCGAGAAGCCCCTCTATCTTCTCGGTCTCGTGGGGGCTTCTCGTCACTTTGATCGTCCGGCCCGTCGCTAGATCTATGATAAATGCCATATAATAGAGTAGGGCAGAGCTGGAAATGGTAGTTGTCTAGGTCTAGATATGGGGCCCGCCATATATTCTTTCTAGGCGATCAATTATGAGATCGCCTATAGATCTATATGGCTAGGGCCCTGAACTATTCAATACAGGGCCCTCCTAACCACTATCTAGAAAGGTTAGGCCCCTCTCTCTATATGGGATGGGGTCGAGTGCTCATCTATTCTCTCTATCTGCGCTCACTCCTCCACCCCGTGAGTAGAGGCGGTCGAGCGGACTCTCTATAGTCTAGTCTTATATGGAATAGAGTAAATTGAAAGGTCTGATATGTCGTCTCGTCTCTAACTATATGGGATGGGATGGGGAGGGAGGTGGGCAAACAGCGCCGGCGGTATCGGTATCTATTTAACTCAAGTGAGCGGGGAGCGGGAGCGAGCAGAGCATGAATCGAGTTCTCTACGCGCCGGGAGAAGCGAATCAAGACCCCCGGGCGAGTACTAGGGCCCTATACTCTTTGATACTCTCTGGACATTCCCACTCCACCTGCTGGCCTGGCTAGTAGAATGGCAAGTCTATATCCCTTATCTCATACCTCGTCTCATACATTGAGAATTAACGAGGCCTGCCCCGGGCACACTATAGATAGCTATAGATAGGCCTCGCCCTCCAGATAGAGATAGAGATCTAGGGGCGCCCCATCCCTTCCTATTCAGTTCAGACCGAACGCTCCTCTTCCTCTCGCAACTAGAACTACTCTATACCAACTCGAAACCAGACGGCCTATTCTATACTCTACTCTATAGGGAGACCTTCGATACGGAGAGTTGGTATAGAGTAAGAACCTCAACCTATCGATGCGAACGGCATAGTGAGCGGATGGATCTCGTCGCTCGATCAATCAGTTCGCTTCACCGACCGGAGAACCCGAATCGCCGATCGGAATAAGCTAGCATAGCAGCCGATCGAATCGGTAGCCAATCGGATGTTCCAAATAGAAATGGGGACTAAGCGGCCATCTGGACGAAGGAATCATAGGCCCTCCCAATCCCCAATCGGAAACGGGATGAGATGAGATATATACCTTAGGCGGTGGCGGTTCAGTCCACCCTTCTCCCCGGCCCCACTCCCGGCCCATAGTCCCTAGCACCCATATAGACAGACATATATAGGCAGGCCCATAGCCCCTAGCACCGTCTGTCCGGTCTGTTCGCTCACTGAAAAGTCTGTCTGCTTACTGGAATGGGTATCCAGTAGGCATTAGCACAGGACGATCGCTTACACACATCTATACTATAGGATCGCGCAGACCTATGATTGGATCAGAGGCTAATCTCCTTCTCGAAGCTATAGCTATCTATATAGAGTAGGTAGGGGAGGCCCCGCCCCTACCCCATATACCTCGGGGAGCGGCCGAGTTATAAGTTCTATATAGATATAGAAATCAGTCGTATCACGTATATGAATAGAAAGGATAGAGAGAGGCGGGCCCATCTCCATCTATATAGAGGGGGGGGGGGAGGGGAGGCCCGAACGGGGAGGCGTCGGGGGAGTGCCTGACTATAGAGAGTTCCCTCTCCCCCAGCTATATAGAGTAGGCCGGGCCGTCGGGGCCTATCTAATCTATAGATAGGGGGAGCACCACATCATCCATCTACCGCCCCCTATCTGAACTATGGCATCCATCTAGCATCATCCATCTACCATATAGAGATCTATCTATATAGAGGGGGTACCACGTCATCCCCTATATTCTCTATATAGGGGCACCCCCTATCTGAACTATGGCATCCATCCCATCGAGACGAGACTCGACGATCATAACGCCAGTACCGTCACTCGGATAGGGGCCGGTCACAATCGGGCGAGAGAACCTGTCCGGAGAGACCCAGAGACCCTAGAACTATCTGGGGCCCTCGAGATCTCTCTCTATATGGGGCGTCGGGGCAAGGTTCATGTCTGTCTAGTCTAGTCTAGTCTAGTCTAGTCTAGTCTATATATGGGGCGGGGCTGGGCAGTTGCTCCCTATAGATCTCTCTGGGGACCCCTCCCCTATATAGAGAGCTGATAGCTGATAGGAATAGTAAGCTACCGGAGTCCTCGAGTCCCTATATATAGATAGTAACCCGATAGGCTTCCGTCCAGTCTAGTTCCGTCCAGTCTAGAGAAACCTTCCGTCCAGTCGACCCTCAGAACTGTATGAGTCGTAGTGACCGGGGGACAGCAGCTTATGAATTGGATCGTAAGTCGAATGCCGCCCCATCTCCATGGCTCCGCCCACTCGGCATACGCTTCTCCATTTGCTCAGGCCCTTGAACGATATCGAACAAGGCCCAGTTCGGGGAACAGGGGCCTCTCATTTAAGCGAGTTGGCGCCCCCCTTCGACCTCCCCTATAGATCTATCTGGCCCTATATATATATATATATATCTCTCAGGGCCTGCGGTTTCGAGGTTAAAAAAATTCCAATCAATAATCAATCCTTCTTCTCACCAGATATGAGATATGGGGCCAGCCGCCCGCCCCTATATAGATATCTATCTCCAATAGAACTATTGATGATCTTTCCTATCTCACCTATCCACCGATCTCAACTGGGTCCCCCGGGCACCCTATATACGGATATGGCGCCCGGACGAGACCCCAGATAGAATAGATAGGGGGGGACTCGCCATAGAAATCTATAGGGCCTCCTCCCCCAGCCCAGCTATAGAGAGGAGGAGATAGTAGGCCGGCCCTATCCCTTATCATATATGCGGGGCGGTCCCTTATCTATATATGCGGCACCCCGGGCAACGGACCTCGTCCATATAGAACTAGAGGGGGCCTGAATGAGACTAGGGGGTCGAGAGCCTGCATAACTACTATAGCTTAGCTCCCTCGGTCCCCCCAGATCTCTATAGAATAGAGGGTGGCTATAGAGAGGCGGGCCCAGAAGATAAGATAGTTCAGGGATAGGGACTACCGACTATCGCTGGAGACTAACTATGTTATGCCCCAGATAGAAGATATAGAGAGGGGGGGGGCCATGAAGACATGTGTTCTATTGGCCATGAAGACATAGATCATTTCTTCAGGGTGACCCCATCTCCCATCTCCCATCTCTCTATATAGGATAGGGTGCGGCCCTCTCCCTCTCTATAGATGGGCCCATCTATCTAGGGGGGCCCGCCTCTCTTAGTACCCGCCCCAGAGAGATCCATCTATCTAGGGGGGGCCCGCCCCATCCCCCATCTAGTTATAGGGATAGGGATAGGGATAGGGGATCAGTCGAGGGCCTATCTAGATATGGACCCAGATAGATATAGAGGCCCGCCTCTCCCTCCCTATATAGCCGTATGGGCCCGAATGAGACTAGGGGGGCCCGCCTCTCCATTCTATTGGGGATCCCAAGACAACTATATCTATATTGTATATTGGGGCTGGGGCCCTTCCACTCCAGATCGCCAAGAAAGATATGGGATATGGCGAATGGCTATAGTTATATATGGACATACATATAGAATAGAGATCTTAGATCTGAGAGTCGCATCTTAGATCTGATAGATATATAGGGCAGCCGGCGGCCAGAGAGATCTAGATTGATTGATCGATCGATTGATATGGACGGGACGGTCTCTTCTCTCTCGGTCGGAGCCATCTCAAAAATCTATAGGAAAGAGATCAGTCACGAGGGACCTATCTAGAATGCTCCTCGTCCATTCGGCCTATAGTTATATCGAAGGGTGGTGGGTCTACGTATGTGTTTGGGCGAGCATGCTCCCTATGAAGACTCTTATCCGTCCAGTGAAGAGAGAAGGGTGGGTGTTCCAACCTATGTGGTTGCCCTATAGATCTACCTGGCGTGGGGTTCCTTGTTTCCTAGTGAGACTAGATCTAGATAGATTAGCTCATAGATCTATCTATCTATCTATCTATCTATCTCGAGGGGCTTCTATTGTATGTGTGAATGGGTGGGACTAGATAGATGAGATATGAGTCTAGATAGAATAGAGCTGGGTGGGCACATCCTCTATGGCTACCTGGTGGGCACTAGAGAGATCGTCATACGAGGGGTTGCATTCTGTAGATAGATGAGCACCCTTTCTGTCCTGTATACAGAAAAGGGGAGAATATTGAGACCTCGGATAGAGCACATAAACTTCTGTCTATAGAGAGAACCTTTTCTGTAGATAGAGAAATGGGTGGGCACTCTTCGTATCACGTCTAGAATACTTGTGCTCTCTTCGTATCACGTAGAGAAGACTCGTCCTTGATATCGAGTGCCATATAGATATAGGGCATCGAGTGCCATATAGCCATATAGAGTTCAGGGGCTCCATATAGCCATATAGCCATATAGAGTTCAGGGGGGGCGGGGTGGGGTGCCATATAGAGTTCAGGGGTGCCATATAGCCATATAGAGTTCAGGGGCTCCATATAGCCATATAGAGTTCAGGGGGGGGGGCGGGGTGGGGTGCCATATAGAGTTCAGGGGCTGCCGTCCTCTCCCAGATAGAACTCTAGGGCCTCGGCATGGAGTATAGATATAGAGTGAAGAGTGAAGAGTGAAGAGTGAGATAGAGATATAGAGTTCAGAGAGAGATCTAGAGAGAGAGAGAGATATAGAGTTCAGATAGAGAGAGAGATATACGTGACTGACTCTCAGTTCCGAACTCGTGACTGACTAGTATGTGGTGTGGTTGACTATCTATGTTCTCTATCTACTCTATATAGCTCCTCCCCCGACGGTATATAGATAGCTGGGGGAGCAGCGCGGCTATATATAGAGAGCCCTATAACTAGTTCGGGGTATGGGGCGGGCCCCTCTACCTCTATATCTGGAGGGGAGGGGATCGATCCCCTATATCTATCTATCTATCTATCTATCTATCTATCTATCTATGGATATGGGCAATCACTCATACGATACAGTAGGCTCTGAACTGCCATATGGATAGTTCAGGGCAACCCCATCCCCAGACCCTATCTATATAGATCTATATAGAGATCTATATCTTCCCCAGTATCACTCGAGAGCCTGCTCATACTAGAATCGACCGCCCCCTAGAGAATCTAGAATCCTCTCCCGCTGCCATCCATATCTATGGGCGGATCTCTCCCCTATCCTATATATAGATATGGCTCCAACTCCCTATTCTATATGTATGCCCCCCAGATATCTCTCTACCCCCATCTCCAAACAGAGCACCCCCCCCCCTAGAGTTCTATCTGGATCTATCTGGCGTATCTATCCGATCAGCTACAAACTCCTCTTCGAGTCTATAGATTGACTATAGTGATGTCCCGACTAAGACTATAGTGATGTCCCGACTGAGATGAGACGACTGTATCATGTCTAGCGACGGGATAAGTGACAACTCAACTACCATCCATTCTAGACTCAACTACCATTCTAGATCTAGTTCTATAGGCACTCGAGAACAAGACAAGATAGAATCTCGAGGTGGCACTCCACTCTCCCGCTCCACTCTCCCGCCCCTATAGAGATCTGGAATGATACAGCTAGAATTCATGATGGGCCCCTATCTAGATCTATATATGGCCGGCCGGCCCCATCGGATATAGGGGCGTGAAACCGTTGAGCTCCGTATAGATTGATCTATATATGGGCTATAGAGATCAGATCTACCGAGACTCTCTCTCTATAGTCCCCAGTTGCCCCATAGATCCCTATCGGGGGGGCGCCCCTCTCTATCTATGGGGAGATAGGGGCCCTCCCCTTCTGTTTAGTTTCTATATGGGGGGGGGCCCGGGCATCCATCTGATCTATATGGCTTGGCTCGGAGAACCAACAAACATGGAACCAACAGAATTCCAACGGTCCCTCTATCTATCTATATGGCCAGCGGTAATCTATATAGATAGGGCAATCATGCCATATAGAGAGAGTAGAGGCAGTGGGACTCTTATATACGTGATACGACTCTAACATCAGCCCCCCCGTGGTTATACCGGAGTGATTCCCATCGCCTGATGGATAAGAGGGTAAAGGCTATAGAGTATAGAGAGGGCGGCATATTCTCTATCTATGGGCTGGATGGAGCATTCGATTCGTATCAATCACGTATCCATCCATCCATCCATCCATCCATCCATCCATATAATAGAGAGATAGGGATAGGGGAAGCCCCCCTGTCTAGATATGGGGCACTCCCATATAGATAGGCCTTCACTTCAGACTGAAGCCCCCCTCTCTCTATATGGGACCCAATCCTTCAATGATGGTATGAGGACCCATATATATGGGAGATCGAGGACAGAACTCTAGATATGGGCCTATCTCGAGTCCTCCAAGCCTAATACCCACTCTGAAGCCCCCCTCTCTCTATATGTGGGTATGATGAGGACTCCCCTATCCATATATATGGGAGATCGAGGACAGAACTCTAGATATGGCTAGAGATCGAGGACAGTTATATAGATATGGGACGAATACCCACTCTGAAGCCTCCACTCCCACTCTGAAGCCCCCCTCTCTCTATATGGGTGAGTACCCAACCTCCAACTAGAGATCGAGTCCTCCAATCCTTGATCGAGTATAGTATCTCCGACCCTCCCCTATCTAGAGTTCGGGGGGGGGAGGGCGGCGGCACCCCGGCGATAGGCTATATAGATATCTATATATAGAGTGGGCGGCTATATATATATAGTTAGTTAGTCGGGCCCATATAGAGAGAGGGCGACTGGATATGGCCCCCCCTCTATATCCATATAGATGGGGGCCCAGATCTATCTGGGGCTCTCTATAGAGCTGGTAGCTGGGGGAGGCCGCCCCCATATCTATATAGTTAGATAGGGCCCCCCCTATATAGATCTATATGGGAGCCGAGATATAATAGAGAGGGGGGGGGGGCCGGGCGCCCGGGGGGATAGGGGCGAGCCCTCTATATCTCTTTGGAATATATAGCGCGTCGGGGTGAGCCCCCTATCTATATCCGGCGAACATCTGTAGAATCGAATATATGGCGGGAGAGAGCTGCCCCCACCTAGATCTATTTTGGGATTGGCTGGGATTGGGGCGGGATTGGCCCCATATAGTTGAAGCCATTCGGTATATAGATGGTCGCTCCTCTTCCCGTTACCATTCAATACCGGCAGAACCCACATGGCAGAACCTGCAATATCATAACCGGTCTGTCCAGGACGAGCTATGGAACAAGTATGCGGATGCGGTAGTTCTGAGAGTACCGGCAGAGCCCGTAACAGTGTAGTAATCCGATTCATTCGTAACAGTAGTACCCGAACCCCCGACCCTATCGTGGTATGGTGAAATCGATACGATATAGTACGAGTCGGACCCCGATCCTCTCCATCTGGCTCCATATATATAGATGGGGCCTGCTGTATCTGTATTCATCCCTGTGTTATCCACCGCAACCCCCAACCCCCGAACTAGGAATCGGGAATCGCTGATCCGCTTCCCGGCTCGCTCATTGATCCGCCTCGCTGTATTCACCTCCGTGCTCGCTGTATTCATGGCTCAACAAAACAATACAATAAGTAGCTCTGCTCTGCTCTCTAGAATAGAGAGGTATGTATGGTCGAGGTCATTCATCCATGCAACTATGGGACGGGACCACCAACCCGAACTATTCTATAGATAGGGGGCCCGGGACCACCAACCCGGGGCGAGTGTCGAGGTCATTCATCCATGTGTTGGTGAATAGAGGGGGACGCTATATCTATATAGAGTTGACAGGACCGAAGGTCGCCTATATCTATAACTGTGAGGCCTATCTAGATCCCTATGACGATATGGGGGCGGCCCCCCTCTCCCCCTATAGACTCTATATATATCCCATCTTATCTCATCTTATCTATGATCGCCAGGTTTCCAGGAGTATCCCGGCCGATCGGACATGCATGCCGCGCAAGCGCAGCCCACATCCCCGCTCCGGTTCGATACAGCACCACATCCATCTATTCGTTCTAGATGGTTCGCGACTGAGAATCAGAACTCCACTCCCAAAAAAAAGAAAACCGCCGATCGATCTAATAGAATATCATCTAGTTGGTGTTGGTCTGTCGTCCTCCTCATCATAGTCCTCTTGGAATCAATAGCATTTTGTCGGAATACGTCCTGTCTCTTCACTCTAGTAGTCCTATGCATAGTCAGTACTGTAGCCCCAATCATGGCTACTGATGGAATGGGACTAGAAACCAAGAACCGAACGGAATAGTAGGTATGAAGTGAATTGCCCGATGTTTCCGAATTGGTCCAACCCTGTATCTCTCCAGCATGAACTGTATATCTAAGAGAGCTTGTACTTATGCTCGTTGGTAATAATGGAATGTGATCATTATCTGGGATGGGGGACATTTCCCACCGAAGGATCAGTCCAATAATACCGCTCACTGGTGGATAGCGCGATACCTTTTCGTGAATCTCCGCTATTTGAATATTCGACATCATAACCACGGGTAAGGATGAAACGGCAATAGCTCCTGTATAAACCACCGGGGAGATCATGGCGGGGGGGTCAGGACCTAACGAAATGGGTGAACCCGAGGTGTTGCGAAACACTGGGATGGAGGACGGAACGGGATGTACTGGATTCTTGGCGCGTACAACCATCGAACCGGGGACCAAAGCAGGGCTCGGCGAAACGGAAAGTATCGTAGTACGCCGTCCTTCCCTAGAATGGAACTTTCATGCCGGGGGCATTCAAGTTGATCCATTACGAACGACCGTTCGCATCTCATTATCTCATTTGATCCGCGGCACTCACTAAGCCAAAGTCGAGAAAGCGATAGCGATAAAGAGTTCGTTGGGCCCCGTCGGCAGCGCGATCCGCGGCCTGGAGTTCTGGGGCCCCCTGGATCAGTTGGATATTAGATCGATCGATCGATCGTACAATATCAATCAATCTATACTAGAGACAGTCATGTCATATCATGTTTATACGTTGCGTCGTACCAGTCTCACCCAACACCAGTTGCGTTATACCCAGTCCCAGTCTATGGTCCCAGATCGGCCCTCTCATTCAGATAAGGGCCCTCTCATGGGCCCCTAACGGAACGGATGGTAATGATTACGACCAGTGAACGAACTTGGTAGACAAACGGAGTTTATGCGCCGCTAATGCAGCAGCTTGTCGAGCATCTGACAAACTCACACCATCCATTTCGAATGGGATTTGTCCCGTGGACGCACGAGCAATCCAACCCGTAGGATTACCTTTCCCTTTTCCCATTCTCACTTCTGTGGGTTTACCGGTAATAGGGAGATCCGCGAATACTCTTACCCATATTTTCCCATTTCTTCGAAATTGTCCGCTTATAGCACGACGCGCTGCTTCAATGGCTCGATATGAGATACGACCGGCTCCACAACTTCTAATGCCATATCTTCCAAAACCAAGTTGTGTACCGCCCGTTTCGCAACCCCTACTACATACGCCTTTCCGGTATTTACGATATCTCGTACGTTTCGGATATAGCACGTCCCTTCTCTCCTATGGGAATGGGATCCACACTTTGACACCTAAGATTCCATAACGAGTAGAGACTTTCGCATAAGCGTAATCGATTTGATGGCGAAATGCATTACACGAGGTTTTCCCATACTCCCTGCATTCAGTTCTAGCGATTTCTGCACCTTTCAATCGACCCGGACAACAAATACGGATCCCCCCCACCCCTTTGGGCATGATTAATGGAATATCCCGAACTATTCGACCAAAAATGGAACGAAATGATCTTGTTCCGTCCCTCAGTTGGAAAGAGATGTCCTGAGCAATTGGAGAAGCACTTTGATAGACAGATTCGATTTTGACCGACCCAATGGAGGTATTCACGTTTGTTCCACCAGACAGCAGGGATCGCATTTTCCGCACTTCGTTCGAATAATAGTTGTACCCGTACGGAATCCTTCTGTTTTTCGGTATTACCCCTATCATCATCCCTATTCTTCTCATCAATCCTCCCAGGTCTATGTCTTTTCCTACCAATCCCAATCTGGAACCCAGGCGGTTCCTTAATGCCCTCCCCAATTTCCCGAGGAGTTGTTCCCGGGCATCGATTTGAGAGATATTGGAGCCCCGGGGCTCGCCCCTCTCTCTATCTGGGGAGGCCCCCCTCCCTATAGATCCGAGGGATATAGAGTTCAGGGTAGCACCGAGGAAGAGCAAGGACCTGTCTAACAATAGCAATAAATATCCCACTCCCTCTCCCACTCCCTCTCCCTCTCTAAAGAATGGGAGTGGGAGTGGGAGTGGGTCCTCTCTAAATAGTGGGGAGTGGGGTGGGTGGCCGGCCCTACCGGCAGAGCGAGTCTTGGCGGTCAAGCTCTCTACGGAAAAACGTATTCTCTTATCCAAGGCGAAATGATTGAGGCTATAGAGAGTCCGGTTCTCCGTCTGAGAGGAGTATTGCATGACCAAGTAATTAGAGGAGGGACGCACAGCAGAGATGGTCTGTAGAAGTCTCCTACTCGTCGGGCCCGATAAGATAGAAGTCTGTCTACTATGTCGTCTACTATGAATGCGCGGGAGGAGGAAGTTGAAGCACTCGGTTTCTCGGTCATTGGTAATATCTATATAGTGGCTCGAAACACCCGATCCCCTTGCCCTATATAGAGATCTGGGGGCCAGCCAACCGCTGACCCGGAGGTAGCATTTGTGGGAACCGCTCGATGGTGATCGGCGTCTCCGTCTAGGTATAGGGCAGCTAGGTATAGGGCGGAGAATTCTAGGTATAGGGAGCCCGGCCCCATATCTAGATAGGGGCCCCCGAGGGGGGGGGCCAGATCTAGAGAGGGGGGGGGCTGAGCGCCTATATCTATATGGGTCCGGGTCGAGCCGCCCGATCGACCAACCTTTCCGCCTATAGAGAGATCTAGCCCACCACCCATCTATAGGTTTTGATCTGCCGCGTCGTCTCAGAAAAAAGAATTGTGGTCGACGGGGAGGAAAGAGATGAATGAATGTCCTTTTGGGAGAATGATGAGGAATGCACCTACCGAGACGGAAGCCAAAGGTTTCTCTCGTAGGTGGACGTATCGAACCGAAATACTCTCTAGGATTGACATCTTGATACATCGGTTTCCCATGATAATAATCACTAAACCGACTTGGATCTGAACTACGATTCAGATGAAGTCTCACGGAAATCGGATTGACTTTTCGTGCCATATTCTAGCGGCGCCCTTTCCCCCTTCTCCCCTCGGTTCTCGGAGCCCCATATATTTTGATATGGCGTTTCCGTGCAAAGGCAAACTCTCCGGATTTATGGCCAACCTTTCCTTCAGTGATCTTGCAACGAACGGGAGTTTTTCCGTTATAAATTTGTACGGAGCGATCAACCAATTCTGGCGGAATGGGAGGTCTACGTGACCAAATCTTCCTGCAACTCTCTCCCTCTCTATTGATAACTCTCCTCATCTTCAACAAGAGAGCATCGACAAAACTGCCCTTCCATATAGATCGTCGTGGCACAAACTCATTTCGTCTCCCCACTACTGTTCGAAATCCCGCTTTTGGCGGCGGCCCGGCGGCTCCCGAGAGGGGCTTTCGGCTCTATATCTTATCTCGTCCCTTCCCCCCTCCCTCCATACAATATAGGGGAGCCCCCCCTCCCTATTCTATCTGGGCCTATCTCTATCTCGATCTGGGAGAGAGGGAGCCTATAGATCTCTGGGGCGGCCCACTCGGGGGTCCCCCTATATGAACTATGGCATCCATCTATTATATACGTGATATGATACAATCAGTCATCAGTCATATCACGCGGCTCGACTAAAGAGTGTGAGATGCCCCTACCCCTATTATTAATAGGCATAGGCATAGGCCCCCCTCTGTAGATATGGGAAGGAGTAGCCGATGCGGGTGAGATGCCCCGCTCCGACCGACCCGACTAAATGATACAATACCGGATACCGGCTCTATAGTGCAGTGGGATCGGCGGTAGTATATAGCCATATAGAACTCTAGGGCATTCATGGTAGGCTCGGCTCGCCTTTCTAGAATAGGGTTCCCGGGGACCCCAACCCGGAATTAGAATTCTAATATAGGGTAGGGTAGGGTAGGGTTGGGCCCTGAACTATCCCATATCTATAGGGGAGGGGGCCGGGCCCATATATCGATAGGGGCGCCATATAGATATGATATATAGGGGAGCGTTAGATCCCATATATAGCCGCCATCGGGGGGCGAGAACCCGGGTTGCTAGATATAGATAGGATATGGGGCCCCTATATCTCTTCTCCGAGGAGAGAACGGAGAGCCATATAGATCTATATGGGCCTCGCCTTGCCCAGATAGAGAGTCTAGATCCAGAATCTATATATATAGATCTATATGGCAGACTAGACTAGACGATAGATCGGTCCCAACCTTCCGGCCGGTTATAGATAGATGGGATAGATGGCCCCAACCCAACCCCCATATCGTCATAGGGTCCCAACTTGCTATTCCCACCACCCACCGCTCCCGGGTAATCGCCCTGCCCTAAATGAGATGAGATGGGGCGTTTCATTCTGTCCCCGCTGACCGGACGAACGAAGCCCTTTCTGCCATACCATATAGATATAGGGGGGTTGGGAGGCCCTATACATCTATGGCGGGGCGACATCCATGCCATAGACTATAGAGATAGGGTTGGCCCCCTATCTATATACCCCTATCTAGATCTATGCCCGACAGCTCGCTGATGCTCCTATAGATGTCGGGCCCTATCCCTATAGAGATAGTAGATAGCTGCCCCGAGCGGAACTGACTTTAGAGGGCGACTATCTGATCTAGATATGGGGCACGAACTGAATCTAGATATGGGGCCCGGGGCGCCGACGGCATTTAATTTAATTCATGCTTGGGAGATATATCTGAATAGTGGGGCCATAGATGGGGTATATATCTAGATAGGGCGCCGACAGAGTTATAGTTCTCTCGGGAGATATATCTACCCATATATCTAGAGGGGGGGGGCCCCTATCTCTACTTTCTCTGGGGTGGGGGGGGGGGCGGGTATATATAGATAGGGCGCCGACAGCCCCCCCCCAGATAGAATATAGATAGGGAGCCCCTTCCCTCCCCTTAGATCTATAGGGCTATAGGGCCCCCTATAGATATATCTGGGTTTTCTCGGGAGGATCCCCTATCCATATATAGATAGAGGGGGGAGGGGGCGAGTCTACTAGGGATAGTAGATAGGCATATATACAGATAGGGCGGCCTACTATTTCTATATAGCTTCTAGCTGGGGCCCCCCTCCCTGAACTATCTTATCTGTTGAGCTGTCGAGTTTGAGCGCATATTACTATTACTATTACTATTACTATTACTATTACTATTACTATTACTATTACTATTACTATTACTATTACTATTACTATTACTATTACTATTACTATTACTATTACTATTACTATTACTATTACTATTACTATTACTATTACTATTACTATTACTATTACTATTACTATTACTATTACTATTAATTGGGCCCCCTCTCTACATATGGGAGATAGCCGCCCGCCCCCTGTATGTAGATATGCAATCAGAAGGTCGAGTGGCCCCCCCCTATCTATAGTTGGGAGAGAGGGGGGCCGATGCGATGGCCTATAGTTCTAGGGGCCCCAGAACCCATACCCATATATTAGTTCTCGGCAATGGACAATGGGCACTAGACTATGGAAGAACTATAGATAGGGCGCCCCCCATATGGAATATATATACACATCCCCGATAGGGCTCGCCCATATAGGATAGGGGCTCGGGTCGACTATCTTATCTATCTATCTATCTATCTATCTATCTATAGATTAGTTGATTAGTTGTGGCGAGTTCTATATATATAGATATAGGGCATCACCCTACCACCTCCGACGTGCCATAGTGAAGTTATGCTATCTATGGATAGGCAGAGCCCCCGAGAAGAGACTATGGATACGATGGAGACGAGAGAGGACGAGACATCGTCTTCCTCATGGCATAGTCGGCATAGCTAGACAAGTATTCCGAACGAAAGGTTCATATCATATAAGGCCCCCGACAGATATATATAGTATAGAGGGCCGCGGGGATGGAGTATTCTCAGATATATTTCGGTAGATGGGGTTGGGCAGTTGAATATTCGATATCCGGTATGGGGGAGCAAGGCCTCGGGCCCACGGGGTTGTCGGCCTCACGGGGTTGGAGTTGGGCAGTCGATTCTCTATCCCCGAGAGCCATATAGAGAAGATAGTTCAGGGGAGGGGCAGGGATTATTCCATCTGGGGGGGTTGGGCTGATGAAGGTGCCTGACCGACCCCCGATCTAAAGAACCTCCCCTTCCCCGCCCCTCTCTCTATATCCGACCCAACTCTCGAGGCTCTAATACAATAGATGAGGCAGCGTGGGGCAACTATTTCTTACCCGGTCGGCCCGCCTGTATATAGATATAGATATAGAGTGAAGAGTGAGATATAGAGAGAGATAGAGAGAGAGAGATACAGATAGAGATATAGATATAGAGAGAGATAGAGATAGAGAGAGAGACTTCAGATAGAGAGAGAGATATAGAGAGAGATATTCTCATTCAGATATAGATAGAGAGAGAGATATATATCTGAGAGAGATATAGAGAGAGAGAGAGATAGTCTCATTCAGATATAGATATAGATAGAGAGAGAGAGAGATATAGATAGATCGAGAGATAGAGAGAGAGAGATACAGATAGAGATATGGACTATCTATATGGCTCGGTTGGACAAGCATATAGATAGTCGCCAGAATCGGACAGATAGCCCCGACAGGACCCGGACAGTTAGGTCTGGGAACGTCTGGGACCGGGCCGAAAGGGGCCGGGTTAGGGTTGGAACCGGACAGATAGGTCTAAATACCGAAAGGGGCCGGGTTGAACCAGATAGGTCTGGGCCAGGTTAGACCAGATAGGGCATCCCCCCTCCCCTCCCCTCTCTATCTAGATGGCTAGATGGCGAGATGGGGGACGACCAGATAGTATATCCATAGTTGGCTGGGTTGGAACCAGAACTATAACCGCCATCTGGGTTCGGGACCGGCCCATATAGAGAAAGAGCCCCGATTCTAGTATCTGGCAGGCTCGGGACCGGACAGATAGGTCTAGAACGGGTTGAGTTCGGGACCGGACAGTTAGGTTTAGGCCGGGTTGGAGTTGGGACCGGATTGAGAGAGAGTTAGGTTCGGGACCGGCCAAACAGATATTATGTATATAAGGCAGGGCAGGTTCGGGACCGGACGGATAGGTTCGGGACCGGCCAAACGTATATTACTATTACTACCGGCCATTGGATACTATACCACTCCGAGAGCGGTCGACCCGGGTTATCTCATTCGTGCCTAGCCCCATCCATGAACCGATTAACCCACCCAACCAGAGCATCCAATGCCATGCATGATTCACCGCTACGCCCTATAGACCTATCTGGGAGGGCTTTGTTTTCTGAGCTGGGAATCGATCGGATAAATAGTAGGGGGAGGGCCGTGGAATCGGTATGGTTGGTAATTGGTCTGCCTCTGATCATGATCCCATCCCACTCGCCTCTCCCTTCTGTAGATGATTCCACGAACTATGATGAACTATGATTCCGAGCTGATGAACTATGACGATGATTCTCAGCGGTTATTCACGAACCCGGGCGGGGCGGAAAAAGGAGAAGGAGCGGCGGCGTGGAAAGAAGGGAATGAATGATATTATCAATGGATTCACTTACTCCCGATAGAGAATAGAATAGATAGGGGCCTGGGTTCACTTCCTCTTGTGCGGCTATGTAACCCTACCCTATGGAATTGCGTATGCCATGGCGTGCGACTCTATGCTATGGGGGCTCTGTCCTCTCCCTTTTTCCGGTTCCGCCTTTCGTTTGCAGAAAGAAGGAGTTGCGGGTGGTAGGACTAGGAGATAGAGGAGAAGGAGATTGTCCCGGTAGGCCGGTGGTTACGGGGTGTTTGGGCTAGCACGGCTGCCCCTTGCTATGAAGAACGGGAAAAGGGAGGCCTAGGGCGATTGAACGGGAACCAGATCAATCCATCCCAGCCAGATCCATACGTACACCCGGGCGATCAATCCATCCCAGCCAGATCAATACTCCCAGATCCATAAGGGATTCATGGGTCCCATGAATCAACAACTCCCCATGCCCATGAATAGGAGTAACGGGGAGTAACGGGAGAATAGATCCATAAGGGCCAGATCAATACCCATCCATGATGAAATGAGCTGGTCCGGGGAGAATGGGACCATAATGAGCTTAGCTTTTCTCTGAGCAGATATGGATAGGGGGGGCCCTTTCCCTTTACTACTATTGTCATAAGTGACTAACGGGTTCAACGCCCCTATCTATCTATCTATCTACATCCTCCTCGACCCCCCTTCTCGCATTGATCTCCTTCTCGACTTGATCTCCCTCTATTGCCGCTTGCCGAACTTCGGCCCTCCGCCCGAAAACAAAAAAACTCGACTTGATCTCCTTGGCCGCTAGGAGAAGGATAAAATTGAGGGCCCCCACCCCTTCCTATCTTATATTAGAGTTCTAGATAGGGCTCCTCTTAGCTCTTATCATATATAGATTAGATAGGGGGTCCTCTTCTTTAGGTCCTCTTAGCTCTTATGGCCCATATATAGATTAGATAGGGGGGGGTCGGCGGCCCCTATCCCTATATAGATAGGCATGCGCCGAGGGCGGAGGCCGGGGCGCACCATATATAGATAGGCGTCGGACGAGCCAGATAGTTCAGGATAGGGCGGCCTCCTGACTATAGAGAGTCAGTCCACTCGTCCGACATCTATATATGGTGCGCCCCGGCCGCCCAGATAGATAAGATATATAAGATCTAAGGGGGCCTCCCCCGCCCCTATCTATTCGGGCCTCCCCCGACGTAGGGCGGCTAGGCTATATTATAGAGTCTAGTCTAGTCTAGTCTAGTCGGGGTGAGCCCCCCCGGCGAACCCATATCGTCATAGGGGGACCGCCCGCCCAGATCCCAGGTCTCTCTAGATTGGATGGGGTTGGGGGGGGGGGGTTGGGGTCGAGGAACTCCCCCGACGAGATGGCCTACTATAGAGATAGTCTCATTCAGATAGAGATAGATATAGAGATAGATAGAGAAGAGACTGAAGAGTGAGAGAGAGAGAGATATAGAGAGAGATAGAGAGAGAGAGATACAGATATAGATAGAGAGAGAAGAGACTGAAGAGTGAGAGAGAGATAGAGAGAGAAGAGACTGAAGAGTGAGAGAGAGAGCTCAGATATAGAGAGAGAGAGTTTCATTCAGATAGAGATAGTCTCATTCAGATAGAGATATAGATGGGGGGGGGGGGGAGGAGATCAAGGGCCTTTACTCCCCCGAGGAGGCACTCTCCTGCCCCGGCGGGCCCCTATCTATGGGGCACCCCCTAGAACTCTATAGGCGATAGATCGAGGAGTCTATCCGGGGGACTCGGCCGACGCGAGGAGGCCGAGTCCCCCTGGCCAACGGCCTATATATAGAATAGATGGGGCACCCTATAGAAATATCCATATGGCGATAGGACCCTCTAGATCAGATCTATATGGGGGGGAGGGGGGGGGGAGGGGATGGTGTGCTCGCCTAAGAAAAACGATTCTGCGGGGATTAGACCCGATTGGCGCGCTCGCTCATGAGTGAAGTGTTTGCGAATGATGGATCGCAATCATTCCTTTCATTGCTTGATCGGAACGCATTCATGCGCTCGACCGGCTACGATTTTCTGCGGCAAGTCCTAGCATTAGTATGAGTTCGTTGACCGCGTAAGGGCAATCCATCTTGATGACGAATTCCGCGATAACGAGAAATAGGGATTAATCGTTCGATGTCCGCTCGTTTGACCCTCTCCAATTCCCAACGAACAACATAATTTTGACCTTGACCTATTATTCGTTCAAGTCGGTCGATCTGATACTTAGTCGACTCATTCACCTTTACGTTCTCACTGAGACCCAATCGATAACGAACCTGAGTGGCTTCTTTAGGTCCAATTCCGAAAATTTCGGTTGGGGCGATTCTTACTCGTTCATTGGGAACTAATCTAGTTCCTGGTACTAATAGATGTGACATTATTGATTCTTTCCCTGGTCCTCCCGGCTGGAATCATGAATAGTAGGGGTAGAGATCAGGGGAAAGGTCGAGCGCGGTATTATCATTATCCCCTCGACTTCCTCTGAAATGCCCTCGCCATACCATATAGATAAGATAGTTCAGGGAGGGGGGCTCTCCCCCCCATCTATATATATGCACTGCACTCGGCCCCCCTCTATCCCCCCCCCTATATAGATATGGGAGAGAGGGTGGCCGAGGGCGGCTATATAGAGATGGGGGGGAGGGCTCCCCTCTCTATCTGAACTATGGCGACCCCTATCGTGAACGAGACCCCCTCTCTAATCTAAATATGAACGGTGCCCATCCCATAGAGAGATAGGGCCCATCTAGATATGGCGACGGCCTACTCTGCCCCCCCTCACCCTCCAGATAGAGATATAGGGGCGGGTGAGTGCCGTGCCTAAAGGCCCTCGCCCGGGGCGGGCGAGTGCCCCCTATCTGAATGAGACTCTATCTGAAGTCTCTCTCTCTATCTCTCTCTACTCTCTCTCTATCTGTATCTCTCGATCTATCTATATCTCTCTCGACTCACTCTTCAGTCTCTCTCTATCTATCTCTCTCAGATAAGATATATATCTCTCTCTCTATCTCTATCCATATCTCTATCTATATATGGCGATCTCTCGACTCGACTCTATATACCATCGCTCGGCCCTCTCCCTATGGTTCGACCCGGAGAGCCAAGCCGGTTTCCCTCACTCGTACAATCGATGCCACAGAGATGGTCAACTCCATCATCGGATAAATAGGCGAACAAGCGACGATTTGACACCAGATATCCGGAGGTGCGGAAAAAGCTGCTGTGGGAAGCGGGGAAACCATGAAAGAACGACGATTCTTCGCGGAGGTTTTCACAGAAAGACCCTTCGGTTCTGGCAAACGGATCGCAATTACGGGGACTTGGGAGCGTATTGGTGGAATGAACGGAATACGAACAGTTGACATAATATGGTCAAAGATCTTAGGTTGTAACTTGATCATGAGCAAATTAGTTGATGTTGTACCCGCGAAGCATGGGAAGTGCCGAACATTGGGAACTGCCCGGGTAAGAGTTAGGAACAAGAACGGGGAGAAGCAAAAACCACTTGGGTGAAAGAATTGATTGTATCTCGCCCTTCGTCCTTCATAGCAACTGGGGATCGAAGGGCACCAAATTTGATAACTCATGGAGGGAAAGACGGAGTAGGAGCGTGCTACTGGAGACGTAGTAACACATGTCGAAGAGGCCTCCGTCGATCGTGTACGAACAGGATACGGGTCCAAAGGCAGGGTCAGATGGGGTTTAGCCGATGGAGATATTGACTCCTCCGGGAACCAATGGCACGTAAACCATGTCGAACTGGGACCAATCGATATCCAAACGGAACGAATTCTAGCTTCTCCCGGAGGAGTTTTCAATGCAAAATTCGTATGATACGGAAAGATTCATACGATATTCTTTCGCTCCAGTCACCCCAACTTCGAATCTTGGGGGGAACGGTAGAACCATTGACTCTGGGGGGAACAGTAGAACCATTGACTAGTGATACCTCTGTCCGCAGCATTGAACCTGCTGAACCCCGACTGCATGCGCTCCCCAATCGGGCGGCTGCCCCATAGATTAGAACTGTCCTCCCCCTCTCCCAGCTATATATAGTATATAGTAAGTAGGCCGTCGGGAGATATCTGTTCTATCTGGCTCGTCCTATCGCCATATCTAGAATCTAGAATCTATAGATAGGGGTGGGGGGGCGGCAGTTCTATTTCTATGCGCGCCGGTGGCCGGGGGCCGAGGGCCATCCATTCCATTATATACGTGATACGACTGATGACTGATATCTGATTCGACCCCCTCTCTATCTCTATGTATGGGGGGGGCCAATGTCCTTAGGTTGGGCCATATAGAACTATAGGGCTTTGATCTGATCTCAGTCATATAGATGGATGCCATATATAGATAGGGCGCCCCCCTCTCTCCCATATAGAGAAAGGGGGGGTATAAGGGGCTGGACAAGTGACCTGACTCAATTTGATTTGCCGGACCATCAATCCATCCCACACCTATAGATCCCATAGAGTTAGATAGGGGGGCCATAGAATATATAGATAGGGCGCCCCCCTCTCTCCCATATAGAGAGTCTATATAGGGGGGGGGAGAGTTGGGGCTGGACAAGTGACCCATCCATTTCTAGTCCATATAGATATAGAGGGGGGGATCAATCCATCTCACGCCTATAGATCCCAGAGAGTTAGATAGGGGGGCGATAGGGAGGCCGAGGGCATGGATATGGATAGGCCCCCGGGCCCCAATCCCATCTATCACGGGCGGGGTCCCCTATCTGTATCTACCCCAGATCTGGATTAGATAGGGGTCCCCATAGAACCCCTCTAAATTGAAAGGGGGGCCCCTATATCTATCTATATATCTATATCCCCTCCTTTCGATTTATTTCTATCTGAGGGTTCTAGTTTCTAGATGGGATTGGGGGGACTCACCCCCCTCTCTCCCCCTCGGGGGTTGAGCCCTATCTAGAATTCTGAATGAGAGGAGGGGGGGGGGCGGCTATATAGACTATCCCCTAGAGTTCTATATGGCGCGTGACTGATGACAACCGACATTGATATCTATCACATCATATCACGTGTAGAATGGATGGATACGTGATACCCCTATCTATCTCCATCTACTCCATCCAGATATAGGCCGAGGGGGAGGAGGGCCTTTCCCCTATATATGGGGTATATAGAGTATAGAGGGCGCCGACCCGCAAGCACTTCACGACTGATATCACGCCCTATCTAGATATGGTCTTCGAGGAGTAGGAGTATTCGATATAGTATCCGACTGATCCGATCAAGATGCCCCTATAGAGAGATATGGCTCTCTACCTGGCGATCGGGCGGGCCCCCCAGCTCCGGCTATGTTTGATTGAAGAACCGACAGATTTCTATTCTATTCCGATCGAGATGCCGACCAACTTCTCCATTCCTTCTCCCGAACATCGGCTATGACTAAACCAGAGCTGTCGGGCGCTGCCCCCACTAGAGAAGGGAAACTCTCTGGGGCCCTCGATTCCTCTGGGGCCCCCCTATCTATATACGGTGATGGTGCTCTCGACTGAGATAGATATTGTCCGCTTACCATGGCGTCTTCTCCGCTTCATCCTCCTGCCATATAGAATCTATATATATATCTATATAGGGGGCCATCAAACCATAGTATAGTTCGCTAGTTCGCAGCGGCCTATAGAACTATCTGGCACACCGGATCCGCTGCTCTCCCCAGATAAGATCAGATAGTTCGGGGTAGGGGGGGGGGCATCCTCAACTCAATAGCTGGGCCCCCTATCTAGAATATGATCTCTCTATTCTATACCCCGTACTCTAGATTCTAGCGAATGGGGGCACCCCGATCCGATAGTTGGGTTGGGGTTGAGCGGCCATCTATCCATTCGATCTCGATCTTGACCCCGGGAGGCCGCCAGAGAAATAAAATAGAGTTAGATCCAAGATCTATATAGAGGGGGGAGGGGGGGCCGCCCCAGCCCCCTCTATATGGGCGAGATCTATAGAGAGGGGAGGGGGCCCGCCTCTATATAGATCTTCTCTCTATGGGGCCCGGCGGAAGATAGGCGGATCTCTATAGCCCTATTCTATATGGTATGGCCGGCGGATTAGATCTGGCGGCGGATAGAATCGAGGCCCCCTATCCCTATCTATATATGGGGATGGGCCCCCTGAACTATCTTATCTTATCTGGGGAGGGCAGAGGTGGAAAATAGGCCAGAAAGGAGAAAGGGTAGAATTGGGAAACAAGAGGGGTCTGAGAAGTTGGGTCCTCCCCGGCCCTCCCCTGAACTATCCATCTCTATCTAGGGCCCTATATCTAGATAGGCCAACAGGAAAGGAGTTGACCCCGCCTTCCCCCGAGTCGAGGAGCCCTATACCCCATAGAGAATATTATCTGCTTCCCCCGCCCTCCCCTGAACTATCCATCTTATCCGGGGGCTCGACCAACTGTAGAAAACTCACCCCCCCCTACCCTACCCTATAATAGTGAGGTGGGAGGTGGGAGATGGGTGAACCACTCGACCAGATAGGTATATATGCGGAAATCGAGGGGTGAAGCGTAGTGAACGCCCCCCCATATCGTCATAGGGGGCCAGATCTATATAGATAGGGGCAGCCTGCCTATAGATCTCTTATCTGGGAGGGTCCCTTTCTATCTGATCTATATATGGCGATAGATCGAGGAGGCCCTATAGATTTCTCTGGGCAGCTACGGCCCCGCCCCCCCTCTTATAGATCTCTCTCTATCTGGAGGGCCCCGGGGGCACCCTATAGATCTATATGGCCCGACAGCATCTATGCCCGATCTGAACTGGGGCCCGGCCCAGACTCTCTATCTGCCGACCCCCCCTCTCTATAGTCTCTCTATCTGGGGGTCCCGCCCCCGGCCTGGATGGGAAGGGACAATTATGATATAAGGCTGGGCTGCGAGCTATATAGAACTGGGGCCCCATCCATAACTATAACTAGCGAGATAAGATATATGGGGTGGGGCTGGGGGTGGGGGCCATGGATGCATCCATCCATCCATCCATTATCTACGTGATACAACAAGAGGCATAATAGGCCCTCTAGATATCCCGACCCAATCTAGTATAGAGAGATGGCCCCATCTAAAATAGATAGAGGGAATCCTCTAGATATAGGCCCGACCCGATGATTCACATAAGCATGGCAACCCCCTATCATGGGTATAGATTCTATGGCAACGGGAGATAATCTATACTCTATAGGCTAAATCTATATAGATAGGGGCGGGCCGCCCCCTATCTATGTGGACTGGATAGCCGGGTATGGGCATAGGCCTATATCTATACATATAGGGGTTCGGGTAGCGGGCTGGTTGTGTGGCCCTAGATATAGAAATATGGAGCATGCTTCCTATGGTCCCCCGGCAAGTAGAGAGAAAGGCGGGTGGGCCAACCCGACCTATATATTCCTGCCGAAGTGTGTAGGCGAGCAGGCCCATAGAATCTAGAAGATATATAGATTCTATACTATATAGAGGTTGAATATCTATATAGAGAGAGAGGGGGGATCGATCTCTATATAGAAAGGGGGTTGAATATCTATATAGAGAGAGAGGGGGGATCTCACCCGCCCCTATATCTCTATCTGGAGGGTGAGGGGGGCCTCCCCAGATATAGAGAGTAGAGGGGGCGCCCCTCTCTCTATATCTATTCAAGATCTTCTCCCATAGACCTGAGAGCCATATATATAGATATAATAGAGTATCTCTCGGTCCCATCCATGAAGTTTGTAATTGACCGATCCTTCGATCGATCGATTCGGCCCCCCTCTCTACTATACTATACTATACTATACTATACTATACTATACTATACTATACTATACTATACTATACTATACTATACTATACTATACTATACTATACTATACTATATATTTGATATGATAGAAACTATCTATCCATTATATACGTGATACAACCGATCTCCCGATCACAGATAGGGCATCTCTCTCATCGTGCATATATATATATATATAGAGAGAGATATGGCGACCAACAACTCAACGCAACGAAACAGACAAGACGAGACCCGGGGAATCATTGGCAAACTATTCCCTTCCCACTCTACCTTCCCTCCCCTTCTGTTTCTATATGGCAATGCCCGGGCATCCATCGTCCTTCCCAGATATATATATAGATATAGGGCCCCACTAGGAATTATTGATGGGTAGCCGGCCGAAGGGCGGACTCTCTATAGTCAATGTGAGCGAGATACATCGGTCGAGGGAGAGCCCTATATATCTATATGGCGCTACCGTGTAATCAGTCGATTCATCCGTAACAGTATAGATCGGCTAATCCGATCCGATTCACAATTCATTCGTAAATATGCAGAACAGTATCTGATTTGCTCCAACTATAGATGTCGCGTAAACGACCTAAAGGCTATCCCCTACTTAGACTTTAGGCCTCGAGATATCATATCATACATAATGAATACAATACCCGCACCACTGAATCGACCGGTGCTCAACCCCGAACGGGGCCGGCCATAGTTCTAGAGGGGCCGCTCCCCGATACATTGAACCGATCAAACTCGTTCCCCCCTATACTATATACAGTGAGACGGAGGCACCCTTATATAGATATGGGGCCGATAGGGGGTCATAGCTTCATATCATAGACCCGGGTGGGATCTCTGGTGGTGACTCGGTGGGATATTGAGGGGAATGAGTCATAGCCGTAGCCGCCACCCCGATCCACGGGACTCTCTACTCCAGATGATCAGGGCCCACCGAGCCATCGGGTTCACCCGGCCTTCCCCTTCCGGGGGCATCCGCCTCCGCCAACTATAGATAGGGATAGGGCGCACCCCTCTAGATCTATGGGAGTCTCCGGGCATCACTGTTCGTTTATGGTATGGCCCGGTCGAGCGCATAAATGGAACCAGTTCTATATGGCGACCCTGAACTATCCCTATCTAAACAGAGGGGGGGGCGAGGGAGACTAGGCTCTCTCTATATAGTCGGTAGTCGGCCTAGAATATCAGAATTCCGGGTTGGGGACTAACGGGGAACCCTATTCTAGAAAGGCGAGCCGAGCCTACCGTGGAGTACTAGTACTAGAATTGATAGGGTTGGGGTCGAGGCCTATCTAGATTCTCTATGGACGGATCCCCTTCCCTTCCCCTCTAGTAGTAGTAGCCCCCTTTCCCCACTATAGACTATAGCCGGTCGCCCCATATATCCATATGGCCCCATCTATCTCTATCTCTATTTCTATATGGGGCACTCGGACTGACTGACTACTATGAGGTGAGCCTGTATATCTATATAGCGCTACGCTCCCTCCCCCTCTAGATATATGGCCTAACCTCTATATCCAATCCCTAGTTGACGAGGAGGAGGCCTATAGTTCTATCTGGGAGGAGATCGAGTGCCACCCTCACCCCCAGTTCTCTAGAGGAGGAGATATAGATATATAGGGCCATATCTCTAGGGTGCCCCCTACCCCACATAGAGTATAGATAGGGGCGCTCCTCGTCCTCCTGGCGCCCCGCAACCCTCTATATAGATAGATAGATGGCCCCATCTATCTGCCCATCTCATCCATGCGGGCGTTCGTTCCCCTACGTACATAATCCTCTCCCGAGCCAATTCGAGAAACCCGAGCCCTTCGTCGGGGTGCCATAGATAGGGGCCCGCCTATACTATATAGAAGGGGCGGGGGGCGGGTGAGTGCCCCCCCCACCCCATATAGAGTGAGTATAGATAGGGGGCGGGCGAGTGCTGACTATAGAGAGTTGCCCTCGATCTACCGATCGAGTGCCGAAAGGTTGTCGTTCCCCCCCCCCTATCCATATATGGCTCCGGCTCTCTATAGTAGGCGGTTAGGGGAGTGCGGACTGACTATAGCCCACTCTCTATATAGAATCCCTCCTACCGTCGGTGGAGTGGCAGTGGGGGCATAGATAGGGGGCTAAAGGCTGCTGGTCGAGCCCTATCCTATATAGAGAGTAGGCGTCAGCCGAGTACCGCCTTTCTATAAGTTTACCTCGATCGAGCCCCAACTATATATCTATACTCGTTCCCTCCTATGCCGGGTCGGGGGTGGCCCCTCCAGATAGCCAGATAGATAGTTCAGGGGAGGGGCGGGGGAGTGTCAGTCTCCGTTCGACCGATATGTACTAAGATATATAGAGAGGGCATCACATCAGTCGTATCACGTATAGAATGGATTCAACCCCCCCAGATAGATATAGATAGGGGATAGGGCCCCCATCCCCCATCCCCATATAACCCCTGAACTCTAGATATGGCGTGTGACAGATACCTAATAACGTGCTTCTCACAGCACAGAGAAATGTCGAGGAGTAGTATAGTAGAGTATAGTACCGACCCACCACGATTACGGGACAGCAGATAGAATAGTGACCATCAGAAGACATGAATCACTCACTCTGAGCTGTAAGGTTGGGTTGGGACATGAATCACTCCACTCCAAGCTGAGCTGTTGAATCAATCACTCCGGACATGAATGCTGAGCTGTAAGGTTGAATCAATCACTCCAAGCTGTACTGTCGTTCCACCCATCTCGGCCGGAGAGTATAGGGGTATAGGGTCCCATCTCCCAGGTTGGCTTGGAATAGAATAGAATGGTGGATAGTTTAGAATGGTTGGAATAGAATGCAGAGATAGGGAGATAGATGGGGCTCGGTTGGCTTGGAATAGGATGCAGAGATAGGGAGATAGATGGGGCTCGGTTGGCTTGGAATAGAATAGAATGCTGAACCAACCCCCTATCTCTATATGGGAGAGGGCGGCTCGGCACTCCCAGAAGGTTGAAGACCTATAAGTGAGAGGGCTATTTATGCTATGCTCCCGCTCCCCCGCCCGCCTCTAGAGAATAGATGGGCAGATAGATATTGAGTGCCGAGGCCGCCCCCAACCTCCCATATAGAGATAGGGGGTTGGGTCGGGTTGGCCCTATCCAAATGCCCTTACGTGGCCCCCTATCTCTCTATATCCATATCTACATCTGGGGCATCATATCACTATAGTCTTAGTCGGGACCCGAGTGCCCCCCACCCCCCGAACTATAGATAGGGGAGTCTAGATAGGGGGACCGCCCAGATCTCAACCTATGGGAAACGCAGCCTAGATTGGTTACGGAGCTCACCGCCCCCTCTCTATAGTTCGGCAACACATTACTATATAGATAGGATAGGGCCGTCTGTAGCTAATGCAGCTAGCTACCCAAGGCCTCGCCTTATAGATATAGGCCCACAGCAGACTGAAAACAGAACACTAGGGGGCGGGAGCGCTCCGTCTGTAGTCAACGCAGATTGGTTCGTATATGGTATGGACTGCATCACTATAGTTGGCACCCGAGTCCCGTCGGCACCCTCTACTCTACCTCGACTTCCTCTAGTTAGATCTGGGCAGTCGAGTGGCAGTTAGTTCTAGATAGTTGGCCGTCCCTCCGATCAAATCTAGTTGAATATCGTCCCGGATCAAGATAATCTAGAATCCTCGATAGGGAGATAGAGAGATAGGGAGATAGGGCCGTTGGTCGAGTCCCGTTGGCCCCCCTCTGTTTAGATAGGGATATAGGGGCGACCAGATCCGGATATACCAGATCCAGATAGGAAAGCCTATATATAGATAGAGATAGAGTTTCATTGGCACCCGAGTAAATAGAAATAAATAGATCTGAGATTTATTTCTTAATTTCCTCTCTATAGTACTAGTCAGGGCCCCCTATCACACTATGGGGCCCCTGTGGGCGGAGAACCGGCCCCGTATAGTTCAGTTTCTTGGCGCCCGCCCCCATCTATAGTTCTCGTAGCGAAGCGAATAATAGATCTGATCTGATCAACACTGGAGCTGGAGGGGGAGCCCTGCCATAGTTAGTTAGAGGGGGCGAGGGCGACTATCTATAGTCTATAGTCGGCACTCGATTGATAGACCGAGGGCCATAGCTTCCATATAGTGATAGGGGTCCTCGTCCCCAGTTCTATAGAGTAGGCCGTCGGCCCTATCTCTATACGGGGCCCTCTCTATTGGGTTGGCTACACGGAGGGCCCTATCACACTATGGGATTAGATAGGCCCCTACCCTACTCTATATAGCTTCGTCGGCCTCCCCCCCCCGCCTATATAGAATCTATATAGCTGTAGAGAATTCTCCCCATAGATATGCATGCCTCCCCACCCCTAGTTAGTACAGCTGTCCGGAAACCGGCATAGACTCGTAGGCCGCCGGCCCCCTATCCCTATCACACTATGGGATGGGCATAGCATAAAGGAATGTGCCCCCCCTCTCATTCAGGGCTCCTCACCTCGGAATACGATAGACAGTACGAGATCTCTCGTATAGTTCTAGTTGGCCCCCCACCCCATCCAACTATACCAATTGATATCTAGGGGCCACACCAGGCCCCGTGGATATAGATAGGGCCCAGGCCCCGTGGATATAGATAGGGGGCCACGGGGAGGGGGAGGGCGAGGGGAATGATCCATCGAAGCTACGTGATCCATCGAAGCTACGCCCTACGACTATAGATAGTGGCCAGTAGGTATGGTCTGGTCATTTCTTTCCCATCGAACTGAATGACCATATAGTTAGATATTGCAACGAAAGATCTATAGATAGGGCTGGAACCAACCAACCTCCACTCTCTAGTCGAGTCTCCCGACGGCCGGATCTCGAGAGTGATGAGATGATCTCCGTTAATCCCGGGCCAATGAAACTCTAGACTGTGGGGATTGGGTAGAACTCTCTATAGGCTCTGGATCTGGACAGGGATGGACAATCCGATCTCCCCCTATCAGCCGGCCTATATACAGAGGGGCGGCCAGAGGGGCCGAGAGCCGATCAGCGGCCAGATAGAACTATAGGGCTCTCTTCTCCAGCGGCCGGGCTCTCGCATCAGCGGATCGGAGCTAACCCGCTGCACCCTCCACCTTCCATTCCATATTAGAGGGAGAGGGGGGATCCCCCGGGATCCATCCGTCTCTACGTCTATCGAGCCGGCTAGACTCTATAGAATAGTAGGCGTAGGCCCGGCGGGGCCATATCTAGAGAGGGGGGGGCCCTATCTAGATCCCCTATCCAGGCCCCGTGATGCCGCCCCTATCTATATATAGATGCGCGCCATATATAGATAGGGGTAGATATATAGATGGATTGGCTGTCGAGATGAGTGATCCCCTATCTCTATATGGCATGCATGTTACGCCCCTCTATATAGATATGGGCGATGGATCTGCCTATATAGAGAGATGGGCCCCTCTATCTCTATATACTCTAGGCAGCAGGGAGGCAACTACGAAGGTACTCCGCACAATCTATAGAGTTGGCGGCCTACTCTCTCTCTATAGCTGGAGCCTGGGGGACGAGGGGGAACCCCATATAGAGAGATCTCAGTCGTATCACGTATGGCTCCTAATAGAATGGATGGCCCTATCCATACTTACTCCCATAGAGATCTAGAGGGGGGGGGGGAGCCCTCTGATTAGATAGGCCCTCTATAGATTATGGGGAGGTTGGTGATGCGCGTGATGAATCGGTTGATAGAAAGGGGATCCCCTCGCCCTCCGCCTATATAGACTGGTTGGTGTGGTGAGAGAGAAGAGATAAGATCCCCCTCTATATCTCTCTCTATATCTCACTCTTCATCTCATCGCCTATCTAATCTGAACTATGGGCGGAAGCGGTGATGGCACAGCACAATTTTTGTTTGAGGGGTGCGATCTGGGGCACTCGATTGCCATAGAAAACTATAGGGTCGACCAAAGGGCTATAGATTATTGGACTGACTATACCGATTACATACGTAACATCACATCAGATGGAGAGATAGACCCGGGCCTAGCCCTATGGATATGCCGAGCCGCCATATCTATAGAATTGCAACCGGGAGCTGAGCCCTTTCAATTTCTAGGGGCAGGCCGAGGGGAAGCCCTATCGGGAGCCTATCTATATAGAATCTAATCTCCGACGGAACACAGGACCATTGCCGGAATTCGGAACGGCTATACTAGAAAACAATTAGAGATAGCTAGATAGGGGCCCTCGGCCTCATAACTATCTAGAACTGTCGGCCATATCTCTCTATGGGGGGGCCCTATCTCTACGGCACTATGGGGTGGGGGCCTCTATATAGATAGAAGAGAATATAGGGCATTCATTCATTTAGAGTCTAAGCCACCCCTATATCCCTCTCTCTACTATAGACTCTATAGCCCCTATATCTAGACTATATACTCTATACTACATACTATAGACTCAGATAGTTGGCCCAGCACTCCGAACTTATCCCATCCCCTTCTTATCTCATATAAGTGGCTGTGGGCACATGGGCTGATGCTGGAGGCCTAGCCTGGAGGGTCCCCTAGCCTATCTATATATGGCGATGGCGCCCATATCTATGTATACGCTTCAGCAGCGCCCCTATCTCTACTTAATCGACTTGCGATCTGTAAATGACTAACCCAACCCTATTGGCCAGCCATTGGCCATTGGACGGAGCGAACTAGGAAACTAGACAAAGGTAAAGAGAGAAAGCGAGTGCCGATTGAACTAGTTTAATTCACAAGATAAGATATATAGGTGGGGGGGGGGGGGTGGGGGCCCAATAACGAGATATTCTATTCTATTATATTCTATTATATTCTATTATATTCTATTATATTCTATTATATTCTATTATATAGTACTCCCATATATGGATAGGGCGCCATGCCATGAAATGCCTCCTCCTCGACGGAACTCCTCTACTGACTTAATATGAAAGAAATGCCACTCTTCGATCGAGAGGGGCGCCCTGCCCTCTATATAGATCTTCCGAGAATCATATTACATATGTAATATCCCATATATGGATAGGGCGCCATGCCATAACTAGCAACAACAACCATGAACGCGGCAACTCGTGTGATCGTAACATGATCAACCGGCAACATATATAGATTATGACCATGCCCTATATATCTTATCTGCCCTATCTATATATCTCGCAACCGGAATATGCTCCGTGTGGTCGTGATATATCTATATATATATAGATATATCTATATAGATAGGGCCGGCAACTCGTGTGATTGAAACAGCGCCCTACTCCATATATAGCGATTCACCCAAGATAGAGAATCTATATCTGGCCCCCTCTATATATAGCTATGACTCGACCCCCTCTCTATATGGTATACTCGCCCTACTCCATATATAGCGATTCACCAAAGATAGAGAATCTATATCTGGCCCCCTCCCCTCCCCTCCCCTCCCCTCTATATATAGCTGCTTGGTGATTGGGAGACCCCTATAGATAGAGAGATGGGAGATAGATATGCCCACTCCTCTCCTCTACTGAGCATGGCCCTATCCCTGAACAGCAAACCAAAGGCAGATGAACCCCCCCCCCATCCCCATTCCTTCGGATAGATAGGGATAGGCAGCAACCCCAAGCGTATATATAGATATGGGGGCTCCGCTCTCCCCCTTGGGTCAGGTGGGCCAAAAAACTATCCATATATATAGATATATATCTATATATATATAGATAGGGGGGGCCCTTCATCTTGTTCTTGTTCGTCTCGATCACCAGTCACTAGAGGGGAGAAGACCCAAGCTATATCACTAGTCTCTAGATACATTAGATCACTAGTCTAGTAGTTTAGAGAGATATGGCACCCAGGCTAGCCTAGCCTAGCCCTATATAGAGATTAGATCTGGCCCTACCCTATATATAGATATGGCCCTATCTATAGATATGCACGGCTCCCCTCTCCCCCTTGGGTCAGGTGGGGAGCCCCTTCATCTTAATCTTATCGAGACGTCTCCATCTATAGTCACTAGAGGGGAGAAGACCCAAGCGAGATTAAGATTAGATCACTAGTCCCCCCCTATATAGAGATATGGATAGATATGGCACGGCACCCAAGCCACTACTATATTCTAGATCGTCCACTAGTCCCCCCCTATATAGAGATATGGAGAGATATGGCACCCAAGCCATACTCCCGTATCAACTGAACCGTATCAATATCTATATAGATAGGCAGCAACCCCAAGCGATATCAGATGAACCCCCCATATAGAATAGAATCTAGATAGGCCTATGGCCCCCTATATAGAGATATGGGAACCGAACCCGGTTGCTAATATTGCTCAGCACAGTCTCGATGACGCCCACTGGCTCTGCTCCGTCTAGAATATAGATCTAGATATGGGCGTATCTCTCTTATATAGGCCCTCTATATCTATCTGGCAAGTGTTGGCCGGGCTCTACTCTACTGAGCATGGCCCTAGATAGAGAGATGGGAGATAGATATGCCCTCTCCTCTACTGAGCATGGCCCTATCCCCCATATATAGATAGGCGGCTACACCCAAGCCGGATGAACCCCCCATAGAATCTATATATAGGCGAATGGCTGGATGAACCCCTTCGGATAGATAGGCACCCAAGGCATACTCCCGTATCAATGCACGGCTCCCCCTAGTCTATTCTATTAGGCTATCCTCCCATATAGATCTAGATAGAGAGATAGAGAGATCTATAGATATGGAGAGATCTCTACTAATCTATATACGAAGTAGTGATATCACGTAGATAGATGAGATGGCCCGATCTGGCCGATTCTAGAGATGGCCCCTATAGATAGATATAGATATGGTACTCCCTAGAGTCTAGAGAGTCTAGAATATCGATGGCCCCTATAGAGAGATAGATATGGTACTCCCTAGAGTCTAGAGAGTCTAGATATGGGGGGGAGCCCACTCCTATATCTATATATGGGATATGGCCCTATAGATTAGATAAGATAGCGGCAGAGAGATAAGATATGGCCAGATTAGATTAGATTAATGCTCGGCCCTATAGAGTAGAGAGATGGATTAGAGATGCCCACTCCTCCCTCTACTGTATCTAGCATGGCATGGCCATAGAGAGATAGATAGAGAGAGATCTACCTGGCATGGCCCTGCCCTATCCCGGTTGCTGGTTGCTCCCCTTGGGTCAGGTGGGGAGAGCCCTTATCGAGACGTCTCGATCACTAGTCTAGTCTGGTTCATCTCGATCCCCAGAGAGACCATATATAGATAGGGCTCAGCACTGCACAGCAAACTTCTCGACAGAGAGAAGAGATATTGCTCAGCATGCAAACCCAAGCCAATATCCCGTATCGAGACGAGATATGGCACCGCCTCTCCATATATAGATCAATGCACGGCTCCGCTCTCCCCCTAGTCTCTTCTCTATAGGCGAGCCTCCCTATCCTATAGAGAGAGAGATAAGATATGGCCAATGCCCAGAGATCTGATGCAGCCCTATCCTATAGAGAGATATGGGATATGGCCCCCGCCCCCCTATATATAGATTAGAGATATGGCCATACCCTCTCCGAGTAGAGATTAGTAGCTAGCCCTAGCCCCCAGATATATTACAGAACTATAAGGGATGGATTTGTAGCTGGATGGATGGATGGATGGATTCGTAGCTGGCCTGGCCATAGAGATTAGAGATGAGATGAGAGAGTCGGGCTGCTGCTAACTCCAGCTGCTATCTCGAACCAGATAGAGCTGCTCTGCTCTGCTAACTCCTGCTGCTAACTCGTGCTGCTAACTCCTGCTGCTAACTCGTGCTGCGAACTCCTGCTGCTAACTCCTGCTGTAATCCTATCTCGAACCAGATAGAGAGAGATATAGGCAGGCCTGGGGCGCCCATATAGATAGATAGAGAGATAGATAGGGGGGTGGAACTCTAGCCGCCCCAGATAGAACTATAGGCCTTCAGTATGGGTCGGGGGCGGCTATATAGAGTTCAGTGAGCGGCGGCGGGTGAGGTGAGATCGACTATACCTATATTTCAAGACCTAGACCTATATCTTTATACCTCTCCTCCAGATAGAGAGAGAAGGGCGGGTTCTAGCTCGATGGTGGCTTAGGCTACCACCCAATCGGTTACCACCCAATCGGTCTGTGGCTTACTTACGATCAAGACCTCGAAAAGCGCCGAACCATCTGTGGATTAACCGGCCGCCAAGGGGAGGGGGACTAACCGACCACTCTTGCCCCTCCCCTATCTCCCCCCCCCTCCCCTTGGCTTCAACAGGAGTAGCCCTCGCTTGACGAACCCCCTCGCTTTAGAATGTGCCGGTCGGGGCACTTTAGAATGTGCCCGGTCGGGCAGAGTTCAGATATAGATGCACCGATGAACCGGTGGCATCAACTCAACCCTGGCGGTCGGCTAGGCTATAGAATAGATGGGATGGGCTTGAGGTTTGAGGTCGGGGCATAGACCAATTCTCGATAAACAAACTCGTTATCGCTAGGGGTCCATATATTCTGAACTAGATAGGGGACCGGGTTAGGTAGGAATAGGTCCCACTGCTAGTCAGTTCTGTCACCGGCCGACACCACTACATAATCTATAGGGCGTCTGGACCCAGTGGACATGCCACTCTCTCCCCAGTAGTTCGTGGACTCAGCGGGGATACCACTAGCACATAGAGCGCCTTCACTCAGCGGCAGCGGACCTTCGGAACTCTATCTGTATAGTAGAACTCATCCCGGTCGAAGACATCTGCACTATATGGCTCCCGGTATCCCGGCCGGCTCTCTCTCACTCGGTAGCGCCTTGACCCAAAGCGGCTCCCCCTATCTGAACTCTGGGGAGATACTCCGGTGTGGATTCAACTCGACTAACCAGTTCCAGTTCTGCTCGGGAGGATCTATACATAGCTGGGGGGCTACTTTGGATAGGCACTCCCCCGACGAGTTAGTTAAGTTCTATAGATAGGGCCGTTGCCCCCCTCTGTTTAGATAGGGATCTAGAGGGTCCCCATAGTTAGATAGGGCCGTTGCCATATCATAGAGAACTCTAGGGGTCGCCCATAGATATAGATATAGAGTTCAGATATATAGAGATATAGATAGATCGAGAGATATATATCTGAGAGAGATACAGATAGAGAGAGAGATCTATATAGAGATAGAGAGAGAGACTGAAGATAGAGTCTCGTCGAGATATAGAGAGAGATACAGATAGAGATAGAGATAGAGAGAGAGATATATATCTGAGAGAGATACAGATAGAGAGAGTTTCATTCATAGTTCAGAGTTCAGATAGGCCGCCCGCCCGCGCAGATAGATATAGATGGGCAGATAGATGGGCCCATCTCTCTATTCTATACTAGTCGAGGGCATCGGCCCCCCTACCCCCCTATATTAATAGGCATAGGCCCCCTCGGGCTCTATCTATATATGGGGAGGGGGAGGGCCCCCTATCTATATATGATATGTCGATTGATTTCTCAATTGAATCGAGGGGGTAGAATAGAGAGGTGGAACCCCCCCGCCTCTCCTCTAGAGAATAGATATAGGGGGTTGGGTATCTAGATATGGGGAGGGGGAGGGACTCCTCTATAGAACTATGGGCGCCTCCCAGATAGATAGATAGATATATGGGCCGATGGATATATGGCCTCCCCAGATGAATGCCCCTACTAAGAAACAGGGGCAGGGGCGATGCCCGGGTGAGCGATAGCGAACCCATATCGTCATAGGGGGACCGCCCAGATCTCTATCTCTATAGAATAGATGGTATTGGGGCCCTATCTATAACTAGAGTTCGGGGTGGGGGGACCCCCTCTATATATATGGGGCCCATTAATATAGGGGGCGGCTATAGAGACACTCCCCCGACCCTCCCCCGACGGCAGACCCTATCTATATATGGGGGATAGGGGCCATCTCTATATATCTGCTGGGGGAGCCTATATATCTATATTAGAGGGGTCAGTTCTCTATAATACGATAGATCGAGCGGGTAGAGAGAGGCCCTGAACTATATAGATTCTAGATATGGCGACGGCCCCATATATAGATAGGCTGTCATGCGGCTCGACCAGCCCCCGCCAACTAGAAACTATAGAGAGCCGACACTCGACTGACCCTCCTATCTATAGAATCCCCTATCTATATATGGTAGCTATAGTATAGTCAGTCGGCCCGGGCCCGTATATAGAGAGGGCCCCTATATAGATCTATCTGGCCTACTAGAGAGAGCTGGGGAACGAGCCATCTATATAGATCTATAGGGGGGGCAACTCTCTATACTATAGTCGGCACCCCCTATAGGCGAGAGATCGAGGAGGCACTCCGCTCTAGAGGCCATATTTAGAGAGGGGGCCTACTAGAGGCCGGCGCTCCTCCATATATCTATCTGGCTGGGCCCGCCTCTCTATATAGGGGCTATATAGGCCAACGGCCTCTCGGCACTCGACCAGTTAAGATAAGATAAGAGGGGGTGGGGGGGGGCCATCTCTGAACTATCTTTGGGGCGGGCGCCTATCTAGAATTCTGAACTCTGGAGGGGGGGAGCCGGGTGCCTCCCCATATAGATATATAGATAGGGGTCGCCATATAGAATCTATAGGGCCCTCTATACTCTCTATATGGCCCCCCATAGAATATAGAGTATCTGGGGGCCATATAGAGAGTATAGAGGGGGGTCGAGCCATGGATGCATCCATCATCCATCCACCCATCATCCATCATCCATCTATTCTATCGGCCGTGATACGACTGATGACTGGTTGTATCACGTATATAACGGATAGATGGATGCATCCATGGCCCCCCTCTCTCTATAGAATATGGCCGGGCCACTCATGTTACGTATGTATATAGTCCGGACTGCATCACTATAGTCTAGTCTGGACTAGACTCGGCCATAGAGAGATAGATCGTGTCGTATCTCCTTCCCCACAGCTACCTACACAAGCCGGGATAGACACGATCTATCTCTCTCTCTATCTATCTCTCTCTATATGGCCGGGGAGTCGCCGGCCGATTCCCCACATCTACCTACACAAGCCCGATCAGGGGATAAATGAGATGTACTCCAATTTAAGCTCGGTGATAATGCACCCGTTCCTTTCCATTGAGGGGGAGTCGAATTGAGGGGACAGAGACATGACACAACGATTTTCCATTCTCAAACAACCCATATTCTCCACACTGAACCAGCATTTGATAGATCATCCGACCCCGAGCAATCTGAGTCATTGGTGGGGGTTTGGTCCGTTAGCTGGTATTCGTCCAGCCATTCAGATAGTGACCGGCGTTTTTCCAGCTATGCATTACACACCTCATGTGGATCCAGCTTTCAACAGCGTAGAACACATCATGAGAGATGTTGAAGGGGGCTGGTTGCTTCGTTATATGCATGCTAATGGGGCAAGTATGTTTTCCATCGTGGTTTACCCCCATATTTTTCGCGGTTTGTATCATGCGAGTTATGACAGTCCTAGGGAATTCGTTTGGTGCCTCGGAGTTGTCATCTCCCCATTCATGATTGTGACTGCTTCCATAGGACATGCACTACCTCGGGGTCAAATGAGCTTTCGGGGAGCTACGGTAATTACAAGCTCAGCTAGCGCCATACCTGTAGTGGGAGATACGACAGTGACTCGGCCGTGGGGTGGTTTCCCCGTGGACAATGCCACCTCAAATCGTTTCTCTAGTCCTCATTATTCACTCCCTCTTATTCCAGTAGGCGCCAGTCCTCTTCATCCGGCCGCATTGCATCAATATGGATCGAATAATCCATTGGGTGTGCATTCAAAGATGGATAAAATCGCTTTTTATCCCTATTTCTACGTGAAGGATCTAGTAGGTCGGGTAGCTTCCGCTATCCTCTCTTCCATTTGGATTTCTTGTGCTCCTAATGTCTTGGGGCATCCCGACAATTATATACCTGCTAATCCGATGGCCACCCCGCCTCATATTGTGCCGGAATGGTATTCCCCACCAATCCATGCCATTCCTCGCAGTATACCCGACAAATCAGGAGGTGTAGCCGCAATAGCACTCGTTTTTCCATCTCTGTTGGCTCTACCTTTTATGAAAAGTTCGTATGTTCGTAGCTCAAGTTTTCGCCCGATCTACCAGAAACTCTTTCGGTTTTTCCTGGCGGATTGCTTACCATCAGGTCGGATCGGATGTGAACCCGTGGAGGCACCATATGTGACTATTGGACAAATTCCTCCAGTAGCTCTCTTCTTGTTCTTTGCCCTAACGCCCATTCTGGGACGAGTTGGAAAAAGAATGACCGATTATTACACCAATCACTTACAATTTGAGGGCATCGACCGATAGGGCATTGATCTCTCGACCCCCCCCCCAACTAGATATATGTCGAGGACCCGTTGGTCGAGCCGGCCCTCGATTGCCATAGAAATAAGATAAGATAAGATATAGAGAGAGGGCCCCAATCAACTCTATCTGCCAGATCGGGGCCCGCCCCCCCTGAACTCTATATCTCTCGGCTCTCTGGAGGGTGAGGGGCCGGGGGGGCACTCGCCCGCCCCGGGCGAGGCTCTTTAGACCTCGCCCTCCTTCGTCGGGTGAGTGGTTCGCGTAGCGAACCACTCACCCGCCCCCCTCTCTATTCTATCTACGGCTCCCAGATTTTTCTATAGGGCTGGAGGGTGAGGGCCCCCTATCTCTCTATGGGCACTCACCCGCCCCCCTCTCTATTCTATCTACGGCTCCCAGATTTTTCTATAGGGCTGGAGGGTGAGGGCCCCGATCTTCTGCACTCACCCGCCCCCTCTCTATTATATCTCGGCTCTCTGGAGGGCCCCCAATCTCTCTATCTGAGGGTATAGGGGCGAGGGTGAGGTTGAATATAGAGAGAGGGGGGATCTCACCCGTGAAGGGTGAGGGGGAGAAGGGGCCCTATAGATTTCTATGGCGAGTGCCCCCCCCCTCTATAGAGAATAGAATCGGGGCCCTATATAGAATCTATATAGGCCAACGGCCTATCTATATATGGGGCACCCCGGCCACCCCCTAGACCTAGAGATTTGGGTTGGGGCCCGATGGGGAGCCCTATCTCTATATGGGGGAGAGTACCGGCCTATCTATATCTATGGGCGCTTCCCCCATGCTTTCCGTTGGTAAAGAACTGACCACCCGAAGCCCCATATCTCCCCCCCTAGATCTCCCTAGTAGTCTCTTTACAGTAGTATCTTTCTCTCCTTTTAGTATCTTCACCATTACCACACTACTCGTACGAGAGTTCTGGATATAGGAAGGGGAAATAGAACTAGATCAATGATGCCCCAACTGGATCAATTCACTTATTTCGCACAATTCTTCCGGTGTCGCCTGATCTTCTTCGCTTATCATCCTCCCCTATGCAATGATGGAGTACCTAGGCCCAGCAGAATTCCCAAACCACGGAACCGACTGGTTCCACACGGGAACAACATCCGGAGCAACGACCCCAACAGTTTGGAGGATATTTCGGTAAGAAGTTCTCTCAGTGGTGCATCCTATGTGGACTCTAGTTTATTCGAAGTATCCCGGTGGTGTGACGCCGACTTACTGGGGAGGAAGAATAAAATCACTTATCCATCCCGTTTCGGAGGAATCAGTGGCTCACGGAGAATGGAGGGAAACATCCTCTATCTGATTCCGAAGTATTCGTATGGCACAACTCCCAATCCTCTATCTGGATGGAGGAAACCTTGTAGGGAGAACATAATGCTAATCCATGTTTTACACGGCCAAGTGAACTTGATGAGATGAGATGAATTTATCTCATCTCATCTCCCGTTGCCATATAGACTAATCTATATAGGGGGGGGGTGAGCGTAGCCCTATCTAGATATGGGCCTCGGGCGCCCTATCTATATATGGGGCCCTCGCCATATAGATTTCTAGGGAGTTCTATGTTCCATATATAGGGATAGGGCCCCCTTATCTATATAGGGGAGAGTTCAGGGGCATATCTATATAGAGGGGAGCATAAATGCCCTCGGCCTCCTCCCCCGTTAGGGGGAGATCTAAAGAACCTCCCCCGCCTCGGAGATAACTATAGATGGCAGCCCCCCCCTCCCTAGATATCTTATCTATGGGGCCCCCCGGGGCACTCGCCATATAGAGAAGATAAGATCGGGGGGAGGGACTCGTCCGACGTCAGGGCTCGACCAACGGGAGAGGACCCCTGGATCTATATAGGCGCCCGCCCAGATCCCAGGTCTCTCTAGATTGGATGGGGTTGGGTCGAGGGCACTCCCCCGCCCCTATATCTATCTATCTGGAGGGGGACGAGGTTTCCCTCGACTTCCTAACGTCAGTCGAGTGCCTTTAGGCACTCGTCCGACCCCTATTGATATAGATGGGAGGACGAGTAGGGGGAGGGTTCAGGTCAGAGTCGTCCTCCTCCCCCCTCCATATCTCTCTAGAGGGGCGGGCCCCTATAGAGATATGGGGGGGCCGGGCCTCGTCCTATCGGACGAGTGCCTAAAGGCTAAAGGCCCTGACGTCGGACGAGTGCCCTCGACCCCAACCCCAACTTCACTCCTTCACTCACTCTATTAGAGGTGGGAGGTGGGCGCCTATCTCTATATGGGGGAGGGGGAGAGAAATGCCCTCGGCCTATCGGCCGAGTGCTGTCGAGCCGGCCATATCTAGAATTCTGAATGAGAGGAGGGGGGCGGCTATCTATATATAGTCAGGCACGGAAGGCGGGCATTTAGTTCGCGCATGAATGACCTGGATGAGAACCTCTCCAGTTGGTGACTCAAGACCCATATTCTTAATAATAAGGATCCCCGCCCACGTAGTTCGCCGGTGAAACCAACGATTCTTTCTATATCAGATCGAGAACCCGGGAGAGCACTCGACCCCCTATATAGATATGGGGTCGAGGGCCCCTATCTATATATGGGGCACTCGGCCGCCCCTCTATCTATATCTGGGGGCACTCGGCCGACGGGGAGGCCAAGGGGTACTATATCTAGTAGATAGGCCCTCCATATAGAGAATTCTAGATAGGGGCCTACCCCCCTCTCTCTCTATGGGGGATATAGCTGGTAGCTGGGGGAGGGTCTCGACGGTCATTTATGCGCCCCTATATCTATATAGGATATAGGCGCCCGCCTCCCCTATATATCTATGGGGGTGGGGCCTATTAATATAGGGGGCGGCTCTATATAGAGATAGAGTCGGGCCCCCTATCTATATATAGATATGGGGTACTCCCCCGGGGAGATCTAAAGAACCTCCCCCTAACGGGGGAGGCCCAATATCTCCAATATCTATATAGGGGGGACCGACCCCTATCAGTATAGGGAGGCCCGGGGTCACCCTATCTAGAACTATAAGATATCTGAGGTGGGGGTGGGGGGCGCCCCCGGCCGACCCCTATCGGGATAGGGAGGCCCGGGGTCATTTATGCGCTCGACCTCGGGAGGTCGAGCCCCTATATGTCTATAGATGGGGTATGGGGCCGGGGGTCATTTAGAAAGGAATGTCGAGGTCACCCCATCTAGACTCCTCCCCCCCCATAGAATAGAGAGTTCTAGTTCTAGATAGGGCGCCCAGACCATATAGATATAGGGCCCCCGGCCGACCCCTACCTTCCTTTCCCCTCTCTATCCCCTATAGAGAGAGAGGGGGGAGGGTACCTTTCTCTCTCTATATGGCGATAGAATATATCCCATCTAGATAGAGAGGGGGGGCTCTCTATAGTCGGCCCCCCCCCCTATCTATAACTGCACCCCCCCCCTCCTATAGAAATGAGATTCTCTATATGGCCCGACCCCCCTCCCCTTGAATCTATAGGGCTATAGGGGAGTTCTATCGGGAGGCCGAGGGAACTATCCTCTCTCAGGTCCTGTCCTCTCTCAGGTGAAGGGCGGGGCGGGTTGACAATACTCGAAGCAACGGAACGGGGCGGAGTTGTTTACGACTCAGAGGCATTCTCATCACTTGGTAGATCCAAGTCCATGGCCTATTTCGGGTTCACTCGGAGCTTTGGCAACCACAGTTGGAGGTGTTATGTACATGCACTCATTCACGGGGGGTTCAACACTCCTCAGTTTGGGCTTGATCTTCATCCCATATACCATGTTTGTACGGTGGCGCGATGTGATACGTGAATCCACGTTGGAGGGACATCACACCAAAGTCGTACAATTCGGACTTCGATATGGTTTTATTCCGTTCATCGTATCGGAGGTCATGTTCCTCTTCGCTTTCTTCCGGGCTTTTTTCCATTCTTCTTTGGCGCCTGCGGTAGAGATTGGAGGTATCCGGCCCCCAAAAGGGATTGGGGTTTTGAATCCCTGGGGAATCCCTTTTCTTAATACGCTTATTCTCCTTTCATCCGGAGCTGCCGTAACTTGGGCTCATCATGCTATACTCGCGGGGAAGGAGCGACAAGCAGTTTACGCTTTAGTAGCCACCGTTTCACTGGCCCTAGTATTCACTGGGTTCCAAGGAATGGAGTATTCTCAAGCACCTTTCACTGTCTCGGATGGTATTCACGGTCCTACGTTTTTCTCAGCAACCGGGTTTCATGGTTTTCATGTGATTATAGGGACTCTTTTCCCAATCATATGTGGTATTCGCCAATATTCGGGTCATTTGACCAAGGAGCATCACGTTGGCTTTGAAGCAGCTGCATGGTACTGGCATTCCGTAGACGTGGTTCGGTTATTCCCATTTGTCTCTATCTATTGGTGGGGGGGTCCATGAAGGAAAGAACAAGTGGATTGGGAGATAGATTGAGATTGAGAGATGGAGATAGTATCATTGAAAGCTCGGCCCGAGGAAACCTCCTTTTGCTTGCTGCTTCCCTACTCCTCATATCGGAATTGGACGAAGTTTATCCCACTTTGCTATCGGATATCTATTCATTCCGGCATATTCATGCGGGGATCGAAGAGATTATGGCAGATCACGTTCACCAAGGAATGACCCGGAATTGGATTTCCATCCTCCTGGGATCGTTCTTTTTCATCGTAATGAAAGATGTCTTCCCGTTTCCATCCCGCTTATTCCACCACGAATGGAATAACCCAATGGTCGACCGCCCTATCTAGATATGGGGCCCCGGCTGCTCCCCCCCCCCCCCCCTCCATAGTTCAGAATTGAATTCTAGATAGGCGCCCGCCCATATATCTATAGATGGGATGGGGCGGGCCAACTCTGTATAGATATGTCGGCCCAATATCTCCAATCTCTATATAGGGTAGGGGGGGCCCCGCCCCTATATAGAGATTCGGGCCTCCCCCGACGAGACGGCCTACTATGTATAGATACTATACTCCCCTCAGATCTCTCTATATAGGGCCCATAGAGATATCATATAGATATATATAGATCTCTTTAGGGGGGGGGGCACCCCCTCCCCCCTCTCTAGATATTCTATGGTGATTGATGGATTGATTTCCCCGCCCCTATCTCTATATGGCGTAGCGAACCCCGCTCCCCCATCTATATAGAGGGGGCCCTCGATTGACCCTATACTATAGATTTCTATGGATCTATATCTATATAATATATGGGGCACTCAATTGATTTCTCAATTGAGGGCCCCTATGACGATATGGGGCACTCCCCTATAGAGAGATCTCTCTGGAGGGGGAGGGCCGCCCCGCCCCTATATCTCTATCTGGAGGGTGAGGGGTGAGCGCAGCGAACCACTCGCCCCCCCGGCACTCTATATGGGATCTATAGGGCCATATCTATACTCTATAGAGAGATAGGGGCAGCGAGGGCCCCACTCTATCTGCCAGATCTGATCTATAGAGAGGGGAGGGGAGGGGCCCGCCCCATATCTGAACTCTGGAGGGTGAGGGGGGGCCCAATCCCAATAAGATAAGATCTATAGGGAGGGGGGGGGGGGTGCCCCATATATAGATAGGCCGTTGGCCTATATAGATATAGGGCCATCCATCCACCTTTTCTATTCTATACGTGATACCAGTCATCAGTTGTATCACGTATAGAATAAATAGGAGGTAGATGGATGCATCCATGTATGTCCGACGAAGGACCCCTAGATGTCTATATGCCCCTAGACTCCATATGGGGGAGAGGGCGGCGTTGGCACCCCTATATCTATAGGCCCCCTCTCTCCCCCATCGGGGGGCCATAGAGAGGGGGCCCCTATCTCCCATATCTATATAGATCTCTATATAGATATATATAGATCTATATAGATATATAGAGATCTATATAGAAGGGGGGGGGGGGGAGGAGGACGAGGGGAGAGTACTCGGCCGATAGAGCCGGGTTCTGCGCATTGATTGGGAGAAAGGATGGGCAAGGAGGGGGTCAATTTATGAGTAGAAGAATGAGGCGGGGAGTCTCTCGATTTCGGGAGCGAAAGATCGGAGAGAACAGCGGAATAAGGAAATGATTTGGAATAAGGAAATGATTTGGCTATTCCTCTCCGAGTACCTAAAGGTCCTCACAATCGCTCCTTGTGATGCTGCGGAACCATGGCAATTGGGATCTCAAGACGCGGCAACACCTGTGATGCAAGGAATCATTGACTCACATCATGATATCTTTTTCTTCCCAATTCTGATTTCGGTTCTCGTATCACGGATGTTGGTTCGCGCTTCATGGCATTTTCACTATAGAAGAAATCCGATCCCGCAAAGGATTGTTCACGGAACGACTATAGAGATTATTCGGACCATATTCCCTAGTATTATCCCGATGTTCATCGCTATACCATCATTTGCCCCGTTATACTCGATGGACGAGATAGTGGTCAATCCAGCCATTACTATCAAAGCTATCGGACATCAACGGTATCGGAGTGCGCCCCTTAACGAGGGGGAAGTGCAACGGAATGCACTCTGCAATATGGCCATCTGGCTTACCGAAGGGGGAGAATCTCCCATTCTCCGACGTCGAGAGACTCAAGGGACCGTAGCATGCCAGAAAGGGGATTGAGTTAGACCCACCCGAAGGGAAATAAGGCTAAGCCATATGGAGTATAGATAGGGGTTTCTATATATAGATATAGGTATAGGGCGCCGACCCCATATATAGATAGGGCGGGAGGCCGAGGGTCCAAACCTGATTCCTACAGAGCGCCTGATGCCCGAGATAAAATAAGGACTTCCCCCGCCATATATCTAGACCCCATATCCAGATCTATATAGGGGGTCGGGGGCGGCTATCTCTAGTTGGGCGAAGCTATATAGAGTAGGCCGTCGCCATCTCTCGTGCCCCTATATTAATAGAATAGAATAGAATAGAATAGAATAGAATAGAATAGGCCCGGGGCCATATCTATAGTATAGGGGGGGGGCTCTTACTTAATATAGGGGCGCCCCGGGGGGCGACGGCCTACTGAATCTAGCTGCCCCTAGATCTATAGGCCATCGGCCCGAACTGCCACTCGACCCTATCTATAACTATAAGATCTATGGGGTGGGGGTGTGAGCGATAGATCTCTCTAATATATGGGGTATGGGGCGCCCCCCCCCCCTAGATAGATTCTAGATATGGCGCCCCCCCCCCTTTCATAGGGGGTCGGGCCAGGGCCCCCTATCTCTATCTGGGCACTCGATCGAGGTCTTCCCTCTCCCTCGATCTCCAGAGATAGGGGGTCGCCATCTACAGATATTCCATATCTATAGGGTGCCGACTAGAGACGCCGCCCACCCCACTATCTAGATAGAGCCCGTCGGGGGCCCCTCTATCTAGATATATGGGCGAGATAGGGCCCCCCCTCTCCCGTTGGTCGAGGACCCCCCCCCTCTATCTATAGAGATCTGGGGCCCGACGGGCTCTCTATTCTCTAGAGTGGGCGGCTATATATAGAGTCGGGCGGGCATCTCCCGCCCCTCCCCTATAGATTGGTTGGTATATTGGGCCCCCTATGACGATCTGGGGCGCTCTCTATATAGATATGGCTTTCCTTTAGGTAGGTCGAGGACCCGACGGCCTACTCTATATAGCTGGGAGAGGGGGAGGCCCCCCCATATATAGATAGGGCGCCCATATAGAGAGGGGGGGGGGCACTCGACTGGACTCTCTATAGAGAGTCAGGGCCCTATATCTATATAGGCCAACGGGAGAGGGCGGCTCTATATAGTTGGCACCCCCCCCTATATACATATATGGACGGCCCCCTATCTATGTATGCTATATATGGGGGTGGGGGGGGCGAGAGATCGAGGAGGCCTATCTCTATATGGGGAGGCCGAGGGTCCGAACCTGATGTGTTCGAATCCTACAGAGCGGTTCTTCTTTCACAACAGCAAGAATACCTGACCTGATGCAAAATTACTCCCCCCCCGCCTCTATCTATATAGCTGTCCGGCTATATAGAGAGTAGGCCGTCGCCATCTATATCTAGAGGGTCCCCCAGCTATATGATATAGAGTAGGCCCCCCCTATCCCCCCCCCATATATAGATATATAGATATAGAGATATATCTAGTATATAGGGGGGGGGGGGAGATAGGGGCCCCCTATCTCCCCCCCCTATATAGATATGGGAGAGAGGGGGGCAGAAATGCCCGACTATAGAGAGTCGCCGCTCTATAGAGGAGGCCGTCGCCATCTAGATAGATAGGGTGCCGACTCTAGAGAGTCGCCCTCCCAGATAGATATGATCTATATATAGGGGCGGTCGAGTTCCGTTCGCCTATGATTCGTCCCGTTCGCCCATGAACTAGAAACTCATTCACTCACCGCTTACTGCTTACCGTTCCCGTTAGTTCGCTGTCGCTGGCTGGTAGGGCGGCCTTCCCCGGCCGAGCCTATGGTTCCTTGTCGTTGGAGTTTTCCCCAGATAGACGAGAGATAGATGCCCAGCCTGCAATGTCCGATCGCGGCGCTGGAGTGGTGAATCTATCGGCACCACGCACGGCAGTGGCATACAACTTCGGACCTAATGGGCCGGCCTGAACCTTTCGGAATGGGGGATCGCTGCGGCGGGAGGCCATTGACTGGCTCCCTATCCGGGGACGGAGGTCCCGCGGTAGGGCACAAGCAACCGAGACCGAGGGCGCCCCCTATCTATATCTATATCTGGGGCACTCGACTGCCCCTCTATATCTCTGGAGGGATGGAGGGCCCCCATAGAGAAGATGAAGATCTATAGGGAGGGGGGCTCCCCTAGATTCTATGGAGGGGGGGAACCACTCAACCGAGAGCCCTCTAGATCTAGGGGGGCCCTATCTATATATGGGGCACTCGGCCTATCGGCCGACTTCCTCGACCCCCTCTAGATCTATGGGGTCGAGTGCCCCATATACATATATCTATAGGGGCCCTCGACCCCATAGATCTAGAGGGGGTCGAGCCCCTATCCTTCCTCCCCCTCCAGATAGAGCCCCTAGACCCCATATCTATGTGGCCCTATATCTATATGGGGGGGGGCGGGCCTATCTATATATAGGGGCCTCCCCCTCCAGAGAGATTAGATCTATAGGGGCCCTACGATCGCACATATATTTCTCTCGGGGGCCCCCGATTAGATATATAGGGATCGAGATTTCGGGGGCCCCCTCCAGAGAGATTAGATCTATAGGGGCCCTACGATCGCTATTTCGGGGGAGTGCCCCTGGGAATAGAGCCATAGATAGGGGGCCCCAACCCCATCTACAGAGATCTGGTAGAGGGGGCCTATCGCCTATCTATATAGGGGAGGCCCCATATATAGATAGGGCCCCATATCTATATAGGGCCGCCCGAACTGGGCCCCCATAGAGATCAGATCAGATATCTAGGGGGGGGGCGGGGGAGGGGGGGCCCGCCGAGGGAGAGCGCCCCAGATATAGATAGGGGGCGCCCTCGTGTCGACGTTAGGAGGCCGAGGGGGACCAGCGCTTATATTATACTCCACCGTAGGACGGCCGCTGCGATATGCGATAGAGAAGGCCCTCAACTTCCTCGACCCCCCATCCCCATCTAGAGGATCTGGGGGCCATATAGAGTATCTGGGGGGGCCTATAGATCTAGGGACGCCCTATCGGGGCGACTCTCTCTAGTCGGCACCCTATATAGAGATATGGCGGTAGGACGAGGGCAATGAAGCCCATCCCCATCTAGATAGATATGATCTAGGGGGGAGGCGGCCCTCTATATCTCTCTGGGCGCCTATAGAGAATAGAGAATCTATATAGGAGGGGGGGCGCATAGCATATAGATAATGACCTTTCGTCGGCGCCTCTATCTATTCCATATAGCCGCACCCCCCCCCCTCCTAGTTCAGATTAGATCTATGGCGACGGCCTACTCTATCTCTATATAGCTGGGAGCGAGGGCCCGCTGCTCCCCGGCCCCCACCCTGTATCTATATACATCTCATTACTGATCGCTGGAGTACTGCTTGCTAGTGATTACGATCGCTGGTAGTATAGTATAGTATATAGTCATAGTAGGCCCCGATAGGCCCGCCCCCATCTAGATATAGATATAGAGTTCAGATAGAGATAGAGATCTAGGGGCGGGCCCCTCCCCTCCCCTCTCTATAGATCTCGATCGATCAGATCTGGCAGATAGAGAGATTGGGGGCCCTCCCCCTCCTCTCATTCAGATATAGATATAGAGTTCAGATAGTCTCATTCAGATATAGGGGCGGGGGAGTGCAGATAGAGTTGATAGGGGGCCGTGAATAAGAGGAAGGAGGGAAACTCTCTTTGCTTGAATGCCTCGCTACGCTCGGTAATACTCCCCTTCCGAACCCTCCCCAGTCCTATAGAGAGGGCCCCATCTCCATCGGGGGAGGGGGGTTGGGTCGAGGGCGACTCTCTAGAGTCTAGTCGGGGTGAGCGATGATCTAAGCGAACCGGACCGCCCAGATCAGATCTCTATAGATGCCCTCTATCTGGGGGGTCGAGGGACTCAACCGATAGATAGGCCTGAATGAGACTATGGGGGGCGGCTAGACTATAGAGAGTCGGCACTCAACCCCCTCTCTCTATATGGGGTGGGGCCTATTCAATATAATATAGGGGGCGGCTATATAGACTCGGCACTCCCCCTCCCCCGCCCCTACCCTACCCTGAACGATCTATCTGGCTATCGAGAGGAGGGGGAGGAAGGACAACTAGTCCGACGGCAGGCCCCCTAGAGATATGGGCGGTCGGGTAGGCAGCGAACCGCTCTCCCTGTCGCCTATCAGTTTACAGGGGGTCCTTCGGATCATACCCAGAGATAGGGCGACGGCCTACTAGACTCTAGATATATAGCTGGGGGAGGAGCCCTGAACTATCTATGGCTATGGGGGGGGGCGACTCTCCATAGTCGGCACCCCCCCCCCCTATCTATATGGACTGATAGGCCCCCTATCTATGCTCTATATGGGGGTGGGGGGGCGATAGAATAGATCTCATCTATCTGGGGGCGGCTATACATAGATAGTCGATAGTCGGCACCCTATATAGATATATATGCTCCCCGGGACGTAATATAGAGGGCTATAGGGCGGCTATAGGGCGAAGCTTCTCTCTATCTGCATAATACGTAACAGGATTTGACACATGATTTCCGCACCGGTATGCCAGATGTCCGGGTTCCCCGCTTCTCCGTAAGGGCCTTCGCCTTCTATATGGGTTTCGTCCCCACATGCTGCTATAGTTCTAGTTCGCTAGGGGCAGATGTCAGAAGTGGACCAATCCGGCTCCTCGACTGATTCCTCTTCTGAGCGGCTGCATCCAATCCAATGTCCAATGCCCCGGATGCCACTACACATGGTTCTGGCTCGATGGGTTAACTTCCCACACAACATGATGAAATGAGAATGGGATTATGGGTAGTTCGATCGAACTCTCTATTTCCCCTCCCCCGCCCCTAGATCTATATCTGGCTGGAGGGAATCGTATCTCTCGTGATTAGATCGGCCTCGACCTAGAGGAAATGGTAGTCTCTATCTATATCTAGGGCCGGTGACCGTTGATTAAAACCGACGAGGATGGCGTGAAGTACCTTGGTATCTTCCTCGATTCGGCATCCCAATCACGATGATGCAAGTCAAAGCTTGCCCATCATTTTATGTCACATCGTCCCACCTTCCGAAAATAAAGAAAAATTCTCCCGAATCGCCATCTCGATCTAACGTGATTACACTATGTCATAACATCGGATCGAAAGCACGGCCCCATATCTATCTAGGGGCCCTTATGTATGTCGGTGACCCGCCCCTATCTCTATATGGCATGAATGACCATGGAACAAGATCGAACAAGCATGATTGACGGTCATATCATAACCGGATCGAACAACCTACTGATTGACAAGAGGAATGGAAAACATTTCTGTATGCGCCGGGGTCGCCCATAGAGATATAGATAGATCGAGAGATATAGATATAGAGAGAGATATAGAGAGAGATATAGAGAGAGATATAGAGAGAGATACAGATAGAGTCGAGATATAGAGTTCAGATATAGAAAGAGAGAGAGAGAGAGAGTGAAGAGTGAGATATAGAGAGAGAGAGATATAGAGAGAGATAGAGAGAGAAGAGACTGAAGATAGAGAGAGAGAGAGATATAGAGAGAGATAGAGAGAGAAGAGACTGAAGAGTGAGATATAGAGAGTTTCATTCAGAGTTCAGATAGAGATATAGAGAGAGATAGAGAGAGATAGAGAGAGTTTCATTCAGAGTTCAGATAGAGATGGGACCAGCGGATCCCCCAGCGAATATCCCTCTCCCCCATCTAGATTCTCTATATGGCAGCAAAGCGGATCGGATCCCCGATGGGCCCAGCGAAGCGCAGATAGATGGGGTTGGCAGCGCCCTATCTATATATGGGATCCCCTATAGAGAGAATAGATGGGACCAGCGGATCCCCGATGGGACCAGCATCTCTCCCCTATATAGAGTCTATAGATAGGCCCAGCGCCCTATCTATATATGGGATCGGATCCCCATGGGCCCAGCGAAGCGCAGATAGATGGGGTTGGCAGCGCCCTTATCTATATATGGGATCGGATCCATCTCTCTCACCACAGTTACGGGCCAGTCGGAATGTATATAGAAATTTATCTTCTCTACATTGGGCATAGGTCCATCCATCTCCATCTCTATTATACGATAGGGGTAAGTGATTTCCGATTCAAACCCCGATTCTATTCTCTTATTGACAACTTGACATACAAGTGTGACAATGAGACTTGACATACAAGTCCTATATATATAGATATAGGGCCCCCTTCTCTTCGATAATACGGAATAAGGGCAAGCGGATCGGCCTATCTATAGAATAGAAGGGTGAGCTATATAGATAGGGGCCGGTACATCCATATCCATATCGCCGGTACATCCATATCGCAGGGAGGTCAGGTCCAGGGCGGCCCCGCCCCGCCCCTATATGGATATCTGGCGCAACCGTTGCCGCAAAGATTTGAGCCCTGTCTCTTCTCCAGTAGGCAGCCCTATCTATACTTGGCGGCACCCCTGTCTCTGGCGGAACCATCCGCTGCTTCTCCGCATTCATCCCCTGGGGGTGCCAATGAAACTGAACTGGCATTTGCCCTTGATCGAGTGAACGGGGGGCGAGCGAGAAATGGAACGTACAGCTAGAATTCATGATGGGCCGGCGCCCGCCATATAGAGATTGAGATTTCTGCCCCCGATCTAGATAGATAGCAGACTCCCATCCCATCGTTGAATCGCGGCACGGGTGAGGTTGAATAGAGAGAGGGCGGGGGAGAGAACCTCCACGATTTGATTGGGCCTTCCTTTCCCTTTCTCAGAGCCCTAGGTTCGGACGGGTTGATTGAGCTTCCCTTCCCGACTCCCCAGATATGAGCAGAGGAAGCGACCAGAGCGACCGATTCGAAGAGACAACAGATATATAGAGAGGGCCCCAGGGGCTTCAACAACGCCCATATAGAGATTGGGGTCGAGCTCGACCCCAATCTCTATATGGGCCATAGCGGGGAAGGCAGAAGCACACCTTTGTATTCTATATGCCCTCTAGATCTATCTGGCCAAACGTGCCAGCCCAGCTAAATAGAGTTGAGTTGAGGCGGGGAGAAGACGGGGCTCGGGGGAGAGGGGGTGCCCGGTACGGAGGTATATCCGGGGAGTCGGAAACCCGGGGCTAACTTATATGACCGCCCCTATCTTTCTTTAACTCTGACCGGAGGGCCCATCTGTATTATATCAATTCTCGTCTTCCCCCGAGGCTCCCTCCCTCTATTATAGTGTAGTGACCACTAAGGGTTTTTTAGAAACAGGATGCCTCGCTACGCTCGGGTAACTAGAGAATTCTTTGCTTGAATGGGTAACTATATAGGCACCCTCTCTACGCTGCTTACCTCGTGTCGTGTGGTTAGCTGAGGAGGGCGGGGAGTCTTATCGTCAGAGGGGGCCCCGGGGAAGGGGTGAGCGAAGCGTAGGTTGTGAACCACTCCCCCGACCCAGTAGAGAGGGGGGGGGTACTCACCTAGCTAGGGTTGGAAGCGGGACAACCCGCGGGTAGGGTTTGGGACAACCCGTCCTCAGGGGATAGACGAGACGGCCGGGAGGTGAGCCTTTTATTGGTTAGCTTTCCTCCCGATCCTCCCCCCCTCCAGATAGAACTATAGGGGCGCCATATAGATATAGGGGCGGGTGGGTGCCCCATATAGAGATTGCCATATATAGATAGGGGATAGGGGCCCGGGCATAAATCGAGTGCCAATTAAACCAAGCTCACCCCTCCCCTCGCCATAAGGTAAGGTTGAGTGCCGACTACCGACTAAGCGCCTAGGCCTAGTCTCCCCCCCTATCTATATAGATGGGCAGTGGATTGATATATTCCATCGCCGGGACCCTCCCCCTCGACTCCAGTTGGGCCCCCTCTCCCCCTCTCTATATGATATGTGGGGGTATGATATAGACTCTATAGAGTATAGAGCTGCGGAAGGGCGAGAGGGAGTACCGGCGAGATGGGATCACTAGATGGGGGAGACCTTTCATCTGAATGACCCGAGTCCCCGAGGGGCATTGATGACCTCGCCATATGGATAATCCATATAGGGGGGGGGTGCCAACTGGAATAGGAACTATCGGATATATAGGGATAGGGCATCACATCAAAGCTCGGATGAGCAGAGGATAGGGCATCACAGAACTATAGAGAGGCTCGGATGAGAGAGATGACCCGGCCCGGCGAATGAATAGAGATAGGGGGTTCGATCAAGAGCGAAGCGATCAATAGTTCCCTGTAGACTATAAAGAGTCGCCCCTGCATTGGCAGAGGCGGAGGCCCCCCCTTCTCTATTCTCTGCATCTCCATCTGGGGGCGTCCGGGTTAGGCCCCTCTACTCTATCCATATGCTAGGGTCCCCCGCCCCCCCCCTCTATCTATATGGGAGAAGAGATAGGGAGTATAGATAGACGATTTCCCCCGATATGGCAATCACCATAATCTAGAGAGAGAGGGGAGAGGGAGTGCCAAACTCTATATACTACGCTCACCCCTCCCCCCCAATCGAGAAATCACCATATCTCTCTAGGGGGTGCCCCCCACCCCATAGAAAGTCTAGATACTGATCTCTCGAGCAACTGATCTTTCGAGCGAGCTAGCAACCTAGCAACTGACCCATCTATATAGGCACTGGACTGACGAGGTGCATCCGCCTTCTATAGATAGGGCCCTCTGGAACTATGGGGGTCCACCGGTGGCCCTATCTAGATCTATGGCACCACATGGGGATGGATGATGGGGTGATATATGGGGATGGATGATGCCCCTCTCTATATAGGCCGACGGCCCGGACCCCCGGTTCTCCCATTGGCAACGCAACGGGAGAGGGCGGCTATGGAGATAGATATGACATGGGGTGAGCGGTAGATCTAAGATCTGAGATATAGATCTCGAGAGCCTACTGGCTATAATGATATTCTCTCCTTCTCTCTGGACTCCGTATGATTGATAGTAGATATATATTGCCTTTGCCTTGCCTGCTCTACACCAACCGATCCGGATAGATAGATTCTATACGTAATACGATGAGAATGAGGACCATCAGGCCTATAGATCCCCTCTCTCCCATATCTAGAGAGGGGGGGTCTCGTGGACTACCGAGGGCCGACCCCCGATGGGGGATTTACCGAGTAGCCCCGAATCCATGTTAGCATTTTTCTTTCTCGTCGAAGTTCTATATATAGGGCTGCCCCCCATCGGCGCCCTATCTAGATATGGGGCCCGACCCGCATGGCACCCCGGGCGCCCAGATCTGCCAGATATCTATATATGGGGGGGGCCATCTCTATATACTAGCCATATATCTATAGAGAGGGTTGGGGGAGGGCGGCCCCCCTATCTATATATGGCAGTTGGGGCCCATATAGATCTATGTCGGGCCGATAGGAACCCCCCCCATATATAGATAGGGCCCAACTCTATGGAGGGGGGCCCTATCTATATATGGGGGGGGGGTGGAATAGTAGGCGTATGGATCTTAGATCTCAGATCTGATAGTCGAATAGAACTCTAACTGATCTGAGAGTCTGGATGCATCAATCAATCTAGATATCTCTGTAATATACGATTTCAGCAAGTCATTCCCCAACCCCCGCCCCATTCATTCACTCTCCCCAATCTTCTCTATCGGGAGATAATATGCATGATGCATGGGCGACGGGGTGAGCGAACCGACCGCCCAGATCTAACCAGATGGTATTGGGGCCTGAATGAGACTATGGGGGCGGGCACCCTGAACTCTAGATATGGCGCCCCCGCCACTCTATATCTGATCTATCTGGGAAGGAGACCAGGGACTCTCGGGCGGCCCCTATCTGAACTATCTACCCCTCCCCTATATAGATATGGGCCCGAACTATCTAATCCAGGGGGGGCACTCCAGAGTTCTGTCTGGGGGGCGGCCCAGCCCAGCCCACTATACTGGTGTGACCAGATCGATCCGCTGAGTTCGGGTTGTCCCAAACCCTACCCGCGGGTTGGGGACTATACCGGCGCCGAAGATAGTATATGCGGGAGGGCCCTATCTATCTATCTATGGGGGGGTAGAGCCGTCCGATCTATCGCATAGAAATCAATAGGCACCTTCCTTGCCGCACTCGCCCGCTCCGGAGATAGCGCAGTCTGATTGATTCTCCGCAGCTCTCTTCTCGTATATAGCGCACGCAGTCTGATCCGATTGATTCTCCTCTCCCTCTATATACATAACTAGCGCAGCTCTCCCATATCCATATCCAGATCTATAGAGGGGGAGGGGGCTCTCCTGCCATATAGAGATAGGGGCGCCCGGGGAGATAGGGGGAGGCCCATATACCATATACCCCGCTCGACCCCGACTAGAATAGAGTTAGATAGGGGCTGGAGATATGGGCCTATCCCTATCGGTTGGGTGTGAGTGTGAGCGCCGCCCTCTCTTCTCGCTATAGAATAGAATGCCGTCGGGAGAGAAGCTAAGCTATAGGATCTAGAGTCCAACCTATATATAGATGGGGGGGGCAGCCCTATATAGATAGATATAACTCGTGGCGAGACCCCCCATATATAGATGGGGGATCAGATCTCTAGGTGGTCGTGATCAATGCCATATAGAAATATCTCTGGGGGGGTCTACTCGGTCAATACGATATCTATGGGTCGGTTCTCCATATAGATTCTGATAGTCGATCCATAGATTTCGTCCTCATTCTTAGAATTCGGCCTATCAGTTCATAGGGCGTATAGAATCTCTCTATCTGGCGGAGAGAGATGGGAGAGGGCCCCCGCGATCGAGTAGCTAAAGGTTAACTCCGTCCTATCGGACAGTGCCGTTATATCATCATGGCCGATGGTCTACGGTCTACTATTATATCATCGTCCCGTCGCCATATCCATAGTTCAGGGTTCCGGTTGGGTCACGGCCCATCTATCTATCTGCGGGCAGGCACTCCACTTCCGCATCCGATCCGGGTATGGCCCTGTTAGGTTGAGAGATATATATATATATATATATGAGGCGGCCTATAGATTTCTCTGATTCATGTCATGCAGATCGAGGGACTCGCGCCAATCCCCCTTCAATCTCCCCTTCAATCTATTCTCTCGGGTATTCGCTCTCGGGAGAATTCTCTACACCCCCCCTCTCTCGCCCCCCCTCTCTCACCCATATAGAGAGAGGGGGGGTGAGAGAGGGGGGGGGGAGAATACCGAGATAAGATAGAATAGAGAGGGGGGGGATAGAGAGATAGGATGCCCCCCGCGCCAACATCGCCAACTAGATAGGGGCCCTGACTACTCTATAGTACGGTGGGGTCGCCATATATAGATATAGAGGGCTAAGCTAGTTTTCCTCGATCCATCGCCTATCTAAGTGGGGGAGGGGGTGCCGACTATGGATAGAGAGAGTTGCCCCCTCTGGAATCAATACAATATAGGCGTCCCGCCCTGAACTATAGATATGGCATTGCCGGGTGGGTAGATATAGCATCTCCGTCGGGGCCCCAGATCGGCCCAATGCCAACTGGAACTAGAACTCTAAGTGCCAACTAGAACTCTCTATATATAGCCGCCCTGACTATAGACTAGAAGTCCCCTCCCCCTCCTCAACTATCCGCTTGATGGGGGTGGTATAGTAGTAGGGGGGGGGGGGAAGCCGATCCGGGATGTCGGCCCGAGTTCAGGGCCGCTTCAGTTGGGGTAGGGGGGAAGGGCTTGCCAAGGCCAAGGTAGTATATAGCCATATAGATCTATAGGGCACTTCGGCCGGCTCTAAAGTATAGATTGATTGTCTTGATCCGCTGGCTCTACTCACTCTAGAGTATTATGATAGGGGGCGCCATATAGGGGGTGGAACAGCGGCCATATATGATAGGGGGAGGTGGAACAGCAGCGGGTCGATGAAATGGGAACAGCCCCCGGGTGTCCCCGTGTTACCGATCCGGGTAAGAGCTATCCTCGGGATCTAGATCTATAATGGGCACCCCATAGAGAATTCTGAACTATGGAGGGGGGGGGCCTATCCTATATATGCCACTCCGGATGGATAAGCTCGTCCATCTCTTGATCTCCAGGCACCCCTATAGATATATGGGCCCCCCCTATCCCTATATAGATCTGGGGCACTCGACAGATCCCTATATATAGATAAGATATGGCGCCTCTACTCTAGGAAGGAGGGGGAGGGGTTGGTCTGCCGGCGGAGAGATAGGAAGATAAGCCGCCCCGCTGAGAACTACTGAGAGCTAGAAACCTGGATGACCCTCGACTCACTGCTTCGAGCGGAGGAGCGAGCTTCTTGCATTCTCTGCACCCTTCGCTCTGATTTCTAATCCGGTAGCTATAGAACTGAAACTCTCAGGCTCCGGGGCCTTCTATTCGGGCGAATCCCAATCCCAATCGTAGGTGCCCCTACTATACCATCCTAGAAAGTCCCGTCGGCACCCCACCCTGATCAGATAGTCCCGCCCTATCTAGATATCGAGGTGGACGCCCTACCCTGAACTATATCTATGTGAGGCGGATGGTGGTGCCATTAGATTAGAATCTAGGTTGTCCCGGCCCGGGCCCGAGCTATGCCATATACATATAGGGACCCCTGCTTCCCCCGGCGCTCTCCCTAAATCTATATGATATGGGGGGGCGCCATATAGATCAGATCAGATCAGATCAGATCAGATCAGATCAGATCAGATCAGATCAGATCAGATCAGATCAGATCTATATAGAGGGGAGGGGATCTATTTGGCATGACCGCCATATATCTATATCCTTCCGCTCCCGACTGGCCGCTAACCGCTAACTGCTAACTATTAATATCAATAGATGGCCCGGGGGGTCGGCGCCCTATCCAATCCATAGATACCCCTCCCCTATATCTATCGCTATCCATCTCTGAACTGACTGACCCATCTATATATAGATATGGAGATGATCACATCACTCATGTCACGTATATAATCGATCCGATCTATCCGATGGCCCGGAGAGAGGGGGATTGATTCTCTCTATATCGCGACCCCCCTATATAGAGTCTAGATATGGCGACCCCGGGCTCCTCTCCCCCATTTCTCTCTATATATAGCTATATCTAGTAGGCCCCCCTAGAGATCTGGGCCCATATCCATATAGAGAGAGGGCCCCGATCAACTAGATCTGCCAGATCTGATCGATCGAGATCTCGATCTATAGAGAGGGGAGGGGAGGGGCCCGCCCCTCTCTCTATATGGCGGCCCCCTCCCCCTATATAGATCTCTATGGAGGCCGAGGCCCCCTATCTATGTATGGCTGACGATGGGCTTCCGCATAATCCATTGCATGAATTGATTGTCGATTGATTGTCGAAGAGGAGAGCAACTCGAGACCGGCCAGTAATCTTTCCGAACCATTATTTTATTTCAGATAGGGCTCTCCGTGTGTTCATGCGGGTCCGTAGCGGGACGTTCTGTGAATCGCATTGTGTTTAGAATAACAGAGGTGGAGGGTGCGGTGAGCGACAGCGGACTCGGACTGAGTCGTTCTGCATCAGTGAGTGAATGGGAACAGCGTGCAGTGAGCGGCAGCTGTAACGTGATAATGATAAAGAAGATGAGGTGACACGGTTGGGTTGGGTTGGGTTGGGTTGGGTTGGGTTGGGTTGGGTTGGGTTGTAATATCATCATCATTCATTGGATGGTGAGGAGGACGACACCGAGAACGAGAGCGCTAATCGGAGTAATAGTCTATATATCTGTTTCGCTATGCTGCCCCTGCTGTGGTGTGCTGTAATATATCCACGATGACACCATCGAAGAACACTACTCCACCACTCCACTACTCTGATGTGGCGGGTGGCGGGGCGGCTGGCATGTGATCTGACATGGTGGACCGTCCATCTCTTATTGCCGGCCGATGTGCCACGAACAATAGGATCGAATGGAGTACACGTCCATCTCGACTGTACAACGGTCACACCAACTCATCCTGATCTAACTAGGGAGGGAGCGCTCTTACTATTACTATCAGTAGGGAGCCCTACCGGAGTGCAGTGAGCGGCAGCGAACTAACAACCGCCATATAGAGTAGAGATAGGGCGTGTGTCTGTCATAACTGGATGGATGCTAAGAATCCCATATAGAGAATAGATAGGGGCCCCACCCCCCACCTAGATATCTTATCTTATCTTCTCTGGGATCTGGGCGGCCCTGAACTATCTTATCCATCTGGCTATCTGGGGCCGGGTCAGATATAGGCGCCCAGATCTCTCTCATCTATACTCCCCTATCGGCTGGGCACTCGATAGACTAGACCGAGGACAACTATCGAGCGTCGGCACTCGAGAGATCGAAGGCAACTATCACTATCTATAGTCGGCACCCTCCCCTCTAGATCTATATGGCTATATGGCTGATCTATATGGATATGGGCATAAATGCCCTCCGTCGGGGCCATATATATAGAGTGGATAGTAGATAGTAGAGAGTCGGGCCTCCCCCTCGTCCTCCGCCTATCCTATAGAGAGAGGGGGGAGGGGCGCCATATCGACATATAGGGTGCCCCTATCTCTTCTCTATGCCCGATTCTTTTGCATGAGAGAATCACCGGTTGAGAGATGAGATGCCATCACCGGTGAAACTCGGACTAGACCCCATCTCCATATGGGACTGCGCTCCGATCATCCGGTTCAAGAAAGATCACCCCGGGCCGGGCATAGAGAAGAGATAGGGGCAGCCATATAGAGATAGGGCCCTCCCGAGAGCCATTTCTCTCAATAGGGTAGATGGATGGTCGGCGCCCTATCTATATACCCCTACCCTCTACATCTGGGCCAACTAGAGAACTAGCACTCCCCCGCCCCGGTTAGGAGGGGGAGCCCTGAACTCTCTATATGGCGAGGCCCCAGCCCCATCCCATATAGAGATAGGGATAGGGGGGATATACGAAGAGAAGAGGTCGAGCGCACCCCACCCCCAGAGTTCAGATTTAGATTAGATAGGGGGACCTCGAGTTAAGCTTTGAGGACTCGACCAGTCCACTGCCCGGGAACATGGAGGGTACCACTGGTTCGTCAGTCGAGTAACATCCCCGATCCATCGGGCCCATGCGTTCTTCCTCGATCTATCGCCCCCCCCGTCTCTATAGACTCTAGATAGGGCCCCCATCAGATAGGTAGGGGCCCCCCCCATATAGATAGAGGGGCGCCCCCTATCTATTCTCTATATGGGGCGGGAGAGGGCCAACTCTAGATGCCCGACTATCTAATCTATATATAGCCTATAGCCGCCCCCTCCCCCCCCCCCTCCCTATAGATCTTATCTGTTCTATATGGGTTCAGGGCTCCTCTCCCGATGGCCTACTCTATATAGGGGCACCACATCTACCATCTATTATATACGTGATATCAGTCATATCACGTATATAATATAAGACGCGAGCCCCTCTCTCTCTATATTATATGGCGAGGGCCCCCTCTCTCTATATGGGGCACTCGCCATATAGAGAGAGAGGGGTGCAAGCCCCCCTCTCCCCTCTCTCTATATCTTATCTTACCTATCCGCCATATCTACAATCTGAACTAGGGGGGGGTGGTTCACCCACCTCCCACCGGGTAGGGGGATCGGATCTATAGAGGGGGGCTACGCCTAGATAGGGGCCCTCCCAGATAAGAGATCTATAGGCAGGCTGCCCCTATCTATATAGATCTGGCCCCCTATGACGATATGGGGGGGCGAGTGGTTCACTACGCTACGCTCACCACTCGATTGATTTCTCAATCGAGGGCCCGCGTAGCCCCCTATCTATATCCCCCTACCCTCTAATCTATATAGGTATAGGTGGGAGGTGGGCGAACCCCCTATAGATATAGAGGCCCGCCCCCCCTCCATAGAATAGAGGGGAGCCCCCCCCCTATATACCTTCTCTATGGGGCCCCCCCCCTCTCTCTATATCTCGGCTCCCCCCCCTCTCTCTCTATGGGCGAGAGAGGGCTCGGCTCTATCTGGGATCTAGGCCATATCTCCTATCTGGGGGGCTATATCTGGAGGGCGAGGGCCCCTCTATCTAATCGGGGTTCGCCCCCGCCCCGGCGGGCCCCCATATAGTTAGATAGGGCCTCCCCTATCTATATGGACTGAGAGGCCCTATCTAGAATTAGATATCTGGAGGGGGGGGGCTATCCATCCATATATGGGGGCCCTATCTCTCTATGGCACCCCATATAGATAGATGGCCCCCCCCTCCATAGATATAGGGGAGATAGGGCCCCCTATATATGTAACTACAGGTGGCCATGCTCTCGTCCGATCCTTTATTCTAGTTCTAGTGGGGCGGGGAGAGGACTGGCCTATCTATAGATATGGGCGCTTCCCCCATGCTTTTTTCCGTTGCATCTTTCCATCAGACAGAGGCGAACAAGTCCAGCAAGCGAGGACTTGGTAATTGATTGAGAAACGAAAAGGAAGCTTCCCTTACGGATAACCAATTAATTTTCGAATATCCGAGAGAGGCTTCACCCAATAGATGGGTGCATAAAATGGAAAGATCGGAACACGAGAATGTCTCATATACCGATACAGACTACCCATTTCAATTGCTATGGTTCCCGAAATCCCACACCTATACGCGTTCCCAAGTTCTGATCGATATCCGCGGAGTTGATTATCCCTCCCGGAGACGAAGATTTGAAGCGGTTCATAATTCACCAAGTACTCGGTATAACCCACGCATTCGTGTACAAACCAGTGTAGACGAAATAACACGAATATCCCCGGTAGTCAGTCCATTTCCATCAGCCGGCCGGTGGGAGCGAGAAGTATGGGATATGTCCGGTGTTTATTCCATCAATCATCCGGATCTACGCCGTATATCAACAGATCACGGTTCCGAGGGTCATCCATTACGAAAAGACTCCCCCCTGAGTGGATATGTGGAAGTACGCTACGATGATCCGGAGAAACGTGTGGTTTCCGAACCAATTGAGATGACCCAAGAATCCCGCTATTCCGATTTCGCTAGTCCTTGGGAACAAATGGCGCGTAGCGACTTCGAAGAATAGCCCTAGATCTCCCATATCTCTAGTTGTCGGGTCGGGCGAGCGAATAGATGGGAAATGCTACCCCTTATATAGATAGAGAGAGATATAGAGAGAGAGATAGATAGATAGATAGAGATATAGATAGATAGAGATATAGAGAGAGAGATAGATAGATGGCCGGAGAAGGGAACCGGCCCGCCTCCCTCGCCAGATTGAGGGGGTGATCCGATTGCTGGGATTGATTCGGCCGAATCGATCACATCCTTCACAACCACAACCTGATGGGGATGGGAAGGAATCGAAACATTGGAAGGCGGGGGCCATTGTCCAGTTAGTCAGTTAGAGTTGCAGTCCTGGAGTTGGTTAGTCGGTTAGTTGGTTAGTTGGTTAGTCAGTTAGTTAGTAGTTAGGGGAGGGGTGTAGAATCTTTCCTATTCCCGCAGCTCGATTCCGATTCCCGATTCATCTGGTGAATGTGAATTGTGAATTGGAATTGATTTCCCATTTCTCCGCGGGGGCATTCACGGGAGGAGTCGCAAGAGCTATTCTCATGCCTCAGTCCGGCGCCGTCCTCACAACCGCCGGCCCTGGATGGCAGCTTCAAGAGCCCGCTGCCGCTGCCCCGCCGCCGCTGCATAGAAATCTATCTCAGTGACTGTGACTCCGATCCGGCTCGGGCGATCGAAGCCCTAATCGAGAGAATGAAAGCATGATCTTCTTCGTTCACAGGTCTCATCCATCGCTTTGTAGCTTTGCTTTGCTCCGCCCCTATATATCTATATAGATTCTATTCTAGGCGGAACTAGAAATCCAGATGCTGAGTCGAGGGCGGGGGGGTACAGCACAGCATTCACTGTATAGGCTATATAGGCGGCAGTCCAGTCGCTCCGCCGTGATGCAGTTATGCAGTCATGCAGTCATGCAATTATGCAGTTATGCAGTTATGCAGTTATGTAAATGAGGGAGGGAGGGGTTGGAGCTGGAGAGAGCAGAGGAATGTCCTCCCACCAACCCTATATACTAACACTAGCACCAGCACTGGCACTAGCAGAGGGGCACCTCCCCTATCTCTTTCTATTGACGGACCCCCGGGCCAGGCCGGTATTACATATATCTCTATATCTATATAGAGAGATCTTTCTAGATATAGAGATATTCCTCGCCGACGGTCCCTCTCTCCAGAGCCATAAGCTATATATACTAGAGTCGAGATAGGAAGCCTCACCCTCTCCATCCCTAGCCAGGGAAGCAGACACCTCTGGTCAGCTCCCTACCCCACCGAAACCCCCCCCATCCCCCGTCTAGATGATATGGGGGAGATAGAAACTCGCAAGGAATGGATGCAGCCACCCTATACCTAGACCCATAACTATACGGTGCAACCACCCTTGTCCATGTCGGAACGGTACCACCCCTGTCCATGCCCATGTCCATGTCTATGTATATTGGATTGGGCACGCTCCCACCTATCTCTTTTAGTTCAACGGCCGGGTGTCTATACAGCGTATATAGATATAGATAGATGGCCCTATATACACATTCTATACACATAGGCAACCCCCTCTTTTTTGTTTTACGGTCCAACACCAGCACCAAGCTACACCAACACCAGCAGAGGGACACCTCCCCTATCTCCTTTTTTCTATTGACAGTAGCTCCCCACCCCCCCCCTATCCACTAACACCAGCACCAGCAGAGGGGCACCTCCCCTAGATTCTTTTTTCGACGGTAGCCACACCAACACCAGCACCAGCAGAAGGCCCCTATATTCCTTTTTCGACGGTCCAACACTCGGTCTAACACTATAGCACCTAGCACCAACAGAGGGGCACCTACCCTTTCCATTGACGGAAGCTCCCCACCCACCCCATCTATATATAGATCGATAGGCACCAACATCAACACCAGAGCCCACCCTATAGATCAATATCATCTGGGGGCCTGAACTCTAGATAGGTATAGATAGGCACCCCCACCCTTTCCATTTCTAGGGCCACCCACCTAACCCAACTCAACCGTTCCAACGCCCATTAGCTATGTGCCGAGGGCAAGGCGCAAACAGAGAACATAACTCACTTTTGTGATGCAACTGCCCGTATATATATATATAGATAGGGGCGACGAAGGGCCTGAGTTTCAAGTCGAGAAGAAAGAGCCCTATATAGTCTATCTGGGAGGTCCGATATGGCCCCAACCCAACCGAGCAGAGCAGAGCAGCTATAGTGGGGTGGGGAGTCTATATATATATGGGGAGCCTGCCAACTCTCTATTCTAGTCGGGTCGGCACCCTTTCTATACATATATGGCGATCGACGGGAGCTATGATATAGATCCGGGGAGATCTATATAGATAATGGGGGCCCCAGCCCCCCCACCCCCACCTCGAACTATCTTATAGTTATAGATAGGGCCCTATATATCTGATATCTGGGGACTCGATTTCAATCGAGGGGCTCGATTGATTTAAGATAATGCCCCCATATCTAGAATTCTGGAGGGGGGGGGCCCGAGAGTTATAGTTCTCTATATAGGGCCGCCGCCCCCATATAGAGATATAGGGCGATTGTGGCAACTCGACCGCCATCTAGATATAGCGCCCCTCTATCTATATATAGATGGGTGAATACGGGGGAAGCAGGGCCCTATCTAGATATCTGCCCTATCTTGGGCAAGGGATGGGGTTGGGGCCATATCTAGTATAGAGTCTAGTTGTAGTACTTCATGGTAGGGTAGGCTCGGCTCTATTTGCTACCATGGGGTCTAGTCCCCTATCTATATATGGGCCGGTCAAGCATTTAGAAATTTCTCAAATCACAGATCGGCTTGCCCCGATCTCCAAGGCCCCTATCTAGATATCTATCTCAGTATATAGTACAGATCGGCCATATGGATATATAGGTCCGTTTCAGTTGGGGTAGGGGGGGAGCCGATCCGGGATGTCAGCTATATCTATATGGGATGGGGGCCCGCCCCTATCTATATATCTGGCTCGGCCAGTTCTATATAGATCCTCCCGAGAGAACAGCTCTACCATGGGGTCCCCGGAATTCCAATAAGAGTTTGCCCGAACTCAGCGGATCGATCTGGTGTGATCCTGCACCCGTCTCCACTACTACTACTACTACTACTACTACTACTACTACTACTACTACTACTACTACTACTACTACTACCACTAATTTAGATAGGGGCCGCCCCGACTACACTACAGAGAACAACCGACCAACCCCCATAGAATAGAATATAGATATAGAGAATAGATCTCTCTCTATATCTATATCTCTCTCTATATCTATATCTATATTCTATTCTCTATATAGGGCCCCTAGATTCTCTGGAGGGGGGGGGAGGGAATGAAATAGCGGACCACGCCACGGTAAACGTATACCAGAAAACCGACCATTGAGTCCGGATTCGAAACAGAAAATTCTCTCTCCGCTAATCAAAGAGCTTCTCGATTTTCAGCTCACTGAGTATTCGATCGCGCGGAATCTTGCCGGAACAGTATGATCGGGTTTGGGCCCCTATAGATTATCTGGGGGCATCATGGAGCTAGCAGAAATGCCCTCATTCGGAGAAGAACGAGCTTCCGTAATGAATGAAGATTCGAGAAGGGATGGAATGAGAAGACGTGTTTCCAAAACAAGCGAGATACAGGTTGAAAAGGGGGAGTTAGCAGAGTTGAACAAGATTGGAATGGGCATGGAAACATGTGTCGATGTACCAAATTGGCTAATGCTCCCAGGTTGATGCGGTGTATTCCACCAGTTGACAGGGGACTTAATGATTGGTGTATTGATCAGTCCAATACAGATGGAGATAGAAGCCAGTTCGACAGAGAGCTTTTGGAAGCACAGTGCACCCGGGTAAATGAAGGACGAGATGAATACAGGGGTTGGACGAGCATCCCACACCCGAAAGGTGCCCCGCATAGGTTTCCCCCGAAACCCTCCAGTTACTAAGGTCAACAATGTGGGGAAAGCACCTATTCCCGAACCGGTTCCGGAAAAGCGGGGCAAAAGGGGATGTTTTGTCAACAAGAACGGAGAACTGCTGATAGCCACTGCGATATGAACGAGCGGACTCATCCGAGCTGCAGGAACATGTACATAGATCATTCGATAATTCTCACCTTGTTGAGAATCGGATGGTGCCACCCAAGGACTCAAATAGATGGCCATCGCTGTTAAGAACCACCGGAATCCGAGGATTTGCGCGTAGCTCCTGGAAATCAGGGACATGAAGAAGGAAGGTTGTAATAACGAGACGAACGTGTGGTTTTTTTACGAGAATCTATCTCTTCTCCTGTACTTCTTTTCTTGCTCCGGCCCCCCCCCTATATCTATTCTCAATCGAAGGACCAGGAAAAAAAGCATGGGAGGGAGGAGGGCGAATAAAATACATTCTCATTCTCGCCCCTCCCCCTCTCTATAGAAAGTATATGGGCCCATATCCAGATATATAGATATAGGGGGCACTCGACCTACTCTATCTCAATCTGACTCAATCTGAAAGTGCACGCGGCGAAAAGGGAGTAAGAGCGCATAAAGAATCCAAGTTCAAGTTGGTCCATGCTTCATCGATTGGAAGGAGACTACTTCGAGACGCGTAGACGTAAGGGCAGGGCCAGTTACCAGTTACTTCTAAATAAGGCGGGAGGCGGGGCGGGCGCCTATAGAGAGAGATATAGGGGCGCACCTGGTCGATTGAGGGAAAGAGCGCATAGACATGGAGGCGCGCATAAACACTCGGGGGCTGAAAAAACTTTATGCCGGCGAGCCACGCCACGAGCGATCAATTAGCCAGGCCAGGCCAGAGATTGAGCCAAGAGCTTGAAGTTGCCATATACACTATACTTGCCATATACACTATACTTGCCATATACACTATACTTGCCATATACACTATACTTTCCAAGCCGGATGCTTGGCCCTTATATCTATATGGCGATATCTATTCCATATGGCGCGGGGGAGAGCCTAGATCTACATCTATAGTTTCTCGGATGCCCGACATCCGGGTAGGATCTAGTTCAGAACTGGGGGCCCCGTTCAGATAGGGGCGGATAGGATGCCCGACATCTAATCTATGGATCGACTATCAGATCTAATCTATATGATCCATCCGATCCAATCCAATCCAATCCAATCCAATCCAATCCAATCCAATCCAATCCAATCCAATCCAATCCATATTAGTGATGTGATGTGATACGAAGATCTTATGTGGCCCCCTCTATCCGGTAATGAGATCCATCTTAGTCTCCATCTCCATCTCAGTGATGTGATACAGATCTGTGATGTGGTAATGAATGCCCGCCCAACCCCCCCCCTCTCTCGCCCATCGGGGGGGATATCTAATCTATATTCCCGGAGGGCCCTAGAGATATATCTATATGGCACGAATAGAGATATAGGGCCCTATCTAGAACTATAAGATAGGAAGGGGTGGGGGGGAGTGATGGATACTGATACTATCTATCCGATCGACCCCATATCTATATATAGATATAGATATAGATCCATATATCTATATCTATATATAGATAGAGGGCAGTGATTGATATCTATCTGATCGACCGACTAGACCCCTATCCTATCTATATAGAGATCTATATGGGGCGACTACAGACTTCAGCCATATGGATATATAGGCATCCGGGACCCCCCTGGAGATATGGGCTTCCTCTCTATGATATATGATGGGGGGGCCGACTCTCCATAGCTCCTGCCCTCTATCTATATGGGTTAGGCCATAGATCTAGAGGGGGAGGGAGCGGAGCGCCATATAGATAAGATAGTTCAGGGAGGGGGAGGGGGGTGGGGGCGGAGAGTTGATAGTTGTTATGCAGGAACGAATGGACACTGGGGGTATTATCTATCACGAGCTTAATATAGATTGATTGATAGATAAGATCTATTTCTTCTCTCTTCTCTTCCGGCAGATATAGATCTATATCTGCTGAGATCCCGAGTCTCCAAGTGGGCCCTCTTGGCCACCCGCGACCCTGGCTTTTTGGGGAATCCTGCTCCCGTGCATGCGTGTCGACTTGCAGCTCGGCGGTCCACCGGGTTCTTCCAGTTTCGAGTGTCTTCTTGGATAGTTATAGCGGCCCATAGGCGCGGGATGTACCTTGTGGGGGCGGAACAACCTGGACATAGTCCTCTCAGACAGTGGCCGTTTAGTCCATGGTCCATTGGATGTTCGGTGCAAGGCCAAAAATTGGAACGCACTGCCACCCACGTTCCCGTCCTTCGCTTTAGGGCCTGTCCCTCAGTGTGGTCAGTACTGAATACTGTCGGGCGAGCGGCAAAGCTTACACCTGTTAACTGATTGCGTTCACCAGGGCCTCTTTCCTCTTCCCTTTTCTGCTCACTCGTGCGCCATATAGATATATAGGCGCCAAAGGTTTCGAGAGTCGACTGAGCATCTCAGCCATTGGCGGGAATTTCGCCCGCATCCAATCCCCAATTCTTGTTCACCCATAGATAGAGTGGGTGGGTGCCTCGTACGATCGTGTTGGGTGAGCAACAGCCGCTTTGCCACAGTACACAGTACTTATGGTTATGGGCTAACGGGTCACACTTTGGCCAAGTATCCTACGGAAAGACTCCCGAAAGCCAGAGCGATTAAAGGAATGGCCATAGGAATGGGCGCATCATGACATCGTAAGATGTCTCGCCCGAATGGATTTGTTGGTGCTAGAAATGTCAGAAAAAGCGAACGGAAAGAGTAGTGAGAAGTGGAAAAGACAGGGACACTTCCCAACCGGAAAGCGAAGTTCCCACTGATGGTATATTTGGTGTAAGCGAGCTCCGAGATCACATCTTTGGAATAAAATCCAGTGAGAAAAGGAAATCCAATTGGAGATAGGCTGCCTATGAGCATCATGGCATAGGTAAAGGGTAACGAGGAAGCAAGCCCCCCCATCTTGCGCATATCTTGCTCATCCGACATGGCATGAATCACCGAACCCGCACTCGAGAATGGTAATGCTTTGGGAAACGCGTGATTCATTAAGTGAAAGACGCTAACCGAATAGTTGGGAATGCCGCAAGCAAGGATCATATAGCCTAATTGACTGCGAGTTGGATAAGCTATGACCCTCTTCGGATCGTTCTGTAATATTCCAGTGGTTGCCGCGGAGAATGACGTCATAGCCCCTGCAAAAGCAATCGTGAATAACGCCGTGGGTGGGTATTCAGATGGAGGGGAGCACCTCGCTATCATGGAAACGCCTGCTGTTGCCGTAGTAGCTGCATGAATCAAAGCGGATACTGGAGTGGGACCCTCCATTGCATCGGGTAACCGAGTATGCAATCCTATCTGTGCGGATTTTCCAACAGCACCAATAGGGAGTGAGATACGAATCACAGTTATGGCATGAAATCTCACATTGCAGAAAATGAAAGAATTGTGGGGTTCGGAAAAGGCACTAGCACGAGCAAAAATGGTCGAGGAGTCTACTGTTTGAAAGGGAGTGAAACGACCCAAAATCCCGAGAGCTAATCCGAAATCACCTACTCGATTGACAAGCATAGCTTTGATAGCTGCTTTATCCGCCTGAAGTCGTGTGAACCAAAAATTGATTAGCAAATGGGAAGCGAGACCTACTCCCTCCCATCCCAGGAATAATTGAATCGGGTTATCCCCGGTAACCAACATGAGCATGAAGAAAGTGGAAATGGATGAATAGCACATAAATCGAGGGCTATGTGGATCCTCGGACATATAGGAAATAGAATAGAGATGGACCAAGCTACTTGCGAATGTAACCACGATTAACATCACTACGGTCAGGCTATCAAACACAGGGTCGGAAGTGAATTCCGGGTCGAACCGAATCGAGCGAGCTCTGTTACCCATGGTCGATGCGGTGGTGCACCCCACTCGAATTGAAGTAAGTGCTCTCCGAACCGTGCGGGGAGGTCTCCCATCACACGGCTCACCAACTTGATATTACGGCGGCGGGCCATTGATATTATGGCGGCGGGCCAATCAAGTGTACGGCATCTGCCGACTCGGGCCCCTTCTCCCATCGGGCCGCTGATCTTCGCTACGGCCCCCCCCCTATCTATATCATATCTGGGCCATATATAGATAGAGAGGGGGGGGCCCCCCTAGATCTATATATAGGCGCCCGCCTCTAGAGAATAGATGAAGAGATATAGGGGGGCCGTATATAGAATAGAGAGGGGCCCCCTATCTATATATGGCTCTCGAGTCTATCCAGAATTCTCATTCTCTATATGGAGGGGGAGGGGGGGGGCCCCTATCTAGACTAGATCTGGGATAGGCCCCTCTCCCAATCAATAGAGCGCTATTCGGAAAAGGCGATCAATAGTTGGGGTACTACGAGCCCTCTGCCCCACGCAACCAGCGACTCATGCGTGGTTCACCGGTTCCACCGACTCTTCCAGTTATTCGCCGATACAGAGGTGCGAAGTGGTGTGCTACTCTTGGCCTCATTGCAGGGCGGCATAAGAGCCCCCTTGCTACCCATATGCGAGGCGAGATATAGATTCCATGGGCCCCGCCGCCAGGGCCCCCTATCTATATGGGGCGCTCGGCCGACTGCCAACTATATAGAGTTGGGGACCCCCTATCTATCTAATATATGGCCGGCCATACCTCTCCCGTTGGTCGCCCTATCTAGAATTCTCAACTCTATCTATATATAGATACATATATGGAGGGGGGAGGGGGGGCCATAGATAGGGCACCCCCCTATCTAGAATTCTCAACTCTATCTATATGGAGGGGGGGAGGGCCCTATCTAGAATTCTCAACTCTATCTATATGGAGGGGGGAGGGGGGGGGGACGAGGGAGAGGGCACGTGTCAATCAGTAGAGCGCATAGCATAAATGACCTTCGGACCGATGGGCTCCCACACCTGTAGCGTTCGTGATCCCCTCAACTGTGTATCGAAAGGGGCAAGAAACAGAGGGGTTGTCCCGTATGTCCCCCCCCCTTCTTCCCGACATGCTATGGTGCCCCAGTTCCATAGAGCGAGTCGGGCTTACGTATAGATATCGCCGCGGAGCAACTGCAGCGGTGCACATCCATCCATCTACTATCTACTCGTTCCGGTGACTTCACGGTCGCCAAAGAAGCCCCGAGAGGCATCAAACATTTCGGATGAGATCCATGGAGCAATTTTTGGATAGCAAGCACTAGCTCCCGGTGCGACCTCATGAGAAGCAGTCAAGGATGAGATAGGAGATAATGAAACGCACGTGGTGGTTACTATGGCGGTTCCTTCCGAACCTGGAAAACGTCCGAAAGCACCCGCTACGGGACTACCGGGCAAGGGCGACGATGCTATGAGTGAATACATGAAATCGAATATGGGGGCGACCAGGAATCAGGGGGGGGGGCGCCATATCTATGTATGGGGTGGAGCGGCCTGTGATTGGGTTGGGTTAAGCAGAAAACGAGCGGGATAGTAGGACAAGATATCTATCCATCATACATCTATCCATCACACATCGTCATCCATTATAGACGTGATACGACTGATATCAGTCATCACTCATGTCTATAGAGAATAGAATAATGGATGAGATGATACGACTGATGACTGGTCTCACTCATCCGACTGGTCTCATTCATCACCACATCATCCTTCTATTATTCTATATCCTATCCTCTATTATATACGTGATACGAATGACTCATATCACGTTGTATCACGTATAGAGTATATAGTCTATATGACTGGTATCACTCCTTTGGATAGAATGGATGGAGGATGGACGGCTCGACCGCCATATAGATAAGATATAGAGGGCCCCCCCCCTCCCTGAACTATCTTATCTATATGCCTATCTCTCTATCTATGGGGGGGCCGCCATCTATATATAGAGGGGAGAGGCACTCGACTGACGCCCCTATATAGATCTGCCCCGGCCAGCGGCCGGGGCACCCTAGAGTTCCCCTCTATAGAGAAGGGGGGCCCCTCTATCTATCTCTCTCTATATCTCTATCTCTCTATCTTTCTATCTATCTCTCTCTCTATCTATCTCTTTCCATCTTGAGAGTCCGGTGCCTATATAGAGAGGGGCCCCAGATAGTTCAGATAGGGCCAATACAATATAGATTCAAACTCTCCGGTCAGTTGCCCTATAGAGATATATGGCCATCAGTGCTCCATCAGTTGGAAGATATGATCTATATGGGAGATCGCTCCGGAAGATCAGTTGCTAGCTCATAGAGATAGATGGCGACCCCTATCTAGTCTAGATATGGGGGGGCACTCGCCCTTTCTACGGATATATGGCGATGGCCATATCTATATATAGGGGGTGTGAGGAGAGAAATCTATCTGGGCTATGTATATAGTTTAGTCGGGCACCCTCTACATCTCTATATAGCGACGGCATGCATCTAGAGTTCTAGATCTAGTCGGCAGGCACCCTCCCTAGATATCTGTATCAACGTCGAGACCCCCCACTACACTCTCTATATGGGATTGTTAGACCCCTATCTCCCCTATCTCTATACGGCTGGCCGGGGCATGCGACCCGACCCGATTATTTCTGATCTGGGGCATTGGCTTAGCTGTCAGTGTTATATAGATATGGGGCGCTCAGCTTATCGGGCCCCTATAGTGATATATGCCCCTATCTCCCCTATCGGGGGGATGGATGTGGTGCTCGACCCCTGATATAGATAGATGGCCCCCTCTATAGAGATATGGTAAGGGTTCTCAGATTGGTGTGGCCCATCCCATCCCATCCCATCCCATATATATGGAGTATGGAGCTGGACTTCGCTGATATATCTATATAGTCTCCAACTTCGATACGATATCTAGAGCCAACCCCCACCCCATATAGAGAGTAGAGTAGAGAGGGGCCCAACCCAACTGGGATTAGATTAGATTAGATTAGATTAGATTAGATATATGGCCAACTGGGATTAGATTAGATTAGATTAGATTAGATTAGATTAGATTAGATTAGATTAGATATATTGGGTGGGGTGGGGTGGGGTGGGGTGGGGTGGGGCCCTATCTATATAGATCTGCCCCCATACGAATCCGCCCCTATCTATAGAGTATAGACTAGAGAGAGTGGGGATTGAACTAGAACTCTAACTCAGAATCCATCTAGATCTATCATAATCTATATCTATCTGAGGAAGACGATGCCGATCCCCATCTAGATAGATATAGGCCGGATCCCCCCCTTCCCCAGATCTATATAGGGGCCCCGCGTATGTAAAGAGGATAGGGGGGTGTTGGGTGGGTGTTTCGGGTGACGGGTGGAGCTATCTATATATGGGGGGTGCTTCCCCTGCGGGCGCTTACCCCACCCACGGTAGATAGAATATAGGGACCCCGCTAGATAGGTGGGTGGGGTGCATCCTCTGCGGGCAGATATATATAGATAGGGCCCCGCCCCAGATCTCTATATATATATAGGCGCCCACGGTAGATAGATAGAATATAGGGACCCCGCCCCAGATCTCTATATAGGGGTGCTTCGTCTGTAAAGAGGATAGGGGGGCCCCATCCATATAGATATAGGGGCGCACGCATCCGGGCTGACCACCGAGAGAGAAGGGCGGGGGAGTGCCAACTGACTATACAGAAGCCATAGCCGCCCTCCCCCCAGTTCTTTCTACTCCCAACTCTATAGATCGAACTAGTACCCCTCGCCCCATATATAGATAGGAGCGAGCTTGAGGGGAGATGAGAGCGAGGGCCCCTATCTAGATATGGTGCCCCTCTCCCGTTGGCCCATAGTACTAGTACTAGTACTAGTACTAGTTGGCCCAGCTATATAGATAGGCTGCTATCGCTATGCCGAGGACCCCCCAGAGAGAGAGATTCTTTATGCTGAGGACCCGATTGCCCTTATCTTTGTGTTTATGCTGAGGACAGAGATAGCCGCTCTCATATCATAGATATGGCAACTATAGATAGATAGAGAGAGGTTGGAATGCTGAACTCCCATCCTCATATAGATAGGGGGATACTCTATAGACCGACTGATGGATGATGTGGTGCCCCGGCTAGGCCCCCCTCTCTATCTCTCCCCCCCCCTATATAGATCTGGGAGCCGCCATCGGGGGGTTTGATCTGATCTCGGATGTGGCCATATAGATCCATAGGTGCTTGCCATATAGATGAGATGCCTTATCTATATATAGGCCCGACTCATCTCCCCTCGCCCCCCCCCCCGATGGGATCAGATATAGAGAGAGGGGGGGAGTGCCGAGCCCCGAGTCTATATAGCCTAGCCGCCCCCGGGGCCCTATATTGAATAGGCCCCATATAGATAGAGATAGAGGGGCAGATATGAAGCGGATCAGCGAAACTGGTCACACTGGCGAAACTGGTCACACCGGAATAGCCATACTCTCCATAGCCCCGGCTAGATCTAATCTATATACGTAACATGAATCAAGCCGTAACAAACTCTGATTGATCGCATGATAATCATGTAGATCGATCAACAACTACGGCCCCCTATCCATATATATGGTGCCCCCCTCCATAGAGATATAGAGAGAGAGAGAGATAGATAGAGAGATAGAGATATAGAGAGAGAGATAGATAGATATGGGACTATCCTCTCCGAGAATAGAGCATAGCATAGACGAGCATGCTTGCCCAGCTAGCTTGCCTAGCTAGCAACGAGCATGCTTGCCTTGCGAGCATGCTTGCCGAGCATAGACGAGCATGCTTGCCCAGATAGAAGAGCATGCTTGCCGAGTCCCGAGTCTATATAGATTAGATATGGGAGCAGAGCATGCTTGCCGAGATAGACGAGCCGAGCTAGCATGCTCGCTTGCCGAGCATACTAGACTAGCGAGAAAGAGAAGAGCTAGCAACTAGACTAGCGAGAAAGAGCGAGGTCCATACTAGACTAGCATGCTTGCCTTGCTAGATTGATGGGATTGGAACGGGACACTCACTTCACTACAGATAGGAAGGGGTGGGGCCGGGGAGTCGAGTTGAACACTAACTCACCGTGGGATTGGAACGGGACACTACTCTAACCCATATCTCTATATGGGGAGTCGAGTCATGTTGAACACTAACTATTGATGGTGATGGGATTGGAACGGGACACTACTCTAACCCATATCTCTCTCTAATGAGAACTCTTGATGGGATTGGAACGGGACACCCTATATCTAGAGAGGTCGGGACACTACTCTAATGAGGAGATGAGATAGAAGCGCCCTATCTATCCGAACCGCGGCACCTATATATAGATAAGCCGCTTGCGCCCTATCTATCTATACATAGATCAGCCATATAGATCAGCCATATAGATAGATCTATAGGGCAACCAACCGTCTGCATCGCATCGCTCCGATAGAGACCTTGCCATACCATATAGATAGATGGGCGCTCCGAACTCTAGATAGAGAAGAGACCGTCCGCACATATCCATCCATCCATCCGCCCTATCTATAGAATCCCGGACCTATCCATCCATCCGCCCTATCTATAGAATCCCGGACCGTCACGTCGGCCCTATATATTTCTAGGCGCAGATATAGATAGATGGGCCGCCCTATCTATAGAATCGAAGAGACCGTCCGCTCCGAACTCTAGATAGAGAAGAGACCGTCCCCGTCCATATAGATCTGATCTATAGGGCCATATAGATCTGATCTATAGGGCGCTCCGAACTCTAGATAGAGAGCTAAAAGTATGAATCGAGGTTCCTACTAGATACGTAACATGACTGGACTAGTGGACTAGACTAGTTCGACTAACCGAACAAACACCTCCGTCTGAATCGAGGTTCCCCCTATCTATACATGACATGACCCTATATCTATCTATATAGGGATAGGGCCAGCCATATATAGATAGGGGGACCCTTCCAACCAGATATATAGAGAGGGCCGCACCGATCAATATGAATTGAATCGAGGTTCCTACGACTTGGAGCTTCCCATATAGACCTCACAACGCCCTGAACTATCCGGGGCGACTATCTATAGTCGGGCCCCCCCCACCCCCCCTATATAGATTCTATATGGCCCCCCCCCCTGAACTAGATTCTCTATGGGCCCATCTAGAGAGAGGGGAGGGCGCCGACGGGACTAGCTAGATGCTCAGGATATGGAACGAGGTATATATCTATATCTATATCTATATAGAGAGAGAGAGAGAGTGGGGGGAGGAAACTATCTATAGTCTATCTATATATGGGGGGGCACCCCTCTCTATAGATAGGTGATTGAGCCGCCCCTATCTTTTCTTTATGTGATGTGGGGCACTCGATTGATCGATAGATTGATTTACCAATCGAGGGCCCCCCTCTCTCTACATTACATGGGGCACTCAACCAATAGGGTGAGGAACTCCCCCGACGGCCTGCTGTATATTATGTGTACCGATGGCCATATAGATATCTAGGGGGCCCCCTATCTGAACTATGGGCCTCTCGAGCGGGCCGATAGATAGGGGGAGGAGATCCAGCGCGGGCGGCTATATGACATGACACTCGACCGCCGGGGGGAGAGGGCGCCGGGAGAGGGATGGGTAGTCCGAGGGACCCGGACGATCGGGCTCGGCTATATGGCTCGCAGCGGCGCCCTCTCTTTCTATTCTATACGTGATACGAGGAAGTACTCACGGCAGTCGTATCACGTAGAGTATAAGTATATAATAGACCTGACCTGACCTGACCTGACCTGACCTGACCTGACCTGACCTGACCTGACATACCGACTGATGGGACCCGACTGATGGATGGATGATGTGGTGCCCCGGCCCCCTCTATCTATCTCTCTATCTATCTATCTATGGGGCCTATAGTTCTATCCCCCGATCTGGATATGGGGCGCCCCTACCCTAATCCATAGCTGAGCAGTGCTGGGATATCTGGATGAACTGCCATATCCATATCTATATAGGCCGGGCCCTATATCTGAACAGATATATAGATAGAACAGTGACGCATCCACCGGTGGACAGACCCCCCATAGTTCTAGAGGGGTGAACGGATGCACGGTGGTATCGGGAAGGGGAAGGCCGGCCCGAACTGGCAGACGCCGATGGCCCCTATCTGCCAGATCTATATAGAGGGGGGGGGATCATCCGTTTTCTCCGAAAGAAAGATATAGAGAGTAGAGAGGGGGCCGCCGATCAGTAGGGAGGAGAGCCCATATAGAACTCTAGGGGAGAAGGCAGGTGGGAGCGGGCCCCTCGGGGTCGTACCCTTCACCCCATCCGTCAGGAGATAACCAATATAGAGAGAGGGCCCATCTGTCATGTCAAGAGAGGAGATTAGTAGACCGTGGGCCCCTATCTAATCTATCTAAGGGGGGTCGTGACCCTGGATGACCCTGGGCCCCGGGGGGCCTTCGGTGGCGCCAACTCCTCCAACCGGGCCTCTATACCCAACTCTATACCCAACTCTAACCATAGATTCTAGATTCTATATGTAACATGAGTGGGCGCCTATATAGATGGAGGTTGGGTTGGTGAGAACGCCAATAAGCCAACCGAGACTCGTGAGAACGCCACCAACCGCATGAGCAAACCTGAACCAAGGGGCCGAGGTGTATAGAGGGGCCTGTACCCTATATGCCCCATCGCCGACGGGCCCAGAAACTCTACAATACAGAGAGGGGGCTGCTTGGGAGAGAAGAGATCTATACAGTGGGCGGGGCTCCGATCAAGATAGAGAATATGGGCCCAGATCTCTTCTCTATCTGTAGATGAGGCGAGGGCAACTCTTCATTCATAGTAGAGTAGGCGGCACTCGGCCCCCCCCCCACCCCCCCCCTCAACTAGATCTTATCTGATCTGATCTATCTGGCTATCTGCTGGAGGGGGGAGGAGGCCTATCTATACTCAATCCCATCTAGAGGGGGCCAGGCCATATATAGATAGGGCTACGCTCACCCTGAACTATCTGTATTCATCGAAAGGGCAGCGTTGCTAGTCTAGAGAGATGGCCCCATCTCTCTATACAGTCGAGGAGAGGGAGGGACTCGCGCCGACGGCATTGTTCATATGCCTGGGAGATCCATCTATAGAGAGATGGCGACCCCTATCTCCCTATCTCTATATGGATGGGGGGCTCTCGAGACTCCCCCTCCCCCTCCCCCTCTATATAGATCAGATCATATCTTATCTTCTCTATCTGGCGGCGGATAGAATATCTATATAGAGAGGCGGCCCCCTCTCTGAACTATCCTGAACTATCTGGCGGCGGATATCTCGAGCCCCTATAACCCATCTATATAGAGGGGGGGCGGCATCTTTCCATCTAGATTCTAGATGGATAGGTGGATTGGATAGAAGCGGGATAGGGATAGGCAGACTATCAGATCTAAGAGCGCCAGATAGATATGATATAGAGGGCATATAGAATAGAGATCTTTCCATCTAGAATCTAGATGGATAGCTATCAGATCGATCTAGTCCAGACAGATCTGAGATCTATGTTCATCAGTGGTGTTGGTAGACCGGTGAGTGGCGGTATTCATTACATTATGGTAGACCGGTGAGTGGCGGTATTCATTACATTATGGTAGACCGGTGAGTGGTAGACCGGTGATCAATCACGAGTGCCGGTAGTCGAGTGCCATCAGTCGAGTGCCATCTATCTATCTATCTATATAGGGCCCTAGTCGTCATGGTAGAGGCTTATCCGATATTGTCGCTATTCCGACTCCCAACCCGAGAGGAATGAATTCTTACTGGGCGGCCTATATATCTACATGGGGGCGGCTATGGCTATCTATATCCCCCGGACCCCCGATGGGGGAGATAGGGGGTCAGCCCTCTCTCTACCCTCTCTCTGTAGACGTTACAGCAACTAAACCTAAACCTAAACTAAGAGGCCCCCTTCTCTAGAATTCTAGATAGGGGAACCTATCTCTATCTCGGTAAATAGATTTGGTTTGGGTGCATCGGAGAATAGTCCACCATATTCATATTCGTTGGTTCATGATTCGGCTATAACGGATGAATGGGAGCGTTGTTCGGGGTGTGAATGGTCCGATTCTTGGGGAGGAGGATGAATGTGTGGGAAGGAGGCCTATTAATCTAGGGGGCGGCTAGGCTATCTATCCATTCCATTCCGGGTCTATATTATTCACCCCGCGGGTTCGCATTCATCGATATATAGGGGGAGGGGGCTCGAGACTTCTCCAGCTTTTCGAATCGGAGGGCAGGGCACTCCCATCTCCGTGCAGCCCCTATCTATATATACGGAACCGGGTGCACTATCATCGTCGTGTATCTTCGGGCACGACTAGAACTATAGACTATAGAGATATGGCCCCTCTCTATATTTCTCACCTCGACCCCCATCTATAGTTCTCTATAGAGGGGCACCAGGTCTCTATAGATTGGAGATTGGATGGGATGGGATGGTTGGTAAGGGACCAGACAGTTCTGTTCCAGACCGGATTGGATCTAGATTTTCTAGATGACCGGATAGGGATAGCCCGGATCGGAGATTTCTAGATGACCGGATAGGGCGCCCGGGGCGGATTGGAGATGATACGGGGAACAGATAGGCAAGAACTAGATAGAAAGCGCCCCTCTAGAGAATATAGCTATAGCTGTCCATGACCCGACCGCCCCGATCGATCTTTGGGGGATTGGAGATTGGAAGGAATTATGACCGGATGGGCAAGAACTAGATATAGGGCGCCCGACCCCGACTCTATATAGCTATAGCTATGACCGCCCTCTAGACTCTAGAATTAGGGCGGGGGACCCCAACGGCCGGCTAGTCCCCCTCCCCCCCCCCCTCTCTATTCTATCTTATCTCGGCTCCCCGATCGGGGGCTCTCTATTATATCCTTATCTTCTATGGGGCCCTATCCCCCTATCTAAATCTCTAGTTCGGGGTGGGGGGGGGGCGGTCGAGTCCCCGGGGGCCCGGCCCGGTTACTAGATAGGCGATAGGCAATCGTCCATTAAACTTCATGTGTCATCCTCTATCGGCCCCTCGATCTCCCTTCTCCCGCCCACTCTTCCCTTTCTCCCGGTTCGGGAATATATCAGATAGAGTCTCACCCCATCCATTCGCTTAGTCTCCTTGATAGCTTAGAGAGAGCTGGTCTCCTTGATAGCTGGAAGTTCTTCAAAAGTATGAAAAGCTGGAGGGCTTTGTACCATCCATTCCAGTGTGGTTGGCTCGATCGCCCAGGGGCTTGGAGCACTTGTGTTCTTTTCACCGCTCAAAGCGATTGTTACGACCACGGAGAAACGACGAATCCCAACTACGGATACATGAGAGCCGAAGCTGCTAAGGGCATTCCATCCGGCGTAAGCATCTGGATAATCCGGAATGCGACGTGGCATACCCGAAAGCCCCGAGAAATGCATGGGAAAGAGGGTCAAATTCACCCCGACGAAAGTGATCCGAAAATGGATTTGACCTGAAGTTTCGGGGTATGTTCGACCAGAGATCTTACCCACCCGGGAGTAAAATCCTGCGAATGAAGCGAAAACGGCTCCCATGGGAGGTACATAATGGGGATGTGCAACCACGTAATGAGTATCATGCAGAGCAATGTCTAGCCCGGGATTCGCCGGGACTATTCCAGTAGGTCCTCCTATGGTGGACAGAAAGATGGACCCTACAGCAGATGGCATAGGTGTTTTGTATCGTATCGAACCTCCCCACATGGTAGCGATCCAACTAAATATTTTGATTCCAGTGGGGACAGCTATGATCATGGTAGCTGCGGTAGAGTGAGCACGCGTATCAACGTCTAGGCCCACAGTGAACATGTGATGAGCCCGAACAAGGAATCCAAGAACACCAGTACTGGTCATGGCATAAACCATGCCCAGATACCCGAAGACCGGTTTTCCCGGAAAAGTCGATACGATATGACTGATGATACCGAATCCAGGCGGAATCAGGATATACACCTCTGGATGGCCGAGGAACCAAGGGGGATGCTGGTATAAGATCGGGTCTCCCCCTCCAGCAGGATCGAAAGGGGTTGTATTAAAGCTTCGATCGGTTAATAACATGGTAATTGCCCCTGCTAGTACCGGGAGTGATAGCAAGAGTAGGAATGCGGTCACTGGAACGGACCACACAGGGGGAGGTAATCTATGCATAGTCATTCCAGGCCCGCGCATGTTAAAGATAGTAGTGATAAAATTGATAGAACCTAAAATGGGTGGAACACCTGATGGATGAGGACTAGGAATCGCGGGATCAACGGCTCCTCCAGAATGACTGGTAATACCACTTAGGGGCGGATAGACCGTCCACCCAGTGCCGCTACCTACTTCTACCGAGGCTGGGCTTAATAGGAGCAACAGCGAAGGCGGCAACAACCGGGAGGAAATGTTATTCAATCGTGGAAATGCCATGTCGGGTGCACCTATAGGAATCGGAACGAACCAATTCCCAAATCCACCTATCACCGCCGGCATCACCATAAAAAAGGTCGTGGGAGAAGCGTGAGCCGTTATTAAAACATTATAGAGTTGATGATTCCCACCAAGAATTTGATCGCCAGGTTGTGCTAATTCCATACGAATTGGTACTGAGAAGCATGTGCCCATCACTCCAGCAACGGCACCGAAGATTGAATGGAGAGTCCCTATATCCTTGTGGTTAGTGGGGAACAGCCATCGAACCAAATTATGTGTCGTAAACTCATTCTTTCGTTTCATTCCTTATCAGAGACGGGCAAGCGGAGGTACATGTTTGCAAGGAGGCCCCCCCACCCCCCCCCTATCTATTATATCTCGGCTCTATGATAGAATAGAGAGGGGGGGGCGGCTATCGCTCTATTATATATGTAATACAAATGTCCATAGAGATCAGGGGCCGATGAAGATCTATAGGTGATCGTGATCAATGCCAGCCATATATAGAGGAGAGGAGAGGAGAGGAGAGGAGAGGAGAGGCCACTAGACTGTAGAACCGACCATATGGAGAGGGGAGAGAGGGAAGGGGCCTCTCCTCTATATATGGCTGGCATTGATCACGATCACCTATAGATCTGATCTATCTGGGCGGAGAGCGCCCTATATAGAGATATGGCGACGGGCCCCCCAGATATATATAGTAGAGTCTAGGGCCCCCCCAGATCTATATAGATGGGATAGATTCTCTGCTCGGGGGGACGAGGACCGCCCTATATAGACTCTATATGGTATGGGGCGCTCGACCCCCGGAGCCCTACCCTATAGAATAGAGAGAATAGAAAGGGGGGAGTCTAGTCGACACCCTCTATATAGATGGATATGGCGACGGGACGTGTAGTTTCGACCCCCCAATCGATAACCCCCCGATCAATAACCCCCCGGTGGGTGGTCGAGGGCCCCCCACGACGGAGGGCAGGGCGGGGAGTTTAGTTATGCCCATCTAGATAGAGGGTGCCCCTATCCCCTATGACGATGTGGGGGTGGGGGCCCAGAGACTATATAGACTATATGCTCGGAGATCTGATCTCAATATCTCTATCTCATGCCCTATATCTAGGCCCAGCCAGATCTATTCTATAGATAGAGGGTAGGGGCGGGCCCCTATCTGCCAGATCTATATAGAGGGGGGCGGCCATATCGATAGAGAGAGGTGGCCCCCCTATATATAGATATGGCCGACCCCCGAGCATATTGGGTGAGATAGGGAGGCCGAGCCCCCCCCTCCCTATATCTCTTGAGTAGAGTCTAGACCCTCGCGCCGACCATCTAGAGTTTATAGGCCCCTATCTAGAATTCTCTATATGGAGGGGGGGGGCCCCCCAGATAGAGTTCAGTATAGGGCCCTATCTCTCTATAGGCCCTTTCAATTCATAGGGGGCCAGAGCTATCTGGAATGGCCACTAGGATATTTCCATTCCGTGGAGTGGGGCCCTCCCTATAGTTCTGTTCTATACCTATAGAATCTAGATATGGGGAATGGGGTGCCCCCGACGGCCCGACCCACTTTTGTATTACATTCCAATCCACGATCCCCGGGATAGGGATGGGGGCAACTCCCGGTTGGGTAGGTGCCCCTCCCCAGAAACCTGGCCTGGCGGGGCACCACAACCACCATAGGAGGAAGGGAGAGGGCTTACCTATAGTCGCTCGGGTTGGCTCGGGTTGGCCCGGAGGGTTTGCCTCTATATGGTATGGGGGCCATATCTAGAATTCTGAATGAGAGGAGGGGGGGGGCCCCAACCTCCCCGTAGAGAATAGATACAGGGGCCCGCTTCCCACCCACCCCTTCCCCCACCAGATGAGATGAATTTCTCTATCTCGGGCGCTAAGAACAAAGGACACTCCCTACCATACAGCCGAGTTGCGCATCACCTCTAAATTCTAGATAGGGGCCCCGAGGCAGCAGCGGATCAACCGATAGGCTTAGGCCGATCCGCTGCACCCTCACCGAGGGAATCCAGTGAGGGCTCGGTATATGCCCATCCCCATATCTAGATAGAGGGGGCCCTATCTGCCAGATCTGATCGATCGAGATCGAGATCGAGATCTATATAGAGGGGGAGGGGGAGGGGGAGGGGAGGGGAGGGGCCCGCCCCCCCTCAAATAGAGGGTATAGGGCGCTGCGGATTATCCGCTGCAAAAGGGACCCCCATAGTTCAGTGGCCAGTACCGCGAGTGCTCCCGCAGAAGCTATCGCTGGGCAGGGGGCCCTCTTCAGTAGTGCCCAGTCCCCGGTTGGGCAGAGGACTCGGGGTTTGGGCAAGCGGTTGGGAACCCTCTGCATAGTCAGTCTTGGTTGGGAACCACTCCCCGAAGGGGGAAGGAAGGGAATCACACCACTATATAGAGATAGATCTAGTCGTTTCGGCTAGTCGCCCACTATCTGAACTCTATATCTCACTCTGAACTCTTCAGTCTCTCTCTCTCTATCTATCTCTATATCTCTCTCTCTATCTCTATATAGATCTCTCGATCTATCTATATCTCTCTCAGATATATATCTCTATCTGAATGAGAGTATCTCTCTCTCTATCTGTCTATCTTCATCTCTATCTACCTCTCTATCTGTCTATCTTCATCTCTATCTACCTCTCACTCTGAACTCTGAACTCTTCAGTCTCTCTCTCTCTATCTCTCTCTATATCTCTCGATCTATCTATATCTCTCTCTATCTGAACTCTGTTGGCGTATATGATATGGGGCAGTCGTATCTCGGAGCTCCGAAAGAGAGAAAGATATCCCATGGGGTCGAGGTCCCCCCTCTATACTCCCCCCCACCCCATATATAGGTTAGGTTGAGCCCCCCTCTACATGTATGGTCCGGTTGGTAGGTCCCTATCTATACTCGATATGAGATATATAGATCGGGGGGAGGGGGGCCGGATGGGGACTAACCCATATATCCATATCTCGGCCCTCTCTCTATCTGGCCGGCCCTATCTAGACATAGATATGGGCCCCATAGAGAGTTCTAGATGAGGGCCATATAGAGAGTATAGAGGGGGGCCTGACCGACTAGAATCCATATAGCCGCCCTCCACCCCGGGTCCCGAGTCACATATACTAGACTAGGCCCGATCGATAGATATGGATCGAGGGCCCCCCTCTATATCTCTCTCTATATGGCCATATATAGATAGGGGGGGGCCAACTAAACTAAAACTACATATGCCAGAGTCGGCCAGTTCTATTCTATCTATATACAGGGCCGGCCTTCCCCTTCCCCATATATAGATAGTGCCGGGGCCCCCTCCCTGAACTATCTTATCTTATCTATCTGGGCCGGAGGGAAGTTGATATTCCCGTATTCCACCCGTCCACAGGCAATTAGGATATAGGGCAGCGGCCAACCGTAGCCATCTGTGAAACGAGAAGGAATTCGAGGGGGATATCTATCATATACGTGATACGATGACTGGTTGTATCACGTATATAATGGAGAATGGATGGACGCCCGCCTATATAGATATATGGCGCCCCGGGCAGGCTATTCTATGTATAGCTCCCGTCGCCATATCTATCTCTCGTGCCGAGAGCCCGATGGGATATATTCCCTCGCCCCCCCCCTCCATAGAATAGAGGGGAGCCTCCCTATTCTATCTTCTCTATGGGGCCCCCATATCATATATAGATAGGTAGGGGGTGCCCCCACCCCAATATAGAGTCTAGATAGGGGAGAGGGCTATATAGATAGATGGCCCGAGAGATGGCCCCACCCTCTCTCCCCCGGGTGGGCGGGCGCCATAGAGAGAGATATAGATAGAGAGAGAGATAGAGAGAGAAGAGACTGAAGATAGAGTCTCGTCGAGATATAGAGAGAGATATATATCTGAGAGAGATATAGAGAGAGATAGAGAGAGAGAGATACAGAGTGAAGAGTGAGATATAGAGAGAGATAGAGAGAGATAGAGATAGAGAGAGATAGAGATAGTCTCATTCAGATAGTCTCATTCAGAGTTCAGATATAGAGAGAGATATAGAGAGATATATATATATATATATATATCTGAGAGAGATACAGAGAGAGTCGAGAGAGATATATATCTTATCTGAGAGATCGAGAGATATATATCTTATCTGAGAGAGATATAGAGTTCAGATATAGATAGGGCGCCGACTCCCCCAACTGCCATGCCATATATAGAGAGGGGGGCCCGGGCGGCCCCCCCCCTCTATCTATATGGGATAGATAGGGTCGCCATATCTCTGGTGCCCGCCAGTTGGGCCGTTGGCCAGGGGTCCTCGGCGCCTATCTATAGTATAGAATATATGGGGCCGGGCTATGGCTAGATATAGTCACCCCGGCCCCGAATCAACAAGTCTATTAGAGAGTTAGGTTTGGGGTTTGGAAGATTGGATTGGTAGACACCATGGTCTATAAGTTTAGTTTGCCGATATGGGTTTCTAAGAAATGGAATATAGGTTTAGGTTTCTAGTATCTGCCCCACTATTTAGATATATCTCCGGCTATATGTATGATATATAGAGTCTCCCGGAGCCAACGAATATCTCCGATCCCGAGAGGAGCCGTATGAGGCGGAAGCTTCACGTACGGTTCTGAAGCCGAGCCTTTCCAGCAATGGGGCTTAGGGACCGATATGATGATTGGTTTAGGTAGGGCGGCCTACACGAACGACCCTGTAGGGATACCCGAATTCTCTCTAAATTCTAGAATATCGGTCGGGACCCACCCTTCCTCGAGAACGGAGAAGGGGAACATAGCATGTCGCAAGAGCGAGGCGCCTCGCGAGCCTGATGCTTTTAGAGATGAGGAACGCGAGCGAAAGCGAGCTAGCCCTGCCCTATGGGCCCGGGCGGCGAAGCCGAGTCCCCCGGGGGCCACCAAACCCTGCAACCGTACGTTGTAACACTCCCTGCCTTCCGAGGGTGCCTAGGGGACGGGCCAGACGCAGCAGAGGCCGGGGAGCGCCCTTCGGGCCGGGGACAGACGGCCATCTCGGAGCGGAACATCGACCTACAGGCAACACCGGCGAGACCCAACACAAGGGAAGGCGACCCTGATTGGGAGTCAGAGGATCCATAGTACCTGCCTACCCCGTCGATTGGAGGGACCGGGGAAGGGATCTATTCTCTGCAACTGAACGATTTGGATACCACCTATCGGCTATATCAGTCTCTGATCGCCAGTTCGGGGGGCCGTTGGCCCGGGGCGACGTCGGGCCAACCCCAATAGATAGGGGCCCCCTCTCTATTATATCTCGGCTCCCCCAGATAGAGAGTCGGGGGCCATATATGTATGTATGTATGTCTGTATAGGGGGGGGGCTAGATAGGGGCTCTCTATAGCTTGTGAGCGATAGGGCTATATAGAGTAGAGGCGGCCGGGGCGAGAGAATCTATCCCTCTCTATATATGGCAGGGCAGCGTTCTCTCGGCATATAGAATAGAGGGCCCCCCATATCCATATAGAGAGAGGGCCCCTATGACGATATGGGGACTGACGCATGCTCCCCTAGAGATCTGAACTATGGCGACCCCTATCTAACCCATATATAGAGAGGGCCCCGGGCGGGGACCCCGGCCCCATATCTAGATAGGGGCCCGCCCCGGATAGATAAGAGCGACCAACGGCCATATATCTAGCTAGGCACCCTATAGACAGATATGGGAATAGATCGGCCGGATCTGTGTGGATGCAGATAGATCTATAGGCGGCCTCATTCATCTCCCACTACTCTACTGCCTCCGATCTATAGGCTGAAGAATGGATCTGTGTGGATATAGGGCTCTCTTTATCCTTTATCTCATCTCTCTCTCATAGGGCTCTCCCTCGCCCTCCCCTCTCATTCAGATAGGGGCGGGCCCCCCCCCTCCCCCCCCCCTCCTGAACTATCTTATCTATCTATATGGGCCCCATCTATCTAGATAGGGGCCCTCGATTTCTGCAAGCACCCTATAGATCCCATATAGAGTGCCGGGGGGGCGAGTGGTTCACTACGCTTTTATCACGCTACGCGAACCACTCGCCCGAAGAATGAGGGCGAGGTCTAAAGAGCCTCGCCCGGGGCGGGCGAGTGCCCCCCCCCTCTCGTATCGGGGGGCCCCTCAATTGATTCATCAATTGAGTGGTTCGCTACGCTCACCCCTCCCCCTCCGCCTATAGAGCCGAGAGATATAGAGTTCAGGGCCCCTCCCCTCTCTATAGATCAGATCTGGCAGATAGAGAGATTAGGGGCCCTCCTCTCATTCAGATAGGGGCGGGCCCCTCTAGAGAGATCAGATCTGGCAGATAGAGAGATTGGGGGCCCTCGATTGATCTCTCAATCGAGTGGTTCGCTCCGCTACGCTACGCTCACCCTCCAGATAGATAGAGATCTAGGGGCGGGCCCCTCCCCTCTATATAGATCTCGATCGAGATCGAGATCAGATCTGGCAGATAGAGAGATTGGGGGCCGATCTCTAGTCGGGGGGGCCCTCCCCTCTCTATAGATCAGATCTGGCAGATAGAGAGATTGGGGGCCCTCGCTGCCCCTATCTCTCTATAGAGTATAGATATGGCCCTATAGATCCCATATAGAGTGCCGGGGGGGCGAGTGGTTCGCTGCGCTCACCCCTCACCCTCCAGATAGAGATATAGGGGCCCCTCCAGAGAGATCTCTCTATAGGGGCGGGCCCCTCCCCTCCCCTCTCTATAGATCGAGATCGAGATCTCGATCGATCAGATCTGGCAGATCTAGTTGATTGGGGCCCTCGCCCCCCGAGGGGATAAGATAGTTCAGGGAGGGGGGAGGGGGGCTCTCCCCTCTATTCTATGGTCCCCATATCGCTCCACTCTCCACTCTGTTCCGTTGCTCAAAGAGTCATGATGACGTTGACAAATGATATCGAGTTGGGAGGGAAATATGCCATTTGCTGCTATTCCATTCATTGGTGTATTAAGTTCGAAGGGGATCTCAATCTGTAATGAAGAAACGATAGTAGCTTGTCGTTCCATAGGCTTTCTAATATTCAGTCAGAGGAGTTTGGGTAATACTTCCAAAGCGACATTCGAGGGGAGAATCGAGGCTATTCAGAGGGAATTGCAGCAATTCCTCAATCCTAACGAAGTGGTGTCTCCGGAATCCAAGGAACGACAGCAATTACTCAGGATCAGCTTGCGTTCAATTACGCCGGAAATTGTAGAATCACTACCGAATGAGACGGCACGCTGTGCGCCTAAGTGCGAAAGGACAGTGCAAGCTGTGTCATGCCGAAACCCAAATGTGGAGTCAGCAACACCTCCAGACGCCATTTCTTCCCGTCGCATCCGTCTTCGGGACGATATAGTCACAGGTTTTCACTCCTCAGTGATTGAGAAATTCGTCCCCGATACGGAAAAAGCTTTTCCCGTAGAACCGATCCGAGAAGGGCTCGGTGGTATCAAGATGCAAGAATGGAAACTAAACGAAAGAACGCGTCCGCTTCCGCTGAAAAGAACAACTGCCCGAACGCGTCCGCTGAACGAGACGCTACCGCTAAAAACAGCGCCCAACGGAGAGAAAGAACCTAAGAACGGCCCGCGGAAAAGAAAACGAAATGAATGATCGGGCCAGTTTGAGTTAGGGCCAGTTTGAGTTAGGGGGCACGTAGGAGGTTGAGGGACGATCGGAGGCGATAGGCGCGGCCGGGGAGGCCCAATACCTATATAGGGGCGGGCGGGCGGGCCGCCTGCCTTCACATGCCGACCCACTCAACCAACTTCCGAGTCAACTGCGATATCATCTACCATCTGGGCCATCTCATCTGGGCATGAATGGACCCTGATTAGAGTAGAGTAGTCTAGCCTAGAGTAGTCTAGAGAGTCGCTGATCGTGATCGACCCGGCCCTCGGGCCCGCCTACTCTGCTCCATATAGATAGAGGGGCTGGGGGAGGAGGGGCATGAATGGACTGGGCCCCTGCCCCATATGGATAGAGAGAGGGGAGTAGTCTAGAGAGTCGCTGATCGTGATCGACCCGGCCCTCTCTATCTATGGGGCGCCATATATCTAATCTATATAGGGGGGGAGGGGGGTGCCGACTAGACTGACTATAGATGAGATGGTGATGGTCTAGTCCAAAGGCCGTTGGTCGAGTTGCTCTCCCGAGTGCCGGCCCGGTTCGCTACGCTCACTCCCCACTCTATATATATGATAACTATAGATGGCCGGATCTATGGGCTCGCATTTTTGCTTGCCCCCCTCTCTCTATATCTTACCCATCCGCCCATAGAGAGTTGAGTTCAGGGGGCCCCCCATATATCTAGAGGGGGGCCCTCCATAGAATCGAGCCCCCCTTCTCTCCCCCATATAGATAGAGGGGGGTTCTCTGGGGGCCCCTTTCAATTTCATTTCTAGGGCATATCTTCTCCCTCCCCTATATCTATATAGAGATCTGGCGGAGGCCCCTATCTCTATATGGCGTAGCGAACCCCCGCCCGCCCGGCCCCCTCTCTAGCCCATATATAGAGAGGGGGGCCCATAGAATATATAGAGAGGGGGCCCCCTCTCTATAGATCTGGCTCTCTGGAGGCCTATCTATATATGCCCCAGTTCTCTATAGATCCTCCCGAGCATAGCATATAGATAGAGAGTCCCGTCGGTATATATTCTCTGGGGGCCTCTCTACTCGCCCCCACTCTCTCTATATGATAACTATAGATGGCGGCGCCCTATCTATCTATATACCCTATCTATATAGTAGCCCCCCCGCCTCTATATAGATAGCTGTATAGAATTCTCCCCGGCCCCATAGCCATCTATCTATAGGGGGAGGGGCCCCCCTATAGATAGATGCGCGGGGGGACCCAGATAGATGAGATATAGAGTCTAGGAGGGGGGGTCTTGTCGGCACGGGGGAAGGAGTGCGATGCGAGTGCATTATGTATTATGGCAGTCGAGTGAGTGCCTTATGATAATGGTAGTGTCGGACGAGTGCCCTCAGTCGAGTGAGTGCCCTCAGTCGAGTAAGTGCCTTATGGTAGTGTGCCCTGACTCATTTACAACTATAGAGAGTCGGTGTGGTCGAAAGAAAATGACAGGGCATGACAGGGAGAGCGCCAATTAAACTATATATATCTATATACATATAGACTATCGCTCACTCCCATATAGAGAGAGGGGGGTCGCCATATCTAGAATAGAATCGGCCCGATAGGGCGGTGCCATATAGAACTCTAGGGAGCTCTCTAGAGTAGGCCGTCGGGCCTCTGAGCTAGCTATGGAAATGAAATGGGTTCTCGCACAGGGAAACGGGCGGCTCACAAGCACGAGGAGCTTCCTCGCACTCATTCACAACTCCACCCCCCCCCATAGAGATCTATATATGGGCGCCCGCGCCCCCCTATATAGATCTCTATGGGCGCCCGCGCCCGCCCTATATAGATCTATATGGGCATGCATGGGCGCCCGCGCCCCCCTCTCTATCTATCTAATCTATATATGGGCGTAGCTCATGCCCACGCAGTTCGCCGGTGAAACCAACGATTCTTCACTCTACTCTTATCAATGAAAGAACCCGGGAGAAGGACGGGAGAGGTCGAGGACAGGACTCGACCAACGGGTCGCCTATTCTATATAGTCTATAGTCTATAGCCGCCCTCTCCCGACGGCTAGGCTATATAGAGTCGGCACTCCGCTCTAGATCTACGGGCGGCCTACTCTCTATAGCCGGACAGCTATATAGAGGCGGGGGGGGGGGGGGGAGGAGAGTACTCGTCGAGGTGTGAGCGATCCGCTCAACCGATAGGTTGAGGGCCCCCTCCCCTATATGGATATGGCCCCTCTAATTTTTTTTAATTTCAAGGGCGACTGACGTTAGGGCCTTTAGGGGACTATAGCATGCTCCCCTATATATATCTATATGGCGACGAGAGGGCCCCTATCTAGAACTCTAAGATAAGATAGGAAGGGGTGGGGGCACCCCCCCCTATATAGTAAATATGGCGCCCCCCCTTTCAATTTAGAGGGGCTATATCTGGAGGTCGAGGGCCCCTCTCTATATGGGGGGGCACTCCCCCGCCCCTATCTATCGAGTCATTTCTGCGTGCGCCCCTACCCTATAGGCCGCCCGCCTATAGCTATAGGGTAGGGGGGGGTTGGGGGGGGGGTTGGGTCGAGGAGGGGGAGGGACTCTCCCGACGGCCTACTCTCTATACGGGGGCATTTATGCTCCCCTAGAGAATCTATGGCGCCCAGATCCCAGGTCTCTCTAGATTGGATGGAGTTGGGTTGGGGTCGAGGGGGAGGCACTCTCCCGCCCCGGCGGGCCCCTATCTATCTACGGGGCACTCGACCCCATATCTCATCTATAGAAGGGGTCGAGGCCCCTAGAACTATATGGCCCGACGGCCTACTGGGGGTGGGGGCTCCCCTATATATAGAGTAGGCGCCCAGATCCCAGGTCTCTCTAGATTGGATGGAGTTGGGTTGGGGTCGAGGGACTCGACCGACTTCAGGACGAGGGCTCTATGGCTATATATAGATATAGCACTCGGCCCCCGGGCCCCCATCTAGAATCTATATAGGGGGGCCCTATCTATATCTGGGGGTGGCCGAGGGCATGGATATAGATAGGCCCCCCCCCTCCATAGTTCAGAATTCTAGATAGGGCCGTTGGTCGAGTGCCCTCCCCCTCCCGAGATGTATATGAGATAAAAGTATTTATTACGCTAAACAGCCCACTCGAGCAATTCGCCATTATCCCATTGATTCCTATGAAGATAGGAAACTCGTATTTCTCATTCACAAATTCCCCTTTGTTCATGTTGCCAACTACCGGTTTAGTCCTGCTCTTGGTTCATTCCGCCACTAAGAACGGAGGGAACCTAGTACCAAATGCTTGGCAATCAGTGGTAGAGCTTATTCATGATTTCGTGCTGAACCCGGTGAACGAACAAATAGGCGGTCGTTCTGGAAATGTGAAGCAAAAGTCCTCCCCCTGCATCCCGGTCACTTTCACGTTTTTGTTATTCCGTAATCCCCAAGGTATGATACCATATAGCTCCACAGTGACAAGTCATTTCATCATTACTTCGGGTCTCTCTTTCTCGCTCTTTATTGGAATTACTATAGTGGGATCTCGAAGAAATGGGCTTCATTTTCCCAGCTTCTCATTACCCGCGGGAGTACCACTGCCGTCAGCACCTTTCTCAGTACTCCCTGAGCTAATCCCTTATCGCTTCCGCGCATTAAGCTCAGGAATACGTTCATTCGCTAATATGATGGCTGGTCATAGTTCAGTCAAGATCTTAAGTGGGTTCGCTCGGACTATGCTGTGTATGAAGAACATCATGTATTTCATAGGAGATCCCGGTCCTCTATCAATCGTTTTCGCACCGACCGGTCTGGAATTAGGTGTAGCGATATCACAAGCTTATGTCTTTGCAATCTCAATTTGTATTCACCCGAATGATGCTATAAATCTCCATCAACTCTCTTCATCAACTCCAATTCTCATCGGCCTCTCTCCTTCCTCGTAATTTATATCCCTTCTTCATTTTAATTGAGCGAAAGCGTCTCTCATCCCAGATATGGATATAGAAGCCTCCTCTCGGGCAGATAGATGGGCCCTAGCCGCCACTCGGCCAACCCCCTCTACTAACCTTGACCTCACCTCCTTTCATCGGCATAAATGACCTACGTCCAGATAGCCGGATAGATAAGATAGTTCAGGATAGGGGGGGGGGGTAGGGGCGGGGGAGTCCCCCTATCTATATGGCTATCCCCATATAGATATAGAGAGAGGGGGGTTGAGTTCCCCATCCCCATATATGGATAGGATAGGCCTGACCAGATATCTATATAGATAGATCCACGAGGGAAAACAAACACCACTGCTTGCTTGCGCATTCGAGAATGGAGATATAGGGCAGCTCTCCACTCCCCTCTCCATATATGGGTGATGGGTGGCGGTCGGAGAGGTTGTTCGCCTCATTCTGCAGTCGGGGGTTTCACGGGATGAATAGGATGACTGGTTGTATCACGAGTATCTGGTTGTATCACGTATATAATAGATGGTAGACGGATGCATCCGGTGCAGTGTAGCTCGACCCCCTCTATCTCATCTATATAGATTCTAGATGGGATGGGCCCCCCAGATATAGATAGAGATCGAGGCACCCCCCCCCCCACCCCTATATATATATTAATAGATTCTAGATTGTAGATATGGCGACAGGCCGTCCCGTCGGCCCCTATCCCTATCTATATATGGGATGGGGGCGGCTATAGTTTTAGTTGGGGTGAGCCCCCCCGGCGAACCCATATATAGATAGGGGATATAGGGGACCCCGGATCTAACTCTAACTAGATGGGATTGGGCCCATGGGGCCCCTCTATCTAGATGGGGCGATACAGATAGGGGACCGACGGCCTACCCATATATAGATGAGATGGGGGGGGGCCTACTCTATATAGCTTAGAGAGAGAGGAACCGACGGCCTACTCTATATATAGATATATATAGATCTCTCTATTCTATATAGCTAGCTGGGCCCTGAACGAGATATAGATATAGAGAGAGATATAGAGAGAGATATAGAAAGAGATATCTCTATATAGATATATGGGCCCCCCCCTTCCATAGTTCAGAATTCTAGATAGGGGCGGCGCCTATCTTTTAGTCTAGTCTATAGTCAGTCCGCACTCCCCCGACCCCCTCTAGATATATGGGGCGGAGGAGGACAAGTCTTCCCTCTATCCAACAACCTAATAACAACTGTAGGCGTCGCAACCATATCATATCGTCATAGGGGGAGGGGCGACCTTGCGGCTATGTTCCTGTAGGCCTCGGGGCGGGGTTTCATTCCTACCCGTATATACTATTGGGGCGGGTTGGGGTGGTAGGGGGTTGAACTATAACTAGATAGGCCCCGACCCGAGGGTTCCAAGCTAAGGCGAGCTTCCCCGGTTCACGTGCCCCTCGAAATTTCAAGGGGGGGCGCCATATAGATAGAGGGGGACGATATTAGGTTGATCTTGTGGTTAGGGGCCGATAGGGGATTTGTGGCCCTATCTATCCATATATATGGGCGATCTGACAGGATCTATAGATAGGGGAATCGGCTTCCGTACTTACTATATATATAGATCCATCTGGCTATCTGGGGACCCCTATCTGCCGTCTAGATATGGGCCGATGGAGAGAACTCCCCACCCCCGCTCCTATCTATCAGCAGAACTATAGATGGTCGGCATATAGATAGAGAGGGGCCCAGATGGAGAGAACAGATGGAGTCCCCAGATGGAGAGAAGAGAACCGTTCCGCTCCTATCTATCAGCGGTCCGCGGCATAGATAGATGGCCCCCCCCCTATCTATATCTGGCTATCTATATGGGCCCTATATATATGAGGGGAGGGGGAGTCTATATAGATAGGGGACTAGCCATCTGCCTGATTATAGAACCGCCCCTATATAGATATCTTAGGAACCGAACTTTGTGAGCTAAGAACTCTGTGAGCTAAGAACGCCCCTATATAGATAGATATCTGACCATTCGCCATATCCCAGATCTTGGGCCCCTATATAGATAGATATCTGACCATTCGCCCTGACTAGACTAAACTCGAGATAAGATAGAGTTGGGAGTGCCCTATATAGAGAACTAGACCAGTGCGTCCTATATCTCTAGAGCCCTCTATAGAGAACTATCCCCCTATATCTCTATGGGCCGAGAGAACCCATCCCATATATAGAGTATAGAGGGACTCTCCCAGCTTCGGACCCCAGCGGCCATATCATATAGAGAGGCTTCGATCCCAGCGCAGCTGCCATATCATATAGAGAGGCTTCGATCCCCCTATCTATATATGAGCCGAGAGAACCCCCTTCTCTATATAGGGGATATAGAGGGGCTGGCCATATACAGATATATAGGGGCCAGCTGCCATATAGAGAATCTATATATAGAGGGTTCTGCCATATAGATAGAGATAGAGAGAGAGATAGAGAGAGAGAGACTGAAGAGTTCAGATAGAGTCTCGTCGAGATATAGAGAGAGATAGAGAGAGAGAGATACAGATAGAGAGTCGAGAGAGATATATATCTTATCTGAGAGATCGAGAGATACAGATAGAGTCGAGAGAGATATAGATAGATGAACTCTATATAGGAGGGTGGCTGCATCCATTCCTTGTGTCTATTCTCCCCCCAAACCTGGCCGACTATCCAATGACTATCCAATCCATAGCCCTGAGCGTATATAGGTAGGGAGCCTGCCCTAGATAGCCCCCTATAGATCTGGCAGGCAGGTCATTCAGTACATGCGCCCCTATCCTTCCGGCCTGGCCGGGGTCATTTGGACCATATAGTTCTAGGGGAACGCCCCCCCCCCCTCTCTCTATATCTTATCTATGGGGACTGGGAGATGGAGATAGATGGCTGCGCCCCCTAGATCTCTATAGGCGACTGTATACATTTAGTAACGGTTCGATTGATGCCGGGAGGATTGATCTACGGATCCCTATAGATTTCAAGGGCGGGTGCCCCCCCCTCTATATCTATGGATAGGGCCCTCCATAGTTCATAATTCTGTATTAATCTCATCTCCTGCCGAGGCGAGGGCCCAGTCGGGCCCACTTAGTTCAGTCTTTAGCCGCAGATAAGAGGCTAAGGGGCCACCAATCATATACAATACAGACTAGACCGGACGACTCTCTATGTTTGGTGCGGCGGCCTATATAGGTATAGGCGGAGACGGTTGACTCTCTCTAGTCTAGTCAGTTCTCTCTCGGAGTGGCGGTTGCCAGATCAATATAGAGGGCATATAGAATAGAGAGTAGATCTATAGATCTATATACATACTTCGTGTCCTATCCATATGTATATAGATCTATAGATCTCTATATCTATAGAGTTTGGTGCTTGGTTCGAACGGAGACTAGACCAATATAGATTGAGATTGCGACTCTCTAATGTTCCCCATCGGATCGTGACGGTCGGAGCAGATCGATCTATATAGAGAGGGGGGGCAGTACGGTCTCTTCTCCCCGGTTTCAACCGTCACGGTACGGTCTCTTCTGCAGTTCGGTATCTCGTACGGTCTCTTCTATTTAGTCCGGATCGTGACGGTTGATTAAGATCTAGAGGGGGATAGGGCCGCCTATACTAGAACTAGAGAGTAGAGTGAAGTGGAGTGAAGCCTATATCTCCATCTGGGGCCCCCCTGAACTATAGATATGGCAACACAACTGGGGACCCCCTATCTAGAATTCTGAACTCTGGAGGGGGGAGCCCTGAACTATCTAGATGGGGCTGGATCGTAATTCTGTATGAATTCTGTATGGATGCATGGTTATGACGGGTACGGCCGGATTACCGCGTACGGAATTCTGGTTCTATATAGTATAGTCCTCCCCGATTGGCCGTGGATCACCCCGGGGTTGGCTATAGAGTTCCGACTGACGAGGAGAATCGCATGTAGTGGAAAACGAGTCAACTGGGATTGGACATGAACTGGGACTCTTATAGAATCCCTCATATCTTGATCATTCACTCACACTAGTGATGCCGGATAACTATCCATAGTTCGTGATGGAGACAGAAGGGGACAGAAGATCGTAAAGATCGTACGGGTCCGCGGATAAGATAGAATAGAGAGAGAAGGGGAGAAGGGAGAAGGCGGACAGATATAAGATATATAGAATAGAGAGAAGGGGAGGCCGGATGATCTATATAGAGAATGGGTGATGCCGGTGACAATGCGTGATGCCGGATGATCCATATAGAGGGGTGATGCCGGTGAGATGGTTGCGGGATGGGCGAAGGAGAGAGGAGAAGGGCCGCCCATATAGATTTCTCTAGATGGGGCCATCGCCGGGCCCCCCTACCCCCTATATAGATTCTATAGGGGCCAAGCCGAATAATTGAGAATGGGCGCCATATCATATGGCGAATCAAGGCCCTCTCCCTTTCTATCTATCTATATATACCCGAGGGGCCATATAGAGAGAGATAGATAGAGATATAGAGAGAGAGATAGATAGAGATATAGATAGAGATATAGATAGATAGATAGATAGATAGATAGAAAGGGAGCACCAACCATATATAGATAGGGGGCCCCCTATATATAGATATCTGTTCTCTATCTGCACTATATAGAATCTATATTCTATGGCGAGAGATCGAGGAGGGGGGAGTTGGTTAGTTGAGATCTAGTTGAGATCTATAGTTCGTATCACATCTATAGTATTATAATATCTCATATTATAGAATATAGATCTGTTAGTTGGATAGATCTAGAGTTTGTATCGTACTATACTCTACATATATATGACAGAATATAGACTATCCATATAGAATAGATCTCTATTTAGAATAGAGATCTATTCTATATGGAGGTTCATCTATAGACTGGATAGACTTGTCCAATGGATAGACTGGACGATAGACTTGTTCGTTGGGTTGGCCTATCTACCCTATCTGTGGTGATGTGATCGTGCCGCCAGAGAATAGATCTGGGCCCAGATTCTCTTTGCTGGGCTGGCTGCAATCGATCCGATCATATTACGTATGTAATAACATTGAT